TAAAAAAATTGATATTTTTAAAAAACTCGAACTGTTTGTCATTACAAATGACAAATTGAGCAAACTTGTTTGTTATCTTCGTCTCTCATTTTTAATGAGAGATATTTGTTATCTTTCTCTCATTTTTAATGAGAGAAAGATAACAAAAATAACAGAAATCTGTTATCTTTTGTTTTATCTCATCAAACATAACATGAATCTGTTACCTTTGGTCTGACCAAAGAAAAGACTTAAAAGAACAGAAAAAATGAGAGACTTTTGTCATTTTTAATGACAAATTGAAAATAAGAAATTAAAAAACTATTTGTTAAATTTTGTTTTTTTGTTTTTGTTTGTAACTCTATTTATCAACTAAACCAACTAAACCAAAGAGGGTTAGGTTGTTTGTGATTTTTATTGTTATTTTTAATAACAAACAAATCCAATAAACCAAAGGCCTGCCCTTTGTTCTCGAGTGTTCTCTCTTCGAGAACAAACATAACAAACGGGCCAGGTTGCATCTAAAAGATGCTACCAAACATCAAAAGCCTATCTGTTGGATAACGGATCTCTCATTAAAAATGAGAGAGATTTGTGATTAAAAATCACAAATCAAAGAGAACACATGTCTCTCATTGTCTCTCATTTTCAATGAGAGCTATTTGTCATTTTTAATGACAAAAAAATGAGAGATACTCGTCATTGATAATGACGAAGAGATGCTGACTCAATTGAAAATGAGAAATAACAAAAATTTTTTATTAAAAATAAAAATATGAAACTCAAATAAAATCTTGACAAAAAAAAAATATTTGTTAAAGTATTAATCTAGGAATGTTCAAAAATAACAAAAACGTGCTTGTCTCTCTTCTCAAAAATGAGAGAGAAATCGAAGCTATTCTGTCATCGGCGATGACGGACACGTGTGATTGTTAACAAATGTAAAAATATTTTTGGAGAGTTTGATCCTGGCTCAGGATGAACGCTGGCGGTGTGCTTAACACATGCAAGTCGTACGAGGTACATTCACAAGTCGACTCTCGGGTTGGCCGAATGGACTGCAGTGGCGGACGGGTGCGTAACGCGTAAGAACTTACCTTTTGGAGGGGGATAACATTGGGAAACCGCTGCTAATACCCCATAATGCTGAGGAGCTAAACGGTGAACAACCGCCAAGAGAGAGGCTTGCGTCTGATTAGCTAGTTGGTGGGGGTAATGGCCCCCCAAGGCGACGATCAGTAGCTGGTCTGAGAGGATGATCAGCCACACTGGGACTGAGACACGGCCCAGACTCCTACGGGAGGCAGCAGTGAGGAATTTTCCGCAATGGGCGAAAGCCTGACGGAGCAATACCGCGTGAAGGAAGAAGGCCCGTGGGTCGTAAACTTCTTTTCTCAGAGAAGAAGATCTGACGGTATCTGAGGAATAAGCGCCGGCTAAGTCTGTGCCAGCAGCCGCGGTAATACAGACGGCGCAAGCGTTATCCGGAATGATTGGGCGTAAAGCGTCTGTAGGTGGTTCTCGAAGTCTACTGTCAAATCCCAGGGCTCAACTTTGGACAGGCAGTGGAGGACTCGAGGGCTAGAGTACGGTAGGGGTAGAGGGAATTCCCGGTGAAGCAGTGAAATGCACAGAGATCGGGAAGAACACCAGTGGCGAAGGCGCTCTACTAGGCCGTGACTGACACTGAGAGACGATAGCTAGGGGAGCGAATAGGATTAGATACCCTAGTAGTCCTAGCCGTAAACGATGGATACTAAGTGCTGTCAAAAACAGTGCTGTAGCTAACGCGTTAAGTATCCCGCCTGGGGAGTATGCTCGCAAGAGTGAAACTCAAAGGAATTGACGGGGATCCGCACAAGCAGTGGATTATGCGGTTTAATTCGATGCAACGCGAAGAACCTTACCAGGGATTGACATGCCGAGAATTTTTTAGAGATAGAAAAGTGCCTGCGAAGGAACTCGGACACAGGTGGTGCATGGCTGTCGTCAGCTCGTACCGTAAGGCGTAGAGTTAAGTCTCGCAACGAGCGCAACCCTCGTCTTTAGTTGCCATTTGGGACTCTAGAGAGACTGCCGGTGCAAGCCGGAGGAAGGAGAGGATGACGTCAAGTCAGCATGCCCCTTACATCCTGGGCTACACGCGTAATACAATGGTCGAGACAATCGGAAGCGACCTCGCGAGAGCAAGCGAATCTGCTAAACTCGACCTCAGTTCGGATTGTAGGCTGCAACTCGCCTACATGAAGCCGGAATTGCTAGTAATCGCCAGTCAGCTATATGGCGGTGAATACGTTCCCGGATCTTGTACACACCGCCCGTCACACCACGGGAGCTGGTTCTGCCCTAAATCGTTACTCTAACCGAAAGGAGGAGGACGCCTAAGGCAGTGCTCGTGACCAGGGTGAAGTCGTAACAAGGTATCCCTACTGGAAGGTGGGGATGGATCACCTCCTTCATAAGGATAATATGAATGTCATTTTTTGTTATCGAATTCGTATCTTCGATGTTTCGTATCGAAGATACGAAAAGAAACATCGAAGAAACGAAAAGAAAAAGATCACAAAAATCTCTTATTTTCAATAAGAGAACAGAGAGAGGATGGTTGCAGCTGTTGCTTTTCTGCAACCATCACTCACCTCACACCCTTTGGTAGCATCTTTTAGATGCAACCTAACCCGCGAGGGGTAGGCCTTTGGTTTGTTGGATTTTTTGAATCCAACCAAGTAGGCCTTCGGTTTGTTGGATTTAAAAATGGACCATTAGCTCAGTTGGTTAGAGCGTACGCTTGATAAGCGTAAGGTCGTTGATTCAAGTTCAACATGGTCCACCAGGGCTCTTATTAAAGTGAGCCTTTGGTTTGAACCGCAGGGTAGCGAACGAAGTTTGCAACCTTGAATTCTTCGAATTCTTTTGTTATCTTCGATAACAAAAATCTCTTATTTTCAATAAGAGACAGGAAAACAACATTCTTTGAAGGGAGTATAGCTCAGTTGGTAGAGCGTTGCCTTTGCAAGGCAAATGTCAGCGGTTCGAATCCGCTTACTTCCACCACTTTCTTATTTCTGTTATTTTTGCTAACAGAAAAGAAAGTGTGAAAAACGAAATACTCATACGAGTCTGTGATGAGTGTGAGGAACGTCTTTTAATAGATGGTCAAATAAACGAAGGCTCACGGTGGAGACCTAGGTACTCAGAGACGAAGAAGGGCGCAGGTACCGGCGAAACGCTTCGGGGAGCTGGCAACGAGCTTTGATCCGGAGATTCCCGAATAGGGCAACCTCTAGAACTACCTATACAATTCATAGTTAGGAAAGAGACAACCTGGTGAACTGAAACATCTTAGTAGCCAGAGGAAAAGAAAGCAAACGCGATTCCCGTAGTAGCGGCGAGCGAAACGGGAACAGCCTAAACCAATCTCATCGATTGGGGTAGTGGGAAGACATAATATTTACGAAAAAAGATCTAGACGAAGCAGCTGAATCCTGCACCATAGATGGTGAAAGTCCAGTAGTCAAAAGCTTTACCTTCAATTCTTTGTTCTCTTCGAGAACAAAAATCTCTTATGACAAATAAGAGATTGGAACACATAAGATTTGTCATTTTCAATGACAAAACTCTCTCATCTTCGATGAGAGATAAGTGTGAGGAAAAACAAAAACACGAATGTCTAATCCCGAGTAGCATGGGGCACGTGGAATCCCGTGTGAATCTGCGAGGACCACCTCGTAAGGCTAAATATTCCTGAGTAACCGATAGCGAAATAGTACCGCGAGGGAAAGGTGAAAAGAACCCCCGTAGGGGAGTGAAATAGAACATGAAACCGTCAGCTGACAAGCAGTGGGAGGGTATTTGATCCTGACCGCGTGCCTGTTGAAGAATGAGCCGGCGACTTATAGGAAGTGGCAGGGTTAAGAAGTTTCATTCGTAGCCCAAGCGAAAGCGAGTCTGAATGGGGCGCAACGTCACTTCTTATGGACCCGAACCCGGATGATCTAACCACGACCAGGATGAAGCTTGGGTAACACCAAGTGGAGGTCCGAACCGACCGATGTTGAAAAATCGGCGGATGAGTTATGGTTAGCGGAGAAATTCCAATCGAATTCGGAGCTAGCTGGTTCTCCCCGAAATGCGTTGAGGCGCAGCGGTGACGACGAACTTCCTTGGGGTAAAGCTCACTGTTTCGATACGGGCTGCGAAAGCGGTACCAAGTCGTGGCAAACTCAGAATACAAGGAAATGTTTTCCGTCAACCAGTGAGACGGTGGGGGATAAGCTTCATCGTCAAGAGGGAAACAGCCCAGATCACCAGCTAAGGCCCCTAAATGGCCGCTAAGTGGAAAAGGATGTGAGAATGCTGAAACAACCAGGAGGTTTGCTTAGAAGCAGCCACCCTTCAAAGAGTGCGTAATAGCTCACTGGTAAAGCGTTCTTGCGCCGACAATGGCCGGGACTAAGCGGCCTGCCGAAGCTGTGAGATTTTGTATCTTCTCTCTTCCCTCTTATCTTTGTCTTTGGTCTGTCCAAAAGAACCAAAGGGAAGACATAAAAAGAGGTGTTTCAATAAGAGACGAGTTGAACAAAATCGGTAGGGGAGCGTTCTGCTTCGGGTGAAGCTTTCATGTAAATGGTAGTGGACGGAGCGGAAGTGAGAATGTCGGCTTGAGTAACGAAAACATTGGTGAGAATCCAATGCCCCGAAAACCTAAGGGTTCCTCCACAAGGTTCGTCCGTGGGGGGTGAGTCAGGACCTAAGGTGAGGCCGAAAGGCGTAATCGATGGCAAACAGGTTAATATTCCTGTACTGATTTTGGTGGGGACCGAGGGACGAAGAAGGCTAAACTAGGTCTGTGCATGGAATGCAGTGGAAGCGTTTAGGTGATGACAGGTAGAATAAAAACTATCCTGGAGCTGAGGCGTGATCCCGCTCTCTGGAACTCGTTCCGGTTGAGCGCTAGTGATGTCAGACTTCCAAGAAAAGCTCGTACACCTCTTTTTTGTTTGCAAAAAAGATCCAACACCAAAATCACCTGTACCTGAAACCGACACAGGTAGGTAGGTAGAGAATACTGAGGGGCGCGAGACAACTCTCTCTAAGGAACTCGGCAAACTGGCCCCGTAACTTCGGAAGAAGGGGCGCCCTCTGCGAAGAGGGTCGCAGTGACCAGGCCCAGGCGACTGTTTACCAAAAACACAGGTCTCAGCAAAGTCGTAAGACAACATATTGGGGCCGATGCCTGCCCAGTGCCGGAAGGTGAAGGAAGTTGGTTATTCACTTTTGTGGAAAAGCTGACGACCGAAGCCCCGGTGAACGGCGGCTGTAACTATGACAGTCCTAAGGTAGCGAAATTCATTGTCGAGTAAGTTTCGACCTGCACGAAAGGCATAACGATCTGGGCGCTGTCTCGGAGAGAGACTCGGTGAAATAGACTTGTCCGTGAAGATGCGGACTACTTGCATTTGGACAGAAAGACCCTATGAAGCTTCACTGCAGGCTGGCATTGGGTTCGGGCTTTTCTTGCGCAGCCTAGGTGGGAGGCTTTGAAGGTTTCCTTCCGGGGAAGCTGGAGCCATCAGTGAGAGACCACTCTGGAAAGGCTAGAATCCTAATGGTGATCCTTGAATCAGGACACTTGACATTGTCAGCTAGACAGTTTTTCTGGGGCGGAAGGCTCCTAAAAGGTAACGGAGCTGTGCAAAGGTTCCCTCAGTCTGGACGGAAATCAGACGTGGAGTGTAAAGGCAAAAGGGAGCTTGACTGCAAGACCTACAAGTCGAGCAGGAGCGAAAGCTGGCCTTAGTGATCCGACGGTACCGTGTGGAAGGGCCGTCGCTCAACGGATAAAAGTTACTCTAGGGATAACAGGCTAATCTTATCCAAGAGTTCACATCGACGATAAGGTTTGGCACCTCGATGTCGGCTCATCACATCCTGGAGCGGTAGTACGTTCCAAGGGTTGGGCTGTTCGCCCATTAAAGTGGTACGTGAGCTGGGTTCAGAACGTCGTGAGACAGTTCGGTCCATATCCGATGCAAGCGTTAGAGCATTGAGAGGAGTCTTCCATAGTACGAGAGGACCTGTGAAGAACATGCCAATGGTGTATTAGTTATCTTTCCAAAGGTAAACGCTAAGTAGCTACGCATTGAGTGGATAAGTGCTGAAAGCATCTAAGTACGAAGCCCACCTCAAGATGAATGCTCTCTATTAGGTCGCGGCAAGAACAGCCGTCGATAGGTATCAGGTGTAAGGTCAGCAATGACTTCAGCCGAGATATACTAAAGGCCAAATGATTTTGACCTACTTTTTTTTCTTCTCGTCATTGAAAATGACGAAAGTCTCTCATTTTTTTGTCATTTTTAATGACAAATAGCTCTCATTGAAAATGAGAGACAATGAGAGATTCGTATTCTCCGGAGCAACGCTCCGCTGAAACTCTGGTGCTCTATGCTCGAGTGGAACCACGCCAATCCATCCCGAACTTGGCTGTGAAACTCTCGAGAAGTTGACTGACTCGTCGGAAGTCTGACGGGAAATCTCAACTTAGTGCCAGGGTGACTTTTCTCTCTTCCTAAGAATTCTTCTCTCTCATTAAAAATGAGAGATATTTGTGATTTTTAATCACAAACAATTCAAGGTTGCAAACTTTGTTTGCTACCCTTTGGTTTGAACCGCAGGGAAAACGGAAAACTAGCATCTTTTAGATGTCTCTCATTAAAAATGAGAGATATTTGTGATTTTTAATCACAAACAACCTAACCCGTTTGTTATCTTCGAGAACAAAAATCTCTTATTGAAAATAAGAGACAAGGGGTAGGCCTTTGGTTTGAGTTTCGTATGCTAGCCTTTGGTCTGACCAAAGGGAAGACATACGAAATTGGATTTGTTTGTTATTAAAAATAACAAGAAAAATAACAAAAATCTCTTATTTTTAATAAGAGAAAAAATCCAACGAAGAGCAACCAAAAGTGCAAACTTTGTTTGCAACCTTGAATTGTTTGTGATTAAAAATCACAAATATCTCTCATTTTTAATGAGAGAGAAGAATTTTTAGGAAGACATAACAGAAAATTCAATTTCGTATGTCTTCCCTTTGGTCAGACCAAAGGCTAGCATACGAAACTCAAACCAAACGCAAAGATAAGACAAATAACATAACAGACCTAAGAATTCGAAGAATTCGAGGTTGCAAACGAAGTTTGCTAGTTTTCCCTGCGGTTCAAACCAAAGGCCAAAAGCTTAAAAACACACACCATTCGTGCTTTTTTAACCATATTCGATTTTAATTTAAAAAAAGTTTCAATGATTAGTCTATAGAAACAATCACACCCAAAGTTTTCATATTTTGAGTGTGATCGTTTTTATAAATAAAATTTTAAACAATCTTAACTTTAGCACCAGCGTCTAAAAGTTGTTGTTTAGCAGCTTCAGCTTCTTCTTTAGAAACAGATTCTTTAAGAGCTTTAGGTAATGTTGCAGTAAACTCTTTAACTTGATTTACAGCGATGTTAGCAATAGAACGAACAACTTTATAGATAGCAACTTTTTTATCACTTGGAATTTCTTCTAAAACAACATCAAATAATGTTTTTTCTTCTTCTTTTGGAGCGGCTTCTGCAGAAGCACCAGCGCCAGCCATTGGAGCCATCATAACAGCACCACCTGCAGGAGCAGAAGCATCTACACCAAAAGTTTCTTCGATTTTTGAAACTAATTCAACAGCTTCTAACAAAGTAAGAGTTTTTAATTTATCAACAATTTCATTAACAGCAGACATAAAAATTCCTTCAGTAATTATAAATTTAGAAATCTTATTTTAGATTTTGACCTTTGTTTTTATTTTTACTTTTAAATCAAACGTTATTGAACGCATTTGTGTTTTCGATTTAATTTATATTTTTATATTTAAAAGAAAAACATTGTATTTAACCAAATAAAAACCAGATTTCAAAAAACAAACTAACTGCATTTTACCTTTTTATTATCGCTTAGATTTTTCATTAATACTGCATGTTTCTCATAAAAATAATCATAAAAAAACAAATTTTTTCATAAAAATCTTAAAAATTTATATTTTAAATTTACAATTTGTCCATAACATTTTCGAAATTTTTATGAATCTAAAAAATATCTATAAATATTTCAAATAAATTTTATCATATCATTCTTTAAATTCACAAGGTATTAAAAATTAGAAAAATTTCTCACAATATTATAACTATTTTAAGGATACAGATACGCCATCGTTTTTCAAAGTCATATTTCAAAATCAAAGCCTAGTTAAATTTGTGGGATGAGTTTCATTCATAACAATAGAGTAAGATCACATTAAAAAGCTAACCTATACAAATTTACAAAACTATAAAAACAAAAATGTTCTTTCTTCAGGTATTTTTATTTGAATTCTTTAAATCCAACAGACGAAAAACCCTTGTTCCTTTGAGCGCATCTGAAACTAAAATTCGAGTTTTCTCTGCGATTTAAACCAAAGGCCAAAGAAAAAGTTAAAAACACTAAATTTTTTATAAAAAATTTATTCGATCATTGCGTGATAAGTAGCTACTGTAGCCGGTGATGCTCGATTGAGATGACGGAAAATTAAATATTTAAATAAAACGTCTAATAATACAGGAAGAGTTGCAACTAATAAAAAAATAGTTGTTTGACTTTCAGGTAGACCATAATGATCAAATAAAGATTGAAAAAATAATTCCCATATATTTGGAGAATGATAACCAACTAATAAATCTGTCACGAATAGGATTAACAATGATTTTTTACTATCATCTAATCCAAAAAAAACTTCAAGTAAAAAAGATTTTGTGATATTAATTTGAATTTCTAAATTAAAAAGTAAAAAACATAAAGTACTAAAACTAATTAAATCTGCGAAAAAATTAGTGATTGATTCAATACTTTCTTCGTTATAATGGATAGCTAACTCTAAAGTTTTTTGTTGCAAACGTTTTTGAATAGATTGATCTAATTTATAATTGAATCGATTAAAAGAATTATTAACAGAATCGTTTTCGAGAATTTTTTCTGGAATATTCGAATTTTGATCCATATCAAATCCAAAATTAGTAGATAAAACCTCTGGTGTTTTAGACTGTGTAAAATTGTGTTGAATCTTTGAAGCAAAAGAGATTTCGGAATTTAAATCTGTAAATTTTATTGGATTCAATACTTTTAAAGCATTAGATGTGACCGTCATTGACGGCTGTCCGACATCCTCGGATGAGTTCGCAGAAAATAAAAAACTCTCTGGATCATTAAAAACACACGGATGTACCATATCACACGATGCTAACACACTTTTATCTTGATTTTGCTGTGTATTAAACAACGGAGAAATCAAATCAGTCGAGATTTTGGGTAAACTTATAAGAATATTGTCAGATACCATAAAATTCTTATCAGAGATAACTTTATTTTGTATTGTGGCATTATCTTTTGAACTATGATGAAGTGAAAAATGAGACGAAGTCGGCACAATTAAAGATTCAAAATAAATTTTTTCCTCAAAATCCTTCAACTCAGTAAATGCGCGTTTTTGCTGATAAGAGTTTAAAAAAATTTCAGGTTGTGCTGAATTCCAATAATATTCGGTAATAGGCTTTACCAAGTAATTTTTACAAATAAAATTTACTAAAAATGGTACAAATATGAGAATAAAAACACACTTTACTGTAGTTAAAAAAAGGTATCGATAAAAACGATACTCTTGAATCACTAAATTTTCCACATCAAAAAATAATTGTTTAAAAAAACGATCAAAAACTCGATTAAATGATCTCGGGAATAAACCAATTTCTTCATATGTAATCGAAACTGACGGTTGTTTAGGTGATGATAAAACATCCATAAAGCGAGAGTTTTGAGCAATAGTTCGATTTTCTATTGAATGTTTTTTCGAATTATAATTCTCCACAGAAAATTGCTGTGATTTCGGAGATTTTATTTTATTAGAATTCAATGACAAATTACTTTGTTCAAAAACATTTGTGTCTAAATTATTAATTTTATTGTTTTGAGTCATTAGAGCTTTTTTAGGCATTTCGCCTGAATAAGTTTGTGCTTCGGTTTTAGATTTTTGTTCCAAAAAAGCACTATTTAAAGTTGTATCCGGAGAAGAAATAATCAAATTAGAGGGTGTGCTCGATGTATTTGAAAATTTTAGGGGTATTAATTTAGAATTTAATAAAGAGAGAGATTGTTCTTTATCTCGATTAAAATAATTTTCTATAGACCCATTTTTTAATGTTTTTGAAGTTAAAATATTTATCGTATTTTTATTACCCGAATCAATTTCCGTAAATTCGACTTGTTTTTCGCTATGTTCTTTTTTTGTAGTGGATTTTATTTTTAAATTCTCACTATCTAGAATAAATGTTCGAAAAACTTGTTTAATTCTAGACTGAAACCAAATTAAAAAATTATTTTGCTTTTGGGGTGTTTTATTATCCATTTTCGCTGATTTTTTAGGCTGATTCATAAAGATTTAAAATTGTTTAAGAAAAAATTGTTCATTATCAAAATAATTGGTTGAAAAACTAGTAAAATATAAGGAGTTTAATATATTAATGTTGATTGTTTTTCTTTTTGGTTGGACTTTTGGTTTAAACCGAAAGGGTTGCAAACTTTGTTTGCAACCTTGAACTGTTTGAATTCTTAGCAAAACTTCTTTGAATCCAACAGATCAAAAACCAAAAAGAAAACTCAAATCAAAAGCAAAAAACAATGCATTGTTTTTTGCTTTTGATTTCTCTGTTTAACTGAATAAATTAAACTTTTTTCGATTTTTCGTTTTTTATAAATATCAACTCATAGAAAATTAATTTATATATAAATATATAATAAAACAGCCATAATTTTTGCTATAGTTTTGATGAGAGTGCTGGCTCCTAACTGTTATCACTAATATGCAAAAGATTATTGTTATACTTTAAAAATATGAGTTAACAATAGCAATAAGATTTTTTAGTTTTATGCATAAAATAATCTTTCAAGCGTATAAAACTTTTCTTTACATGCGAGTTTAGTTTATGAAACAATTAGGAAATGTCACCTAAAAATGATTCTGTTCATGCGTGAAAATTATTTAAAATTCTTCATTTTCTAATTTTTATAAAATATCAATTCTAAGAATAATTTTTTGGGCGAATCGGCGAATTGTTTTGACAATTCGCCGATTCGCCCAAAAAATTTTTAATAAAAAACCAATAATATCATAAAAATACAAATTAAAAATAGCTTTCGAATTGAATCAAACAATTGAAAATTGTTCGAACACTATTTGTTGTATCGATTTTAAAAAATAATTTAATTAATCTAAATTGCCTTTTCCTGGATTACGTGCAGGGTCATTTGATAAAAAGCCAAATACAAAAAGAAACACAAAGAATGTCACAACAGTATAAACAAAAATTTTAAGTGTTAACATATCTATTAACTAAAAACAAATTTTCTTTGATTTATAGATACAAAGTATATGAGAAAAAGCTATAAAAAATTTTTTAAGTTATTAACAACTTTCATTTTATCAAAAAAAATACAGAAAAACATAAAAAGAAATTTTTCTTCATAATAAACAAATGCTGAAATGTTTAGTTTAATTTATGAAGAAAAATTTCTTTCGACTAAAATCAAAAAATCCACCATATACAAAATAAAATCCCTATAAACAATTATAGATTTAAAAATCTAAGCTTTAGAAGTGTTTTGAGACTTAAATTCTTCTAGATATTCTGCAATTGATTTTTTAAGTAATGCTTCTGCTTCTGGAGTAAATGTTTTTGTTGCGCGAAGAATCTCACCATACTGTGGACAACTGTTAGCTAAATAAGCTCTCAGACCTGTAAGGAAAGAACGTACTTGAACAACATCTAAAGAATCTAAGAATCCATTAGTACCTGCATAAATGCTCACAACCTGATCCTCTAAAGAAAGTGGAGATGATTGAGCTTGTTTTAAAACTTCACGTAAACGAGAACCTCGTGCTAATTGATTTTGAGTTGCTTGGTCTAAATCTGAAGCAAATTGAGAGAAAGCTTCAAGTTCAGCAAACTGAGCTAGCTCAAGTTTTAATTTACCTGCAACTTGCTTCATAGCTTTAGGTTGCGCTGCAGATCCTACACGAGAAACAGAAATACCTACGTTAATTGCTGGACGAATACCCGCATTAAAAAGATCGCCAGATAAGAAAATTTGACCATCTGTAATAGAAATTACATTTGTCGGAATATATGCAGAAACGTCGCCTTCTTGAGTTTCTACAATAGGTAAAGCAGTCATACTTCCTTCTCCTAAAGCATCACTTAATTTAGCCGCTCTTTCTAAAAGACGAGAGTGTAAATAGAATACATCCCCAGGGTAAGCTTCACGCCCAGGCGGACGGCGTAATAAAAGAGACATTTCACGATATGCTTGCGCTTGTTTAGATAAATCGTCATAAATTGTTAGGGTAGCACGACCTGTATACATGAAATACTCTGCTAATGTAGCACCAGTATAAGGAGCTAAATATTGTAACGTAGAAGGCTCATTAGCATTAGCCATTACAATAATAGTATATTCTAACGCGCCACGCTCTTTTAATGTATTAAGAACTTGAGCAACTGAAGATGCTTTTTGACCAATCGCTACATAAACACAAATAACATCTTTTCCTTTCTGGTTTAAAATAGTATCTACGGCAATTGAAGTTTTTCCTGTTTGACGGTCACCAATAATAAGTTCTCGCTGACCTCGTCCAATGGGAATCATTGCATCAACAGCAACTAATCCTGTAGCAAGTGGCTCATAAACAGAACGACGAGAGATAATACCGGGTGCTGGTGATTCGATTGCGCGATTTTCCGAAGTTGCGATAGGGCCTTTACCATCAATTGGGCGCGCTAAGGCGTCTACAACTCGACCTAAATAAGCTTCTCCTACAGGAATTTCAGCAATTTTCCCTGTACAGCGAACTCGACTTCCTTCACTGATTTTTAAACCATCTCCTAATAAAACGGCACCAACATTATTTGCTTCTAGGTTTAAAGCAATCCCTAAAGTTCCATCTTCAAATTCTAGTAATTCGCCAGCCATTGCGCGGTCTAACCCATAAATACGAGCAATACCATCTCCAACTTGGAATACAATTCCAAAATCAACCATTTTCACTTCAGGTGTATAATCTTCGATTAATCCTTTAATCAGATTGCTAAGTTCTTCTGGTGTTCTCATTGTCATGATAAAAACTAAAAATAGGATAAAAAGCATAAAAATACTTTGTCAGAACCATCAAAATTTTGCTATGTACTAACCAATTGTAAAATTTATATAAAATAATCTTTAATTTGAATTTTTAAAATCGCGCATATCAACATACGAGTCTAGAATTTCATTTATGGAAAATCTCATATTAGTGTAAAAATTTTCACTCGCATTCAAGAATATGAGAATATGCCGCCAAAATAAGAGATTCGATTCTTTGAATTTTTGCTAACAATTCAAACAATTCAAGGTTGCAAATTTTATTTGCTACCCTTTCGATTGCTCTTGATTGGATCTTTGGTTTGAACCGTTTGTGATTAAAAATCACAAATATCTCTCATTTTTAATGAGAGACAAGGAAAAAGAAAAACTTTAAAAAATTCAACAAATCAAAGGTTCAACTAAGAAAGTAACGAAAAAACCCAAACCAAAGATGAAAAGCTTATCCCTTATGGTTTACGTTTCCTCGAATGGGGTATTATCTTATACAAATTTTATTCACAATTGGGAATAGTTTCTATGTAATTGACTTTTATAACTAATAAAATTCTTTAATAGTTATTTAAAGGGTTCAAAAATATTTCTCTAAACATATAAGTCATAATCAAACACGAAAAAAATTTTAAAAATAATGATCAAATCAGACTATCTGAAAAATTAATTCATTGTAACAGATAGTTGACCGAAATTTCTCTTCGTAAGCACACTAAATTAAGGTGGTTGTGATGCGACTGATATATATTTTATTAAAAAAATATATCTGTGACAATTAAAGCTATTGCGCATCATATTATCAAATTAAAATCATAGAATGTTCGTTTTTTTTCATAATTTCAAAAATTTCACGATTTTATAAACAATTTGGTTTGAATTTTTGCTCTGTTTAAACTTTAAAAAGCCAGAGATAAATAGAAAAATAGATTTAAATTAAATAACGATTTTAGTGTTCATCAAAAATTTGAATCTGATCCTGCCTACTACAACTACAAATGTTTGAAATTTTATTTTTTTTAATACCTAAAATTTCAAACTCGAAATTCAAAGCTGTTTATAACTTTGGTTGAAAAACTAGACCGATCTATCTCTGCTATTATTACCTAGTAGAAATACCGAAAAACATAAATATATTTCTGAAAATTATTAACACTTTATTTTCACAGCTTTTGTCATCTAGCAGTAAAAGTAAAAATTTCACTTTATTTTATTATAACTTTTAAAATTTCAATTAGTCAAGCAAAAAATTGTTTAATGTATTGTCAAAGCGGATGACGCGATTCGAACGCGCGACATTGGACTTGGAAGGACCACGCTCTACCAACTGAGCTACATCCGCATTTTGTAATATTTGAATATTTTATCAAATTTTCAAAAAAGAATCAAGCTCTGTTATATGTACACAAAAATTAAAAACAACCATAACATTAGATTTTTCTTTTTATTAAATTATTTTTATAAAATGTGCTTAAAATTGTAATTTTTTTAGTCTGTTGTTTTCTTTATTTTTTGAACTGTCAGCTGCTGCCACAGTCTATAGACTGTGGCAGCAGCCGTCTATCCAGTGAGTTTAAGTAAACAATAGTTGTTTTTAAACATATTTTTATACTAAAAAACCAAACCTTATTTCATATAATGAGAGCATATAAATGACAGCAGTAACCTAACAGTGAAATTTCGCGTGAAATTATTTTACCAACTAGATTTTTGCACTCCAGGTAAAAGACCTTCATGAGCCATTTCGCGTAAAACATGTCTCGATAAACCAAAATCTCTATAATAACCTTTAGGTCGACCAGTTACTGTACAACGATTATGTAATCGAACTGCAGAGCTATTTCTAGGTAACTGTTGTAATTTTCGATGTAAAGCTAACTTTTCTTTTAGAGAAGAAGTCTGTTTAATTTGTTCTTTTAAAGAAGCACGCTTTTTTGCGTATTTCATTACTAAACGCTGACGTTTTATCTCGCGTTGAATCATTGCTTTGTTTGCCATAAATTATCAAAAAAAAAATTTTTTTATCATTCTAATAAAATATCAAATTACTTATAATTTTAATCTTATTAATTTTTACAATTATAGGATTAAAATCAATAATATCAAGATAGTTATAGTTAAAATCCTGCTTTTTCAATATTTAAATACCATCAATTACTTCATTTCTTAATAGAATCGTTTTGTTATTAAAATAAAGCTACCACAGTAGCTAATAAATAAAGATTCTTTTTTTTGCTACAAAAATACACAAGATATCACTCTATGTGGTGCATTTTTATTTCATACACTAAAAAATTTCTATTTTTAAATAAAACATGCGTATGTTTTAAAAAATTTGTTACAAATTATTCTAATTTATATATTATGATTCTATGTATTAAAATGATTCATACGGTCCGAGCTAAATCGCAAACTTTTTTCATCCGTTGGATTTATTTCGATAACATTTCACTGTGCTCGACGAGCACAAAGTCCTATTTTTATGTAACGAAAATTAGAACTTTTATTTATTGGTTTATTATTTTTAAGAATAAATCAAGCGATAAAACTTTACCCATTTTATCATTTTAACGCTTATTTTTTATTTAGAAAAAAATTTGAATTTTCTGTTTGGTCTATTGGATTTTTTAAATCCAAGTAAAAAAAATCTTTGCTCTGGTTCATTTTACTTATATTTTTAAATCCATTAGATCAAAAGCTTATCCCTCGAGGATTAAATGACATCTCTCTTATTTTCAATAAGAGATTTTTGTTCTCAAAAATCACAAATAAGATGCTAGTTTTGCTAAGAATTCTTCGAATTCAAGGTTGCAAACTTCGTTCGCTATCCTGCGGCTCCTTTTGGTTGGACCTTTGGTTTGAACCGGCAGGGTAGCGAACGAAGTTTGCAACCTTGAACTCGAAGAATTTTTAGGAAAACTTCAAAAAATCCAACAAACCAAATGCCAAAAACTAAGAAAAAAATTCAACAAATTAAACACCAAAGAGAGAACAGTTGTTGCTTTATATTTTTGCTCTTTATTGACAAAAAGTTTGACAATTAAAATCTTTTCGCTTGTGAGACTAAATATGAAAAACGAAAAAATTTTAATGATTTTGCATTTTATTTTCATTCTAAACAAGTTTACAAACAGAGTTTATCGAAACTTTTATGGTTTTAAGATTACCATTATGTTTGATTTTTGTACATAATGGTAATCTTAAAAACGAATTTTAAAAATATTAAGCTGACTGATTTGACGCAGTTTTAACGTATAAGATTAGTAGAAAAGAAGTAGGAATAATAATAAATAAAGCAGTAGCTGTTAATCCAAAGATATTTACTTCCATAATAAATTATTTTAAATCTAGTGTGAATATTAGCTGAATTTAAATTTTAACAATTTTAGTAAAAAATATGAATAATAATTAAAACAAAAGTCAGGCAAATTGTCTTAATTATTATTCATATTTTTATGGATTTAACATTTTCCTAATTCTATAAATTTGTTCTTTTTCACGGAGTTTAGCTTTTTAAAGTTTCAAAAAAATTAACTTCGACAAATAAAAGCAAAAATATATGAAAAATTCAAATGTTTTTTAGTTAAAATTAAAATTTTAAACTTTAGGTTAATTTATAATGACTTTCACTTTAAAAATAAATTTTTAAAGTGAAAGTCATCAATTTAATAAAAAAATCATTTACATATGCCATCTATTTAATAAAAAATTGTAGATAATTAAAAACCAGAAATTATTCTCAGAGGCAAAACATATTACTCTATTTTTATGGATAAATGGAATGTTTTTACAAAACATAAAAATAAATGAATTATCAGATATCACTGAACCATAAAGGTTTTAAAATCAATCAATCTCGTAAATAACAAATATAAATTTCATAAGAAAAGTATCTATAAAAGTCTCATGTTTTTCAAATTCATTCAAATTCAGAAATTGTTGCTTTTCGTCGACGAAAAGCAACAATTTCTGAATTTGAAAAATAAAAATTTAAAGAAAAATCGCGCTTTAAAGACTTAAATAACAAATGAGTTACAAATTCCTACAGTAAATACAAGTAAAAGCCATAGACTTAACCCAGAAAAAACAACACCTTTATTTTCTGACCATCCATTAGGAGTAGCAAATACAACTGGTACACCTACTACTAAAGCAAAAGAAACAGCGATTAATGCTAATAAAGCAAGTTGAAGAATTGATGTCATAAAAATCTTTTATTTTCTTGCATAGCAAGATACAGATTATTTATAGAAGGCTCATGAAAAATTAATTTAATCTTCATAATGTGAATAAGTTTTGATTTTTATTGATTTAATGTCATAAAAACTTTATTCTTTACCATGTTTATATAAAGGTAAAACAAAAATTTCTGATGTGAAAATTTCGGCATCAAATAATTAAACCTATAAAAATATTACGCACATAATAACACCTCTAAAAGTTTATTAACACTCAATTATATTGCGATAAAAAATGAAAATTTTTTTTCGATTTTTTCATAACAAAAAAGAAAAAACAACCCATTGATCCAATCTTATGAAAAATCAATAAACTAGAATATTCCATACACATACATGAACATATCTAATAATATGTATGTATAATATGCAAAAATAATATGAAATATATTACACCACAATTGTTTTTTCACACTCAATCATCTCACACATAAACAAAAAATCCACTTTCATAAACTTTAGGGAATTATAATTTACATAAGAGGATAGCGTAAAATAAAAAACATTTACAAAAGCAAAACTTTTTTTGGTAAACATGTCCATAAAATTCTTTTATCCTTAAAAAGAGTGTATCCATTTATCTGGAACCTTTTTGGCAAGCGAGATCAAAAAATACACATAAAAATTATTCTATTAAAAAATCAATACACGTTTCATTCTTATTAAAGCATATTTTTATTAATATAAAATATTTTTATTATTATTTAAATAAAATTTTTCGTCTATTTGACGAAATCTCGGGAATTCCCTATGAATCTAATTTGATTCTAATAAACTTTAATAGAAGACTCGTGCGTTTTCTCTTCAGCATTCGATTTGCTGGATGTTGCGACTTTGGTTTTTGGTAGCATTTTAGATAGTTTAAATTTCATTCGAACTAAAAACAGTATGACCCGTTTTATGATCTTTTTGTTTTTCGTATTGAAAATGTTTCATATTAAAAATGGTTCGTATTAAAAATACGAGAAGAAAACAAACATTTTTTCGTATCAAAGAGACGAAATTAATACGAAATTGCGTTTAATCTGTTGGATTTTCTGTTATGTCTTTTCTTTGGTTGTTTTGGTCTGTGATTTTCAATCACAGATTCATGTTATGTTTTTCTAAGAATTTAATCAAAGAATTCAAGGTTGCAAACAAAGTTTGCTACCCTTTAGTAAGACCAAAGGCTAAAATAGGAGATTGGATTTTTTCTCTTATTAAAAATAACAAACAAATCCAATAGACCAGAGGCCAAAGAAAGCACACGACACAAAATATCTTTTTTTGGCCTTTGGTTTGTTGGATTTTTAAATCCAACAAACCAAAGGCCAAAAAAAATACTTCGTGTAATTTTTCGATAATGCGACGAAAAGCATGGCACTAATTTACGAAAATAAAAGACGTAATTAGCATTGACATTTATAAGAGTACTATAAACGATTATAAAGAATGAATCCAACCATAACTATGAAGTCCTTCCCCGATTAAATTAACCCCTAAAAAACAAACCCAAACAGTTACGAAACCTAAAGAAGCAATAATTGCTGGTTTTTTTCCTTGCCATCCTTTAGTGAATCTGGTATGTAAATAAATAGCAAAAACTAACCAAGTCAAAAAAGCCCATGTTTCTTTCGGATCCCAACTCCAATAAGATCCCCAAGCTTCATTAGCCCACACAGCGCCAGATAAAATTCCAATGGTTAAAAGAGGAAACCCAAGTCCTAATATTCGATAACTTAAATTATCTATAATATTAGCTAATTGAATTTTACGAAACTTTTTAAATATCGGTGAATTTTTCGATCCTTGTGAAAAATCAAAAAAAGAAGAAAATGCATTTCCAGCGTTATCTAACGGAACTTCGGGGTTTGAATTTAAACTGTTCCTATCTGTCATACCAGAAAAACTTGTATTTTGTTCAAATAATATGTTATTTGAGTTTCTTTCAGTTAAATTCAAAGAATCCAATAAGTCGGCATCCATGTTTTGAGCTGTGCTTAATAAACTCAAATTTGATGCGCTAGATATTTTTGTTTGCATTTTTTGATTGAACCTTTGGTTTATTGGATTTTTTGAAGTTTTCCTGTGATCGAGTGTTTCCTTTGGTCCGCCAAATGCGAAAGGTCCAACAGAGAGTGTTGTATATGAAGCTTGATTTATCATATCAGAAACTTCATCTGTTAAATTTTCGACATTAAGGTCTTTTGTAATGATTAAAAAAGCTATTGATAAAAGAGATCCACAAATTAATGCAGCATAACTTAAAATCATCACGGTCACGTGCATCATCAACCAATTCGACTGAAGTGCAGGAACTAGAGACGAAGATTTTTGCATTTCTATAGGTAAACTAAAAGTAGCAAAAGCATTAGTGAATAAAGCACTAGGAGAAGTAATACAACCTATTAATTTTTGTTTAGTTACATTCTCTAGAATTAAATGAATAGTCGTAAAACTCCAAGATAAAAACATCAAAGATTCATACAAATTACTCAAAGGAAAATGGCCAGATTCTATCCAACGTAAAACAAGCAAACTAAATAATGAAAAATTCGCTATTACCATTCCAAAAGTAGCAAATTTTTCTATTTTTAACCCAAAACCCGTTTGAACCCAATAAAAAATCATAGAAACGAATAAAATGAAAAAAGAAAAGTTAGAAAAAAAATTCTCTAATATGACATATGAAATCGACATTTTTTTTAAATACAAATAATCATACAAAATACTTTTTAACATATTTGAAAAATTATTTTAAGTTCTTAAATATAGTTATTCGGTTAAAAAGATTTTAATTAAACAAATAGGAAATTTAAACTAAAAACCAATTAAATTTAATCAAATGCCTAATAATATTTAATTAATTTACATCTACATAAAACTCATTATAGGTTAATTTTTTGATTCTAAATAACTCTTTAAATCAAAGTAAAAGTTTTTATAAAATCACCGTTTTAACACATTTAAAATGTTTTAACTAAAATTAAATTATTTCCCCAAGTATGCTTATTTAAGCACATTTTACAATAAATTACATTAGAAGCTAACGATGGAATGTATGATGAACTAAATAAAATGAATTTTACAACTTAATAAAATAAAAATTCTAAATTATTTTTTAATAATTTTTATTAAATTTATAAAAATAAATTTAATAAAAATCATGAGAGCATCCCATTCGCTTTATAACAGATGGATGCCTTTGGCCTTTACTCTGTTGGATTTTTTGAAGTTTTGCTAAAAATTCTTCGAATTCAAGGTTGCAAACTTCGTTCGCTACCCTGCCGGTTCAAACCAAAGGCCCAACCAAAAGGAGCCGCAGGATAGCGAACGAAGTTTGCAACCTTGAATTCGAAGAATTCTTAGCAAAACTAGCATCTTATTTGTGATTTTTGAGAACAAAAATCTCTTATTGAAAATAAGAGAGATGTCTCTCATTTTTAATGAGAGATATTTGTGATTTTTATTGTGATTTTTAATCACAAACAACCTAATCCGTTTGTTATCTTCGATAACAAAAATCTCTTATTGAAAATAAGAGACAAGGAGTAGGCCTTTAGTTCGAGTTTTCTCTTGTATTAAAAATAAATTTGCTTAATCAAACCAAAAATTAAAAAAAGAACGCATATTTTTTAATATTTTTAAAAAAGATCGATTTAAGAGTTAAAAATTTCAATTTTCTTTTTCGGATTTGTCATTACTGTTTAAATCAAAAAAATTAAATGAAATTATAAAAATTTCGGTGTTTATAAATCATCGATGTTGATCGCATATCTATACGAGACAATTTAATTGTCTCGTATAGATGCTAAAAAGGATCAAATGCTAAAAGGATAGAATTTAAAAAACCCTTTCGACTAAAATTGCACTGTAGTACTGAAATAAAAACTAACGACAAAAATTTGCATTTTTTGCTGCATTAAAAAAAAATAGCGACAAAAAATAAAAAATCATCTATATTGAGTTTATCCAAATTTACCAGATGTTGAAGCAATTAAGAAAGCAGCATAAGTAAATACATAGCCCACAGAGAAATGAGCTAATCCAACAAGACGAGCTTGCACAATAGAAAGAGCTACTGGTTTATCACGCCACATTACTAAATTTGCTAGAGGTGTTTTTTCGTGAGCCCAAACCAGTGTTTCGATAAGTTCTTGCCAATAACCACGCCACGAAATTAAGAACATAAAGCCAGTAGCATAGATTAAGTGACCGAATAAGAACATCCAAGCCCAAACCGATAAACTATTCATCCCGAATGGGTTATAACCATTAATTAATTGAGAAGAATTTAACCATAAATAATCACGAAGCCAACCCATTAGATAAGTTGAAGATTCATCAAATTGAGAAACATTTCCTTGCCATAAAGTTAAATGTTTCCAGTGCCAATAGAACGTTACCCAACCAATCGTGTTAAGCATCCAGAAAACGGCTAAATAAAAAGCGTCATAAGCTGAAATATCACAAGTACCACCGCGACCTGGACCGTCACAAGGGAAACTATAACCAAAATCTTTTTTATCTGGCATTAATTTAGAACCACGAGCATCTAATGCACCTTTCACTAAAATAAGTGTAGTTGTGTGAAGACCTAGAGCAATAGCGTGGTGTACTAAAAAGTCACCAGGTCCAATAGTTAAAAATAGTGAGTTTTGATTATTATTAATAGCTTCTAACCAACCAGGAAGCCATAAGCTTACGCTCGCAGAACTTGCAGCACTATCAGAAGAAGACAGTAAAAAGTCAAAACCATATAAAGCTTTACCCTGGGCAGCTTGGATCCATTGCGCAAAAACAGGTTCGATTAAAATTTGTTTTTCCGGAGTTCCAAAAGCTTGCATAACATCGTTATGAACGTAAAGACCTAGAGTATGGAAACCTAAGAAAAGTGAAACCCAACTTAAATGTGAAATCACAGCTTCTTTATGATCTAACATTCTTGCTAATACGTTTCCTTTATTTTGTTCAGGGTCATAATCTCTGATAAAGAAAATAGCACCGTGCGCAAAAGCACCACACATGATAAATCCTGCGATATATTGGTGATGAGTATATAAAGCTGCTTGAGTCGTAAAATCATTCGCTAAAAATGCATATGGTGGTAACGAATACATGTGTTGTGCAACTAAAGAACAAATGGTACCTACAGAAGCTAAGGCTAATCCTAATTGGAAATGTAAAGAGTTGTTTACTGTATCGAATAAACCTTTGTGTCCAGCTCCTAAGCCACCACTAGGCGGTACGTGAGCATCCAGAATAGCTTGCATGCGATGTCCAATACCGAAATTCGTGCGATACATATGACCAGCGATAATGAATATAACAGCAATCGCTAAATGGTGATGAGCCATATCCGTTAACCAAAGACTTTGAGTTTGAGGGTGGAAACCGCCTAAAAAAGTTAAAATGGCATCTCCAGCACCTTCTGAAGTTCCAAAAATATGACTCGAAGAATCAGGATTTTGAGCGTAAGCAGCCCAATTTCCTGTCCAGAAAGGAGTTAATCCTTGTGGATGTGGAAGAACAGTTAAGAAATTATCCCAACCAACATGTTTTCCGCGAGATTCTGGAATAGCTACGTGAATTAAGTGACCAGTCCAAGCTAATGAACTCACCCCAAATAAACCAGAAAGGTGGTGATTTAAGCGAGATTCTGCGTCTTTAAACCAAGATAACGATGGTTGGAAACTTGGTTGTAAGTGTAGCCAACCAGCAAACAAGAAAATTGCTGAAACAAGAGCTAAAAACACAGAGCCAACATAAAGATCAGAATTTGTTCTCATTCCGATAGTATACCACCACTGATAAACACCTGATGTGGAAATGTTTACTGGGCCAGATGCTCCGCCTCGAGTAAAAGCTTCCACTGCTGGTTGTCCAAAATGAGGATCCCAAATAGCATGAGCAATTGGGCGAACATGAATAGGGTCTGCTACCCATGTTTCAAAATTTCCTTGCCAAGCTACATGGAAAAGATTTCCAGAAGTCCAAAGGAAAATAATAGCTAATTGTCCAAAGTGAGACGCGAAAATTTTTTGGTAAAGATTTTCTTCAGTCATGCCATCGTGGCTTTCAAAATCATGCGCCACTGCGAGTCCGAACCAAATTCGACGTGTTGTTGGGTCTTGTGCTAGACCTTGGCTAAATTTAGGAAACAACTTTGTTGCCATAGTTTTTTCTTACTCCTAATTTGCTTATAAATTTGCAAAGCAAACTTTGCATTAAAGACTCATTATTTTAATAATTCATCTTATTGGTAAAGTGTGTCTATTGCTCTCTTCTATTTTTTAGATTTTTAAAAAGCGTAAATCCACATTCAAGCAAAAGAATGCGACTCTCGCGCTACGAATGTGTCGCATTCGGTTTAAAAACGAGTGCCTTATAATAGACAAATACCTCTAGTGTTTTGTCCGATTAGAAAATTATTTTCGAATCAGATTGCTTTTGGCAGTACTCTCGTATAACTCTACCTGCAAAAGAAAAACTTTGGTTTCACTCAAATAAAGTCGAATTTACTCTTGGCCTCTGGCTTATTGGATTTTTTAAATCTAACTAAAAAAACCAGAGTAAAGATTTCTTTTGCTTGGATTTCTCGAAGTTTTCCCTTTCGGTTCAAGCCAAAGGTTCAAGTGAACCAAGGGAAAACATACTTTGGCTTGTGGTCTACTGAAAAGGAAAAATCAATGCAAAACAAATCCAAAAAGTTTATTTTTAATATTTCATAGGAGTCTGAAATCTCGAAATATTATTTTTGTGTTGTTTTTATACAGAGTCTTCAATATTTTTTCGAACATGTTCATAAATAAGGAGAATTTATAAAATCATGTTTTCTGTACGTGTTTTGAGTAAACTTAAACATTAATAATAATTGAATTTCTTAAAAAATATAAAATAAAAACATGATGCAAGCACTGCGTACTTGCCCATAAATCAAATTTTTTTTAAAATCAAGATAGAAAATAAAAATACAAACCCCTCTCTCATTAAAAATAAGAGATATTTGTCATTAAAAATGACAAACGAGAGAAAACATAAACTTATAAAATTATTTATTAAACAAATCAAATATTAAGACGATAAAAATTAAAATACACTTTTTTTGATAATTAACAAAATTCAATTACGTAAAATCTATTTTTCAAAATTCTAAGTTTAATTGATTTGAAATTTAAATTCATTAAAATCCGTTAATAAGAAAATCTATCTGTTTTAAGAAGATTTTTTTTATAAATTTTTAGGCTTAAACCCGACTTTAAAAAGAAATTTTTTACTATTTGAAGTTTTTCTCTCATCTCAAAGAATAAAAGAGGTTTCCATCTCATGTAAAAAGAGCTGTTGCTCGTAACTAGTTCTTTATGATTCTCATAAATAATAAAGATTTCTTTGTTTATAAATTGCAACTCAAAAAAATCAACTTTGATAGAAATTTTTGGGAATATAGCATCTATAACAAATTTCAGTTTTCATTGATTTTAATTGCAAACGTTTGCAATGTTTAAAGTTTTCGTTTATTTTAAATATAGCCCTAAATTTATAATAAAATTAATTGAGTGATTATTTTTTCTTCTTAATTATAAACTTTTATCACTTTTTATTGAGAGTGAACAGATCAGACTATGAGCTTTTGACCGATTTTATCTACACTTTTTTATAAACAATAAAAATTTTCGATGCATTGTACTCTCCTTCTAGTTTTAGAAAAGTTAGGAGATTTTTTCTAGACAAAGGTTAGAAAAATTTGTCCTCTGCTTTACACGGTTTTTTGATTTATTTATTTATATAAATTTATGGCCGCTTTTAGAGTTCTCCCCAAGTTGACGTTAACGAGGTTAAATATCAAATTCGTTATGCTTTAAAGTTCTAATAAAAATGATGTCTCTCCATTTTCATCTAGTAAAAATTTAAGTTGATGTTTTTTTTCAACACCTAACCTATTCTTTTTAATGTCTATAAATGAAATGAAAGAAACTTAATAAGAATCAACTATTGCGAATAGTCAATAGAGACACTTTTAAACCAAGTATCGATTTTTAAATTCTGAATAAAAACTAATTAATATATATTACATTATAACATATTTGAAAAACAATACAAACAGTTTTCCTGAGAATTCTTCGAATTCAAGGTTGCAAACGAAGTTTGCTACCCAAATAGTATTTTGTCTTGTTTAAATGTTGTGTTTAAATTTAGCTTTTAATTATGAAAACAAGAACAATAAATTTAATATTTTTATTTTTATGTTTTGTTTTTAGCTACAATAGTTTTTATTAAATTCGAGAAATGGTTTTCAAAAACAACAAAAAGTTGAATTTTTTTTTTAACAATGTTATATTTAATATTAAGCCCATAACTCAATTAAATAAATTCTGTGGAGTATGTCAGGACGTTCAGTAGCAGCATTAAAAAGAATTTATTTAGTTTCAGTTAGCGGGCCTATCTGAATTTTCGTTTTCGGCTTTATCTCCGCGCTATCGTTCTTCTTTTTTGTTATTTTTTGCACGCAAAAATAGACATCACAAAAACACATTATTTTTGATTTTTTTATCGCAGTAATGGTCTATAGTTTTTTTATAGGTGCAAAATAAAGTTTGGGGCGTCGCCAAGTGGTAAGGCAGCGGTTTTTGATACCGCCATTCGCAGGTTCGAATCCTTCCGCCCCAGTTAATATTAGAAACTTTGTTTATTACACCAATTTTTTTTATTAGAAATTTCTTTTTAAATAATTTAATAACGATGATGATGTTTTTTATTAAATGTTAAGTACATAAACGATAATAAACTGTTTTCTTTTTCAGTTTTGTTTCGTGTAAAGCGAAAAAAAAAGCCCTTCTAACAATTTTTTTGCTACTTTAGTTTTTTATCCATAAAAAAAGATAAAAAATAAAAAATTCGAATCCAAAGAAAGCTTGAAATTATAAAAACTTGCTGTTTTTGCTTTTAGACAATAGAACCAAAGTTTTTTCGAGAGTATTTGAAGACGACACTGTAGTTTTTACACACGTATCACAATTAGGGTGGTATTTAACTTGAGTTTATACTTTGAATTGCTTAGACTGGCGTCTGAGTCTTTCATTTCTCGCGCCTTTTGTTTTTCGTGTTGGACCTTTGGTTTGTTGGATTTTTTGAAGTTTTCCTAAGAATTCAAAAAATCCAATTTCTTATCTTTGCCTCTGGTCTATTGGATTTTAAAATCCAATAGACCAGAGGCCAAATTCAAATCAAACGGCAAAGTCGATTGAAATTCGAACTAAAATGAGCCAAAAGCAAAACTCATATTAAACGCTGAAAAAATACAGAAAAGTTTAGTTGAATTTTAACATAACGATTCCAATTGTGTATAAAATACAAGAATTGAAAAAACAAAAAGCGAAAATTTTTTTCGTTTCAGCGCAGGTTATAAAACATCGAGTTATATACTTAACACAATAAAACTTTAATGAATCTATAGAGAAAAATCTCTTTCTAAATGAATGAAAATCAAATTCAAGAAAAATTTTTTAATATTAAAAAATCAAATGTACAAAATGTAAAGTCATATTCATCTTTGTTTCGATCTCGAAAAAATTCGTCACAAAATAAACAATCTACAGAAAGCCTGTCCGAAAAAAAAGATACTCAGCTTAATGAAAATCAAATAAAAAATAACCAAACTCTTTTAAATCAAGATAGCCTGTATACTTCATATTCAAAATTTCATGAAATGAAATTAATTTCTGTAGGACTAGCTTCCGGAGAAAAAATACGTCAATGGGCTGAAAAAACTTTGCCAAATGGCAAAGTGTTAGGTCAAGTAAATACAGCCAATACGTTACATCATAAAACTTTTAAACCGCAAAAAGGGGGTTTATTTTGCGAGCGAATTTTCGGGCCTTTGAAAGATTTTGAGTGCGCTTGTGGACAGACTCAAAGACCTAATGACTCAGAATACCAAAAAATTTTACAACATCAACAAACAGAAAGAAAATTCTGTCCGAATTGCGATGTAGAATATACTTGGTCTATCATCAGACGTTATCAAATGGGTTACATTCAATTAGTTTCTCCAGTCAGCCATTTATGGTACTTGAAAGCAAACCCAAGCTATTTGTCTCTATTGCTAGATATGAAACGTAAAAATTTAGAAAATATTATTTATTGTTCTGAAACAATGACATTAGAAAACACTTGGAAATCTACACAAAGTTTTGGAATGTCGTTAGGTGCAGAGTGCTCGCCTACTGTGTTATTTTCAGCGTGGCAACAACTTTTAATTGAAGAACAAGCATTCAGAGCTAAAACACATGAAAAAATCAATCATGAGTCAAAAAATAATTCATATCCACAAAATCAAGTAGAACAATCATTAAATAATAATTCTCCAAAAAATAATAACGAAATAACGACAAAATTCAATTTACAAAAACGTTCGTTTTTGAAAACACAGCGTTTCATTTTGCCTGAAGTCAAAGCGACAACGCAAAAATTACAAGATAATTGGAAAAAAACTAGATTTTTCGACTCAGTAGACACTAAAAATTCTTTTGCCAATATGTCTGATATACATGACATAAAAGCACCAAATGATCGAGATTTTGGTACAATGCAAAGCATATTACTATCGTATAAACAAAAAGAACAATTCCCAAAAAAACATATGCGAAATGAAGACATCGGTTCTGATAATAGCATATTATCTAAGACAAATGACACTTCTTTAAACACATTTTATTTGTTTTTAAAAAAAACAGTGTCATGCAAAAACGATTTCAAAAACGAAAATTTTTCTCTGACGTTACAAAAAATTTGGAAAAAGTTTTATATGATTGTTTACCGATCAGCACAATTAAAAAGTTCGACAATTCTGCAAAAAATAAACATTAAAGTGAAAAATAAAATCAAAAATCAAAAAGAAAGTTCTCTCACAGATGAATTCATTTTTTTGCAGCAAATTCGTAATTCAAAATCATCCATGAAATCAGTTTTTTTAGAAGGCCGATCGGACAAACCTAGCAATAAAATCGAATTGTTGAAACTTTATTTAGATACCGAAACAAAAGATATTTCGAAAGTTTCGTTATGGTCATTAGTTTCTTTTTTCGATAAAATCGAACTCGTAGGCTTAAAATCGATTCCAAACAAAAAAAATCTTTCATTGATAAATTTAATTCAAAATCATGACCAATTCTCTGCGTTTTTTACAAATAATATCAGCACTAATTCTAATATTACTTTTCCTTTAAAAATTCATTTTGAACAAACAAAAATACAACAAAAAAAATCACCTACAGTTAAATCAAAGAATAAAAAACACTTATCTTTACAAAAAAAATCTACGAATTTAAAAACTTTGATTCAAATCATTAAATATTGTTTTCGATTACAGCTAACTTACTGCGTACAAAACTCACGAGATTTTAATATCAATGGGTTCCAAACAAATTTAGAAAATAAGACTTTCTCATTTATGAATTCTATATGCAACCAATGGTTAAAAAATACAAAGGGTTTAATCAATCTTTTAGTTAATCAAATCAGCGTATTTTTAATAAAACGTCAACTTCAAAAAAAAATCAAAATGAAGTTTGTCATATCAAATAACTTCAATTCAATACATAATAATCTGTATAACGAGCCAAAGGTGTATTGTTTACAAAAAAACACGTTGTGTCATGAATATCTAGTACGTTTCGTCCCCTATTATAAATTAAACGGATACAAAAAAACAAACAAATTTGGTTTATTTGATGTAAAAAAAACAACAATGCTTTCTACATTAGAAGCATTCTACAATTCAAATGATTTTCTTTTAAATCACACAACTCGAAAACAGTTTCAAGGAGAATTGTTACGAGATCTCTCTGTCTCTGAAGCATTATTTGACAGAAACTTAAACGAAACGATTGTGTTTCACATTATGAAAGGCTATTTAAATACATCATACCTAGTCAATAAACAAATGTTTTTTCAAAAATTATTGCATTTGTTAAAAAAAACTCACATAAATGAGATTGTCAAAACAACTAAACCGAAAAAACACAAAACAAACCCAAATTTATTAAATCAGAATGCATTCGATAGTATACAGAAAACTTTTTTAATTCGACAAAACACCACAATAAATAATTCAGATTGTGGCGTGAGACCAAGCAACCAACTCCGCACTCAATTCTACAAACAAAATAAAATCACAATTTTATCGAATCAACTAGTTCATAAGAATTTTTTATTAAAATATGGTGGTTATTTGTCAAAATTGAAAACATCATGGAGAGATAAATTGCAAAATGAGTCGAAAACACTTATTTTTAAAAAAAATGCTCGAGAAATTTGTTATACTCACGCTCCCTTTTTAACGAATGTTTCGAATCGAATTGAACAGAAACATTTTAAATCTATTTTTTTAACGAACAAAAAAAATTCATTGAAACCTCAAACTTTCACAACTGGTAATATAATTGTTTCAAAAAACGGAAAAACTAGAGTTGAACTTGATAAAAAAATCGAAGAAATCTTCTCACCTGCTACTTCGCTAAATGCGTCAATCAACCGTGTTACTAAATTGAAAACTTCACACAAAAAAAGCATCTCTCACAAATCGGTCATTACAGCGTGTAATAACGCGATGAAACACGAATTTTTGAAAAATCGAATTTTCAATAATGTTTATTGTTTATCACATAGATATTGCTGGAATTTAGAAAGAAATTGGCAATATTTTTCTTATTATAATTCAGCTCAAGGTAATTTCGATGATTTTATTATTCCGTGCTACAAACATCGACTAATATCGACAATTACGTCACACGATGTAAGTATTGAGAATACAATTGCTGGTGCTGCAATTATTCAAAAATTACTTTTAGAATTAAATCCAAAAGAACTGAGAAAAATGGATAAACAAAATAGAATATTGTTATATGAATTAAATAAAAAAATATCTAAATTAAAAAATTTAGTGAAAAAAGGTTTCGCCGAAAAAATCGAAAAAAAACAGCTTAAACAATTTTGTGAGAGAAGAGATCAATTGATTCGTAGAACAAAATTAGTTAGAAAACTTTTTCGTAAAAATTCAAATCCAGAATCTATGATTTTAACTAGTTTACCTGTTTTACCTCCAGATTTGAGACCAATCTTAAAAATGCAAGATCAAATCGCGGCGTCTGATTTAAACAGATTATATCAAAGAGTCATTTATAGAAATGACAGGCTCAAAAAATTTTTAAAAGATCCAGCCATTAGCAATTCATTTGAAATGAAATATGCACAAAGGTTATTACAAGAAGCTGTCGACAATTTAATTCAAAATGGCAAAAGCGGAGTAACTCCTGAACGAGATTCTCGCGGACGTGCATTAAAATCATTATCGGAAGTTTTAAAGGGAAAACAAGGTCGTTTTCGACAATATCTTTTAGGAAAACGTGTGGATTATTCAGGTCGTTCAGTGATTGTAGTTGGACCAAAATTAAAACTTCACGAGTGTGGTTTACCAAAAGAAATGGCAAAGGAATTATTTTTACCCTTTTTGATCAAACGAATTTTACATTATAAACTCGCTCGAACGGTTATAGGTGCGAAAATGATTATTAAAATAAATGAAGTACTTACTGAACAACTTCTTCAAGAAATTTTACAAAGTCATCCTATTTTATTAAACCGTGCTCCTACACTACACCGTTTAGGAATTCAAGCTTTTCAGCCTCGACTCGTAGAAGGACGCGCTATTTTATTACATCCTTTGGTTTGCCCTGCATTCAACGCTGACTTCGATGGTGACCAGATGGCTGTTCATGTTCCAATTACTGTTGAAGCTAGATCCGAAGCCTGGAAACTCATGTTTTCGAGAAATAATTTAATTTCACCAGCTACTGGAGACCCTATCATGCTACCTAGTCAAGATATGGTTTTAGGGTGTTATTATTTAACTACAGAAATTCCAAATGCTTGGATTTCCCAAAATCAATCGTTATTAAATAAAACAAACAACATAGAAACACCTGCAGCTATTGCTAATTACGAAAAAATTAGCCCTTTTGATAAATCGATGCTTTCTTTTTGTTTCAGCAATTTTGATCAAGTTATGATCGCTTATCAACAAAAACAAATTGACGTGCATACGTCTATTTGGGTAGTTTGGAATAACTCTTTAGAAATTGCAAATGAAATTTCTCAACCATTAGAAATTAGACTAAATTTACAGGGTTATTGGCATGAAATTCGCTCTAAATCTTTTCGTCGATTTGATTGCACAGGTTTCAAACTAAATCAATTAATTCGAACAACAGCAGGCCGCGTTTTATTGAATACTATCATTTATAATTGTATAAGGCAAAAATAATTAAAAATTTATCAACACAATTTGTTATTTCTTTGACCTTTGGCCTAAATTTTTCTTTTAATGTTCGGCGCGTTGTTTTTAATTTGAATTTCACTGATCTCTGGCCTTTGGCCTTTGGTTTGAACCGCAGGGAAAACTTCAACCAAAGGCCAGAGACCAGGAATAAAATTTAAACAAAAGGTTAAATACTTTAATTTAATTGACATTGGCTTTAAATTATCAATTAAAATGTTAAAGTTTAAAAATAGTACTATATTTTATTATATTAATGTTGTATTTTTAAATTCAAACTGGTTTTAATTTTAAATCAATAATAGCATTTTGTTCATTTATTCACATTTTAAGAATCGTCTATTTTATTTTTGAAATATTATTGTTTTGTTCTAAATCATGCAATGTATGCAATTATCATCTTTTGTTGTAATACTCGAGAGAAGTATTGATGATTTTGTCATAGGTTATTTTTAAATTAATAAAATACATATGGATATGAATCATATGATATGAACGTCTCGTTTGGTCGTATTTTTAAAATGTAAATTGATAGACAAAGTATTACTTAAAAACAATAAAAATTATGACTGAAAATTATAACACTCAAACAAAAAATAATGAGCAAATAAAAACGAAATCGGAATTAGCTCGTTGGCGCTCTGTAATGAAATCTAATTTTTCAACAGAAAATATAATGGTCGATTTGATCAAATATCCAGTTATTACAGAAAAATCCTATATTGCACTATTTAAAAATAAGCAATACACATTTGATGTTGATTTAAGACTTACAAAACCTCAAATCAAAGCACTTTTTAAGCAGTTATTTAGCGTGGATGTTATTGGTATTAATACTCATCGTCCTCCACGTAAAAAAGTTCGCGTAGGTTTGGCACAAGGATATAAAGCTCGTTATAAAAGAGTAATTATTACTTTAAAAGAGGGTCAATCTATTAATTTTAATTCTAACTAAAAAAATTAAATAAAGAATGCTCTCCTAAAAATTCAAACAATTCAAGGTTGCAAACTTTGTTTGCTACCCTTTTGTTCTTCAAAGCCTGTAATCTATGATCACAGATTGCTGTTATTTTTGTTTTTGGTCTGTTGGATTATTCCTTTTATTTTTAATAAGAGATTTTTGTTATTTTTAATAACAAACAAATCCAATCAAAAGAACCAAAGCAAAAACATAAAGAATTGGATTCTTTGACTTCAACTCACAAGAACCGCAGCAAAAACGAAAAACTAGCATCTTAGATGCAATCTAAGCCGCAAAGGTAGAACATGCAACAAATCAAAGATTCGCTTATATGCTATTATTGGACTATCAAATGAAATTCTTTGACTGATTTCAAAGAACGCGTGGTTTTTTATTTTAAGAGTTATATATAATTTTTAACAACACCTCATATGGGTATTCGTTTTCTTCAAGCTTTTACACCTGGTACAAGAAATCGCTCTGTCTCAGATTTTAGTGAAATTACCGCAACAAAACCAGAAAAATCTCTTTCTTATAAACTTCATAATTCGAAAGGTCGTAATAATCGTGGTGTCATCACGTGTCGTCATAAAGGCGGGGGCCACCCTAAATTATATCGTCAGATTGATTTTCGCCGCGATAAAATAGGTATTCCTGCTCGCGTTCTTACGATCGAATATGATCCAAATCGTAATGCACGCATAGCTTTATTACGTTATACCGATGGCGAAAAAAGATATATTTTACATCCTCGCGGGTTAAATATCGGAGATATGATTATTTCAGATCTTCAGGCACCCATTTTAGTAGGAAATGCTTTACCTTTACGTAATATTCCTTTAGGTTCAGAAGTTCATAACGTTGAATTCCAACCGGGTTCTGGTGGTCAACTGGCGCGCTCAGCCGGGTCAGTTGTCGAAGTGTTAGCTAAAGAAGGCAATTTCGTTACAGTACGTTTGCCGTCTAAAGAAATTCGTTTAGTTTCTAAAAATTGTTGGGCAACAATCGGCCAAGTTGGGAATTTAGAAGCTTATAATTTAACTATCGGAAAAGCTGGGCGTAATCGTTGGTTAGGAAAACGTCCTACAGTTCGTGGATCAGTTATGAATCCAGTAGATCACCCACACGGTGGGGGAGAAGGTCGTGCTCCTATTGGTCGTAGCCGTCCAGTAACACCTTGGGGACGACCAGCTTTAGGCCAATTAACGCGTAAACCAAAAAAATATAGTTCTTCTCTCATTTTGCGTAAAAGAAAATAAAACGGTTAATGTATTAGTTTATTATTGTATTAAAATTTTTAATCGTGGTCTTTAAAGTGTGCCTAATGGAGGCTTTCTCATGCACCAATGTTTCTTGTTTTTTTGATAGAATTATTTAAATTCAACGCAAAAAATTTGAGTTTTTGCTCATATGAATAAATACGAGTCTTTCATTTTTTCAAATAAATGTAGACTCTTGGACTGTAGTAGAGTTTTCCGTTTTCCTTGAGATTCTTGTGAGTTGAATTCAAAAAATCCAAACAAAACAAAACAAGCGTTCACTCTGGCTGTTTTTAATTGGATTTAAAAAATCCAATAGACCTGCGACCAAAGTCCAAAGAAAAAACGATCTCTGTGTGTTGTTTTTAGTTCGAATTTTATTCGAACTAAAAACAAACAAAGTTGAAAGGGGTGGATTTCAAGCTTTCGTTTAATACAATTAACAAAACAATAGATAGATCTCTCAAAAACTGGATAAAAATCGATTATTTTTAGCAACTTTTAAAAAGTTTTTTGCTAAACTCATAAACTGAATAGTTAAAATAAATGAATTTATTGAATTATATACACTAGAATCCATTTTTTAAAATTCCAAAATTTTTCATACACTTTGTAAAAATACCCGGGCGCTTTCTCTCATTAAATATTATGATTTCTAATTTGTTTTAAAACACGTATAGTTAGATAAAACTCGAATTTTATTTAATTATTAAAGTATGACAGTAAGCGCTTTTTTGTCAAAGATCAAAGGTAGACGGTAGGATAGGATTTTGTTTATTGAGTATCTAACTCGTCTTCCTAAGAATTCTTTGAATTCAAGGTTGCAAACTTTGTTTGCTAGTTTTCCCTGCGGTTCAAACCAAAGGCCCTTTGGTGGTAGGATTTTTCGAAGTTTCGCCTGCGGTCCAGTTTTCCTAAGAATTTTTTGAATTCAAGGTTGCAAACAAAGTTTGCTACCCGTTAGTTTAAATCAAAGGTCAAAAGCCAAAGGTTGTTAAATAAATACTTTGGTATTTGAGGAATTTTTTGAGGAATTTTGAAGTAGCTTTAGTTTTTTATGTTTATATGCACTTAATTTTTATGTGGAATGATTTTAACTGTGCATTTCTATAAAATTAAATTCTAAATTTATGAGCGTGTTATTTTTCTCATTTTTTATCATTAAAATGGTTTAAATTGGAGAGTTAAGCCCCGTGAAATTTTTTTCGTAAAATAATTCTAGAGCGTCATTAGGTTAAAAAGTAAAAATAACTTTAGTTTATAAGCTACGATTGAACTTTCCGAGTTAATTTACTCTGATTTTTATAGTTTGTATCTTTTTTAAACTGGTGGTAGCAACAATTTGTTATGCTTGTGAGCAGAAAAGGTGACCATGCAATTTGTACTTTTTACGCGGGAGCAAAACAAATAATCCGACAAATGACATTGTTCGTTGTTCTTTAACACACACATTAAAAAGTTATAAAAAATACGAAATGTTGATAAATTTTACAAAAAAATTTAATTAAAATAAAAAAGCTAAGTCAATATGTCTAAATTTCAGAAGGAAATTTTAAAAAATAAAAATATATGCCACGTTCTTTAAAAAAAGGGCCCTTTGTAGCCGATCATTTATTAAAAAAAATTGAAAAATTAAATGCTCAAGGACAAAAAAAAGTCATAACTACTTGGTCTCGATCATCGACGATTTTACCTATGATGATCGGTCATACTATTTCTACTTATAATGGTAAAGAGTTTCTTCCTGTTTTTATTACAGATCAAATGGTAGGTCATAAATTAGGAGAATTCGCACCCACGCGTACTTTTAAAGGCCACGTAAAAAGCGATAAAAAATCTAAACGCTAGATATTTATTTGTTTTTTGGATACAATGTAGAATATAATTTAAATAACTTTTAAATTTTAAGTAAGCGTTAGCAAATCATTAATTTATAATTCTTTCTTTGCATGCAAAATGCGAGAAATTTTTCTAACTCAACGTAAATTTAAAAACTCCTTAAAAAAGAGTTTTTAAAAATAAATTTGTCAAAGACAAATTTTATACACAACGACTTATCAGTAAATTTGAAGTTTTTGTTTTTTCGCGACATTCAACTAAAATTTTCTGACCATGATGGGTATCCCTAATGATCATTTATAGTCTAGAAAAAATAAAAATTTTATTCTGACTTTTACTTAAATAAGTTAAAAATTTTGTTTACATATTATTTTATCAACATGAGTGATTCTCTAGACACAAAAAACGTAGGACGTATTTTACAAATTATTGGTCCTGTTTTAGACGTAGTTTTTCCAAAAGGTCAAGTTCCAAACATTTACAACGCATTGACGATTGCGGCAAAAAATGCAGCTGGTCAAGAAATGAGCGTAACTTGTGAAGTTCAGCAGCTTTTAGGTGATAGTTGTGTTCGTGCAGTTGCTATGACTCCTACTGATGGATTAATGCGCGGTATGGAGGTTTTAGATACAGGTAAACCATTAAGCGTACCTGTAGGAAAAGCAACTTTAGGCCGTATTTTTAATGTGCTTGGAGAGCCCGTAGATAACATGGGTCCTGTAAATAATCAAGACACATTACCAATTCACCGCCAAGCTCCTGCCTTTGTGGACTTAGATACACGTCTATCAATTTTTGAAACAGGTATTAAAGTTGTAGACCTATTAGCGCCTTATCGCCGTGGTGGTAAAATTGGTTTATTTGGTGGTGCAGGAGTGGGTAAAACTGTATTAATTATGGAATTAATTAACAATATTGCAAAAGCTCACGGGGGTGTTTCAGTATTTGCAGGTGTTGGTGAGCGTACTCGTGAAGGAAACGATCTTTATACAGAAATGAAAGAGTCTGGCGTAATTGTTGAGAAAAATTTAGGAGATTCTAAAGTAGCTCTAGTTTATGGTCAGATGAATGAGCCACCAGGAGCGCGTATGCGTGTTGCTTTAACTGCTTTAACTATGGCGGAATATTTCAGAGATGCTAACAAACAAGACGTTCTTTTCTTCATTGATAATATTTTCCGATTTGTTCAAGCTGGTGCTGAAGTTTCTGCTCTATTAGGTCGTATGCCTTCAGCTGTAGGTTACCAACCAACATTAGCTACAGAGATGGGTGTTTTACAGGAACGTATTACATCTACAAAAGACGGTTCTATTACATCTATTCAAGCCGTATATGTGCCTGCTGATGACCTTACTGACCCTGCGCCTGCAACTACTTTTGCTCACTTAGATGCAACAACAGTACTTTCACGTGGTCTAGCTTCAAAAGGAATTTACCCTGCGGTAGATCCTCTTGACTCTACTTCTACGATGTTACAACCATGGATTGTTGGTGAAAAACACTATGATTGTGCCCAAAACGTTAAAAAAACTTTACAACGTTACAAAGAATTACAAGATATTATTGCTATTTTAGGTTTAGATGAATTATCAGAAGAAGATAGATTAATCGTAGCTCGAGCTCGTAAAATCGAACGTTTCTTATCTCAACCTTTCTTTGTAGCTGAAGTATTTACTGGATCTCCAGGAAAATATGTTAGTTTAAGTGAAACAATTGAAGGATTTAATAAAATTCTTTCAGGCGAATTAGACGATTTACCTGAACAATCTTTCTATCTTGTAGGAACTATCAATGAAGCTTTATCTAAAGCTTCTTCTCTTAAATAAGAGTTTTATAAAATCGCGATCAAATTTTTTTAGCTTTTAAAATCATTAGGTTTTTTTGCGCAAAGCTATGATTTTTTTGTTAAGCTAATTGAAATAAAAAATAAAATTAAACGGTAAATGAGCTTTTACACCAGACAAACGCTTGAAAGCGTTTGTCTGGTGTGACACAAACCAAACAACCTTATAAATAAAAACAACCTACAAACTGCTTGAATAGCTCCACATTTTATTTTTTATAACTCCGAATCAATGGTAATTTAATCTTGTCTCTCATTAAAAATGAGAGATATTTGTGATTTTTAATCACAAACGGAATGATGAGTTGAGGTTCGAGAACGAAAAAAATAAAATTTTCGTATTGAATAACCTTATCAGTAATGAGTTTTCTATGTTTAAAAATGCAAGGAAAATACAAAATTGAATATTTTTATTTTTGCTCTTATTTGTAAAAAATAGCCATATTTTATGAATTTTGTTGATTGCTGCGATCCAATTAAATTTTGCTGACATATGGTATTTAATTTTATATGTGATAAAATAATAACGACAAAAGTTTTATTCAATAAAAAATTTCGCTATTATTAAATGCTTATTACCTTTGTTAATAAGATAACTGTTTAAAAAGTATTTCCACTGAGAAAAAGACAAAAGCAAAATATATGTGATAAACGAAAATTTTATTCGGTTAGTCGAGATAAAAAAGATTTGATTCTAGGATTTTGTGATTAAAAATCACAAATATCTCTCATTTTTAATGAGAGAAAAGAAATATTTTAGTGTATGTGTATAGTAATTCGTCATGATTTTCTCTACATATAAAAACTGAAATTTTGAGTTTCGATGTTTTGAATAGGCACTGACCAATCGACAACCGATTAAAAAAAAATTATCACCCTTCGACAATTTGCTCTTAATTTTATTAAAAGCAATAAAATTTTTATTTGAATTTAAAAAATTATGGCCGTTCAAAAACTTTCAAAAGGAACAAATAAAAAACAAGTTCGTAATTATAAATCCGGCGCAGGCTCGTTTATGTCGGATAACTTAAAAAAATCAAAGCGTAAAATTTTATCTGTTTCTCAAATCTTAGCGCGCGTTCGTAAACAAAAACAACGAAAACTAGATCAAAAAAAACGCAAAAAGCCAATTAAACCCATAATTCCTCCAAAATCTTTGATTATTATTTTAAAAGAAAAACCTGAAAAAGCTGTTTATAATCGTCGAATTATCGATTATAAACACTGTGGTTTATTACAAAGATATATTGGTTTGGGAGGTAAAATTTTACCTCGCAGACAAACAAAATTATCTGCAAAACAACAGCGTTACATCGCAAAAACAATCAAAAGCGCAAGAATTATGGGATTATTACCTTTCGTTAGCAAAGAAAGAGGTTTTTTTAGATAATAAACACAAAGTCTTTGTTATCATCTTTAAAGGATTGTTTTCCTGAGAATTCTTCGAATTCTAGGTTGCAAACTCGTTTGCTACTCCGTGGTTTTTTTTAGTGTTTGTTTTATTAAAATATAAAACTCGAGAGAATTCAACCTTTACGATATGAAATCCTTATTTTAAATAAAAATTTCCTGAGAATTCGAAGAATTCAAGGTTGCAAACGAAGTTTGCAACCAAAAACGAGTGCTTGATTTCGTGATTCTTTTTTGTCTGATGAATGAAATTTTCATTATTGCTTATAACAAAGTATGAAAATGTTATTCATTTTTCAATTTTTAGTTTAATGGTTTTTATAACACATTTAGGAGATTTGCTTTATGAGTAAAATTTATGACTGGTTCGAAGAGCGTTTAGAAATTCAATCTATTGCAGACGATATTACTAGTAAGTATGTTCCGCCACATGTTAATATTTTTTATTGTCTAGGTGGTATTACTTTTACTTGTTTTCTTGTTCAAGTCGCAACTGGCTTTGCTATGACTTTCTATTATCGCCCAACTGTTGCGGAAGCTTTTGCTTCAGTTCAATATATTATGACAGAAGTAAATTTTGGATGGTTAATTCGTTCAATCCATCGCTGGTCAGCTAGTATGATGGTATTGATGATGATTTTACACGTTTTCCGCGTATATTTAACGGGTGGTTTCAAAAAACCAAGAGAAAGTACTTGGGTTACAGGTGTTATTATGGCAGTTTGTACAGTTTCTTTTGGTGTAACAGGTTATTCATTACCTTGGGACCAAATTGGTTATTGGGCTGTTAAAATCGTAACAGGTGTGCCTGAAGCTATTCCAGTAGTTGGTTCACCTCTAGTAGAACTATTACGTGGTGGTGTAGGTGTAGGACAAGCTACTTTAACGCGTTTCTATAGTTTACACACTTTTGTATTACCTTTATTAACTGCAGTATTTATGCTAATGCACTTCTTAATGATCAGAAAACAGGGTATTTCTGGACCGCTATAGAATTGTAATGAAACTTTTTAAGTTCGTTGATTCGAAATTCTTTTAGATTTTTGGGTTTTTACGTTTGATTTATATTTAGAAAAATAAAATAGTCATTATCATTATGAATGTGTCGTCGACGTTTTGTCGCGCGCTAATCTTTAAAACAAAGTGTGTCACTTTGTTTTAAAGATTAGCGCGCGACAAAATAAATTGTTTTATTCATTCGAAAATCAAAATAAAAAATGCTTTCGTCTTTATGAATGCGAAATTTAAAAAACATAGACAAGAATTCTGAATTATGATATAATTTGTTAAAAAGCCTTCGTGATGGAACTGGTAGACATCCTGGTTTTAGGAACCAGTGCACTTGTGCGTGTCGGTTCGAATCCGACCGAAGGCATTTGTGTATTTTCCTGAGTGTTTTCCCTAATTTGTCAGTATAAAAAAAATTATTGCATTTTTTGTTGCTAAATTGAAGCACTAATTGTTTTAGCAACTAATCTACTTTTTTCGCTTTCAAGCGTAAAGAAGCAAGCACTCTCGGCCATACCACGCAAACCCCTTTAGGTGTTTGTTAGGTGTTTGCGTGGTATGGCCGAGAGTGCTATTTTTATAGAATGTAAAAACCTTTTTTATAACTCATTAATAACATGCCAATCGGTGTACCAAGAATTATTTATTGTTGGGGCGAAGAACTTCCTGCTCAATGGACAGATATTTATAATTTTATTTTTCGAAGAAGAATGGTATTTTTGATGCAATATTTGGACGATGAATTATGCAATCAAATTTGCGGTTTATTAATTAATATTCACATGGAAGATAGATCGAAAGAATTAGAAAAAAAAGAAATGGAGAATAGCGGATTATTTAAAAGTCCCAACTCTCAAAAACGAGCAGAAAGGTCTTCTGAAAATATCGAACCAAGTGCTTTCTCTAAATCGTTTTTCGGCAACAAAAAAGAAAAATCAATTGAAGATTTAATGATTTCCGAGGAAGATTTAGCAATTGACGAAAATCATATGCTAGAAAGACATACACTTCAAAAAATCTCTTTAGAATGGTTGAATTGGAATGCCCAATTTTTTGATTATTCCGAAGAACCTTATCTTTTTTATTTAGCAGAATTACTGGCTCGAGATTTTACCTCAAATGACGCAAATTTACTGTATAACAATGACTTAAATAATTCGCCTATAAATGAAACCGAACTATCGAGATTAATGATGATGTTTAAAAATATGACGAATTCTGGAGATAAATTTAATTCTAAGTTTTTCGACTCAGAATCCTTTTCTTCATCAAATTTCGATGTATATTCTGCATTCCGTTTATTATCAAATTTCACATCACAAGATTACAAAGATTTGCAACTCGATCCTCGTACGAAAAATCATTTGATACGAAAATTTCAACAATTACAAAAACAAAAAGCATCTAATCAATTAAGTATGGGTAATTCAGCTATTACTGAATCTTCTATTCATAGTATGGTTTCTGAGTTAGCACAAAAAGATTTATTTACGTCAATGGATACTGATCAAACTCATTGGAATGCTTCTGAAAAAGCGTTAGCTCAAAGACAGCTACGTCGTGGTTATTCACAAGAAAAAATTGCATTGGGTGAACGAATGTTTGATTCAAAAAAAACTCAATTGGCACCAGGTGGACTATACAATAAAAAAGCAGCAAGCTATCTGAATTTAGAAGCATCCGACGAGGCTTATAATCAATATCGCGATTATTACAGAAAACAAACAGAACGTGTGCTTCAAGAAGAAGAATCCAAAAAAGTTTTTATGATTATTAACTCATTTGGAGGTTCGGTAGGAAATGGTATTACCGTTCACGATGCTTTACAATTTATTAAAGCCGGATCCATGACGCTCGCGTTAGGAGTGGCTGCGTCAGCAGCTTCTTTAGCATTAGCTGGGGGAACTATTGGGGAACGTTATGTGACGGAAGGTTGTCATGTAATGATTCACCAGCCTGAGGGGGGCTTAACTGGACAAGCTTCAGATATTTGGATCGACAGTCAAGAAATCATGAAAATTCGTTTAGATGTTGCAGAAATCTATTCTTTATCCACTTATAGACCGCGTCATAAAATTTTACGCGATTTAGATAGAGATTTTTATTTAACAGCAACGGAAACAGTCTATTATGGGTTAGCTGATGAAATCGCAACCAATGAAGTAATGCATGAAATTATTGAAATGACTAGTAAAGTGTGGGATTATCACGATAGTCAACAACAAAGATTATTAGAAAGCCGAGAAAGTACTGCTGCAGGATTAGAAACACAAACACAAAATTAATCGATTCCAGTTATATTTTCAAGAAACTCAAAGTGAGAGTTGCAAAATGATTCTCTCTATTCAATCCAAAAACAAACATGAACGAAAGGTAAACAAAAAAAGAAAGTCTTTTTTTATGAAAAAAATTTTAGGTAAAACTAGATTTGCTTCTTATTTCGCGTGCTTTCTTTAGTTCGAGTTGTTCTCCGTATATTTAATATACGGAGAACAACTCGAACTAAAGAAAGCACGACTGTCAAAGATACTGTTAAATTCAAAAAATCCAACAAACCAAAAGTCCGACAAACCAAAGGCCAAAAGCCAGAGTCCAGAGAATAAACCAAAATTCAACCAATTAAAAATCAAAAACTTATATAATTTTTGTCATTATTTTTCAAAACAATCAAAAATAAACACTAAACACCATAATAAATAAAATGAGCCATTTTTTTCAAAAAGTACGTCAGGTATAATAGATTTCAGGATAGTTTTAGTTTTAAAAGAGCACCGTTGGCCGAGCGGATTAGGCAATCGACTCATAATCGTTTTTAGATAGGTTCAACTCCTATACGGTGCATAATTTTTCATTTATGAAATTTTCATAAATTTATTTGCTAGAATAGTTAATATTTTCATTTATCGCATTAATACCAATGCATGAGTCCTATAACTGCGGTCACTAACTCGAGAAAACAACGCATTAGCTATAATAAAATTTGGGAGTTCCATAAAAATGACAATATAACACAGTATTTTTTGTCGCTCGAGCAAGAAATGATTCGAGAAATTTTAGGTATTTATGTCTAATCAATTTGATAGAACAACTTTTTATAAATCGGTGTAATATCGTAAGATAAAGTTCTGTATCTTTTTAAATTAGTTACGGCCATATGCTTTCGATTCTCCTCATATTTAAAAATATGAGAAATTTCTGTAGAGTTAAAAACTACAGAATGTAGAATGCATTCTACTTTAATGTGATTCTAATATAAAAATCAACAAACCGAAATAGCAGAATATCACTAATGACAAAAATTGAGTTCCTTTACAATTTATCGACAAACAATAACAGCATGTTTCCAAAAAAAAGCGGGTAACGCGACTCGAACGCGCGACATCCTCCTTGGCAAGGAGGTGTTCTACCAACTGAACTATACCCGCAAACTCATTATACACTTATTTTAGTATAAATTAAAAAAAAAGTCAACGATTGAAAAATAGTTTGTCGTTCTAAGTTGGTAATATAGGTAAAATATCTGTAGGGAGATTAAAAAATCATATAATTTTGGTAATTTGGAAAATTCAAATTATAGAATAGACTTATGACGTTTATGAGGGTTTTTCAATTTTGCTGAAATATTTCTTTGCTATTAATTTTTTATTTTGTTTTTGAGAAAAGTTTATCACATGTTAAACTAAAAAAATTCGTATAATAATTATGATGTTTTTGAAATATTATTTAATAAAAAACACATTGAACAAAGTTGCTTTTTTTTTATAAAAAAACTATAATAATTATTATTAGACTAGGGATGTAGCGCAGTTGGTAGCGCGTATGCTTTGGGAGCATGATGTCGCAGGTTCGAATCCTGTCATCCCTATTTTTTATTTGTTTGGAATCGTTTTTTAAAACGCCACAGTTATTTTCATCGATAAAAAGTTTTTCTGATCCAAAACCTTGCTTTTAACGTTAAAAATATCAATTTTAAAGATTAAAATTATTTAACTCGTCGTGTTTCACGTTTTTTAAAATAGCAGTAAATCAGAATACTTTGAAAAGTATAAGAATTTTTTTCTCATGCTAAGAATTCCAAATATCAAAACATTCGTGCGTGAGTTAAATTCTTTGAATCCTACAAACCAAAGTTCCAACTAAAAGATATTTGTGTTCAAAACAATCTCTAGTATCTTCGATACGAAAATATTCTCCTGTTTTTAAAATGATAAAATCGCCATATGCCAAAGTGAAAATCAACCTCAAACGACATTTGATACGAGAGAAATTCAGAGATATGTGTTTATTATGAGAAAAAACAAATGTTTTATAGTTTCTGGTCTGTTGAATCTTTTGAAATTTTCCTAAGAATTCTTCTCTCTCATTTTTAATGAGAGATATTTGTGATTTTTAATCACAAAGAATTCAAGGTTGCAAATGTTGTTTGCTACCCTGTCTCTCATTAAAAATGAGAGATATTCGTGATCTTCGATCGCGAACGGTTCAAACTAAAGGTCCAACAGACCAGAAATAAATTCAAAACTTTTTACATTTCATTTAATGAATATGTATTATTCAATGATCGCTGTCACTACACCAGCACCAACTGTACGCCCACCTTCGCGAATAGCAAAACGCATTCCTTTTTCAATTGCAATTGGGTTGATTAATTGCACCACCATGCTGATACGATCACCAGGCATTGCCATTTTATTTGAATGTTCCTCAGCTACGGAAGAAGGATTACGCATTTGAATGTGAGAAAAATCAGTCACGCGACCAGTTGCGTCTGTAGTACGCATGAAAAATTGAGGTTGGTAACCAACTAAGAAAGGAGAGTGACGACCACCCTCTTCTTTTGTTAACACATAAACTTGAGCTTCAAATTTAGTGTGTGGAGTAATCGTACCAGGTTTAGCTAAAACCATACCGCGCTCAATTTCTTTTTTTTGAATACCGCGAAGTAAAACACCAACATTATCACCCGCCATCGTTTCGTCTAATGTTTTTTTAAACATTTCAAGCCCAGTTACAACTGTTGATTTCGTATCTTTTAAACCAACAAGTTCAACGTTTTCGCCTACTTTAAGTGTTCCTCTTTCTACACGACCTGTAGCAACAGTACCACGCCCGGTGATTGATAATACGTCTTCTACTGCTAATAAGAAAGGTTTATCCGTTTGTCTCTCTGGAGTTGGAATATATTGGTCTACTTGATCCATTAGGTTATAAATTTTATCTACCCATTTATTTTCTCCGCGTTTGATTTGAGGATTTTCTACTAATGCTTCTAGAGCTAATAAAGCAGAACCGCTGATGATCGGAATTTCATCCCCTGGGAATTCATATTTATCTAAAGTTTCGCGAACTTCAAGTTCTACTAATTCTAAAAGTTCTGCGTCGTCTACCTGATCTTCTTTATTTAAGAAAACTACGATATTAGGCACACCTACTTGTTTTGCAAGCAGAATGTGTTCTTTTGTTTGAGGCATAGGCCCATCAGCTCCAGAAACAACTAAAATAGCGCCATCCATTTGAGCAGCTCCAGTAATCATGTTTTTTACATAGTCGGCGTGACCTGGACAGTCTACGTGAGCATAGTGACGATTTTCTGTTTCGTATTCTACGTGAGCTGTGTTGATTGTAATACCACGAGCTTTTTCTTCTGGTGCTGAATCAATTTCATCGTATTTTTTTCCTGTAGCTCCCCCTTGAGCTGCAAGCGCCATTGTGATAGCTGCTGTTAAAGTTGTTTTTCCATGGTCAACGTGTCCAATTGTACCAATATTAACATGAGGTTTTGTACGTTCAAATTTAGCGCGAGCCATATTTAAAAATGTCCTTCATTAAGTTTGTTATGTTTGGATAAAATCCATATAAGCCAATTTTCCGAGTAAAATAGAAAATTCAATCACACGATTGAAAAATATTCTCACGTCTCTCATTAAAAATGAGATATATTTGTGATTTTTAATCACAAACGTGTGAGATTTTGAATTTGTTTAATTCTAACTAAAATCTTTACCACGTTTTGAGCAAGGAGGGATTCGAACCCCCGACTCTGTGGTTCGTAGCCACATGCTCTAGTCCACTGAGCTACAAGCCCTTTATTTCTGATATACTTCTATATTGTACCGCTCTTTTTTTTTTAATGCAAGACGCAAATTTTAGTGAGTTTGAGTCAAATAAATTGTTTGATTTTTTAACTGCGGTTTTTATCTGTTAAATTTGTCTTTAGCCCTTGGCTTTTGGTTCTTTTGGTCTGTGATTTTCAATCACAAATTTTTCTTATTTCTGTTTTTGGCCTGTTGGATTTGTTTGTTATTTTTAATAACAAACAAATCCAACAGGCCAAAAGTGCAACTAAAGAATGATATATTACTCACTCATCTGGATAGCTATAAAAATAAGTGATTCATAAAACATCATGGTAATACAAAAATAAAATTTTTTATCTAATCGCGAAAATATTCGCTAAGTTTTATTTTACGTGAGCCTTGGTCTGTTGTGATAGAAAGAACATCTTTCGCATTACAAACGTAATTCGGTGCATTAATTTTTCGATTATTAACCGAAATTTTACCTTGATTGATTAATTGAAGCGCGTTTGTCATAGTATCCGCTATTTTTAATCGAAATAAAATGTAAGCTAAAGTTTTTTCCAAGCGTTTTTTATAAAAACGCATTTTTTTATAATAAGATTGAAGATTTCGATTTACTAGTTTCAGAGAACTCTGTTTCATAGCAACCGAAATAACGTCTTTAGGTTTACACATGTAACTAGCTATGTTAACTTTTTTCTGATTTACGCGAATATGACCGTGACTGATTAATTGACGAGCTGCTACGATTGTGGGAGCCATATTTAATCGAAAAACAACATTATCTAACCTCATTTCTAATAGTTGTAATAAGACTTGACCTGTTGATTCTTTCGTTTTTTTCGCTTTGCGTACATAATTAATTAATTGCTTTTCGCCAATCCCATAATTATAACGCAATCTTTGTTTAACTTTAAGACGAATTAAATAATCTGATTCACAAGAATCAAAAGGTCTACTTTTAAATAATTTTGTTAAACCATGCTGTCCAGGTGGAAGAACTTTTCCACGAAAAAGACCTTTACCACGAAACGATCGACGAAAAGGTTTTTTTCGAGTGAAGCCTCTTAATTTTCCCAGTCTACGAATAATTCTCAAGCGCGGACCTACATATCTTGACATATGAAATTTCTAATTAAAATAATAAACTTTGATAAATTGATCTTTGAGTTTTAAAATATTTATTATATTTGAACTCAGTCGCTTACCTTTTGGTAAGCGACTTTACCCACAAAAGTGAATAGGTATTTCTCTCTTTATACCCCCAGGGGAATTCGAATCCCCGTTTTCTCCGTGAAAGGGAGGTGTCCTGGGCCTCTAGACGATGGGGGCTATTTCAACGTTTTAACCGTTTGTGTGTTTTAGTTTAGAGCTTTTTTTATATAATAGTATTGTATTCAATTTTTGAATTATTGTCAACTATTTAAAATTCAATTAATTGAATTTTAAATTTAAATTAATTGAATTTTAGGTTACACATTATCATTATTTTTCCTATTTGACAAATAGGATTTTTATATGACACTTTATTATAGTTTTGCGACTGTTCTTAAAAAATTTAGATATTTTCGAATAGTAATCTTGGTTCCTGGTCTGTTAGGTTTAAAAAACCCCAACAGACCTAAGAATTCGAAGAATTCGAGGTTGCAAACTTCGTTTGCAACCAAAAGCCAAAGATGAAATCTGAACAAAACAAATTTTGCTCTTTGACATATAATTCTTAGGCCCAACCGGACTCGAACCGATGACCTATTGCTTGTAAGGCAATCACTCTACCAACTGAGTTATGGGCCTGTCATAAAAATATTATACTCTATCATTTTACAAATAGCAAGTCTTTTCTTATCTTTCTTATCGACATATGAGAATTTTATTCTTTGTACTGAAAATCCGAAAAATAGATCATACTGAAGTATGAAAATAACGCTGTTTGTATTGTATATACGAAATTTGTTTCACACAGAAACAAGAGTATTTTATTTTTTTGTTTTTTGTAATTTTTGTTAAGCATCGAAAATGCAACTAATAGACGGATTTAAAACTTCGTTTATTTTTGATCTTGTTTTGTCTTAATAATCCAAAACAAAACAAGATCAAAATTTTTTCTGTCATAAAAAATCAAATAACAAAATTAATGACATTTTTCACTTATAAAGTCTAAACCAATTTTTTCTAAAGCCTCTTTGACTTCTTGTAAACATTTTTTTCCAAAGCCTTTAATAGTTGTTAATTTTCTGTCAGGATTTTTGATCAAATCAGCTAAGGTTTCTATTTGAGCATTTTCTAGAAGTTTACGTGAACGATTAGAAATGTTTAAAGTACAGATTCGAATTTTGCTTAATTCTTTTTCATCCAACATTTCTTGTTTATATTTTTTTTCGAATTGTTTCTGTGTATTTAAAAAAGCCTCAGGTAATAACTTAGTTTCTGTTTTCGATTTTTTAAAAGTGTTTTGCATATCAGTATAATATTCATACTCATATTCAACTTTGTTAAATATTTTTTCAGTATGATTATTTGATTTTGTTAATTCCGTCGCAAAGAAAGAATTTAAAATTTTCATTCTTTCTAATTGAGAAAAAAGACATGTTAAAATTTTTAATGCTTCGTAAACCGCTTGTCGTGGATAAACACTTCCATTTGTCCAAACTTCTAAAATAACTACATTATTTGAAAACATCGTGTCACTAAATCTTTTTTGTTGTTCTGCGAAATCGCCGGATTTTGCAAATAAGATTTGTTTTTGATCGACCGCAGGAAAAACTTGAGTCGGATCTTTTTGTGGCATATTCTGAATAGAATGCATTGCGTTTAAATTTTTTACGGAATGATTTTCGATAATATAATTCACTTTGGTAACAGGCATAAAAACAGCATCAATAGAAAGAGGCATCGTGGACGAATTTTTCATAGTGTTTTGTCTATTGTTTTTAATGATGTTTGTTTTTTTCTGTTGTATTACATCCACAAATCGGAACTGAACGTTTTCTTTTTTTCCATATTCGGGAAGTTTTGGATGTTGAATAATATAGTTTTTACCTCGATTAATAATAATTTTCATATTTAAAAAACCATCGGCATTCAAACTCGCAACATACTGATCCGGATCGACACATTGAACAGAGGGAGGTAATTTTAAATCTGCAGCTCTTACAATTCCAGGACCTCGAGCTTGCAAATAACCAATCATTGGTTGCATGGAGTTTTTTTGCGCTTGCACCGAATCTACCCAAAAACTTTTTAAAACGATTTGTTTTAAATTTAACAAAATATCCAAAACAGAATCGCGTATTCCCGGTAAAGTAGAATATTCGTGTGCAGCACCTTCAATTTCTACAGATGTAATTGCAATTCCCGAAAGTTCTGAAAGGAGTGTTCGTCTCAATGCATTTGCAACTGTTAAACTCTGACTAGAATTGAAAGGTCCTAAATAAAAACATCCATAAAAACTTCTAGGATTTTCAATCCTAGATTCTTGACATGAAATAAAAAGGTCATTCATTTGTTTTTCTTATAAAAATTAATTTTGTATATGGCTCTATAGATAACTATCTTTTTAAAAGCAAAGCTTTTAAATCTTCCTACTTTTCTGTTATTTTTAATAACAGATTTCTCTCATTTTTTTTATCATTTTTAATCAGAGAAATGAGAGATGGGTTTTTTACATGACTGATTTATAAATTTGGTTCGATATATAATACCACTTTTTGGTTTTTTTGGCAGATTCGCCCTTGTCCTTCGGTTTTAAAGTGTATTCAAAAGAAGTTCTACCTCATATTGAAAATACGCGAGAGGCCAAAGCAGAGATTTTTATTTAAAATTCAACTGAAATCAAATCATTACTGTTTTGGATAAATTTCGAAAATACGCGATAATTTCCTCTGACTCAAACCATTTATAATATTTTGCCTACTACTAGATTTGAACTAGTGACCACCCGCGTATGAAACGGAAGCTCTGACCAGCTGAGCTAAGTAGGCTTTATTTATTTATTTTAGCATATCTTTGTTTGAATTTGCAAGATTTTTTAAATAATACAAACTTTTCAAACATCTATTGGTTAAATTTAAAAAACTCAAAAAAGCGATGTTTTTAATTTTATGACAGGTTAGCGAGCGAATATCTCAAAACAGATTATGGTTTGTTGCCTGTTCTCCCTTTGATAGCATCTCAGACGCAACCTAACCTGTTTTGTCATGTGTTTGTTCTGATCTCTTGGATTTTCTGTTATGTCTTTCTAAAAATTCAAACAATTCAAGGTTACAAACAAAGTTTGCTACCCTTTAGTCAGACCAAAGACTAAAATAAGAGATTGAATTCTTTATTTTATTTTTAATAACAAACGAATCCAACAGACCAAAGACAGAGATAACAGATTAATCTTATCTTTGATAAGATAAGAAAAATCAAATCTGTTATTGAAAATAATAAACCAAAACAAATCTTCACTCTGGTTGTTTTTAATTGAATTTTTAAATCCAAGAGACCAGAGGGTGTTCTCCTAAAAATTCTTTGAATTCGAGGTTGCAAACTTTGTTTGCAACCCGTTGGCCTTTGGTTTGAACCGCAGGGAAAACTTCGAACCAAAGGTACCTCTTGTCTCTTATTTTCACGGAGAAATTTTTGTTATCGAAAATAACAAACGGATTAGGTTGTTTGTGATTTTTAATCACAAACATCTCTCATTAAAAATGAGAGACATCTCTCTTATTTCCAATAAGAGATTTTTGTTCTCAAAGATAACAAATAAGATGCTAGCTTTGCTAAGAATTCTTCGAATTCAAGGTTGCAAACAAAGTTTGCTACCCTACGCTTGCTCTTGGTCGGACCTTTGGTTCAACCAAAGGTCCTTTGGTTGAACCGAAAGGGTTGCAAACTGTGTTTGCAACCCTGAATTGTTTGAATTCTTAGCAAAACTTCGAAAAAACCCAACAAACCAAAAGCCAAAGAAAAAACATGAAAGAAAGGGGTTGACCTTGGATATGACCGACGGAAAAACTCGATCAAAAATAGAACACACAACAGATTATTGTTAGATGAGCTCAGTAGGAATCGAACCTACATTAGAAACTTAGAAGGTTCCTGTCCTATCCATTAGACGATGAGCTCTAAAATTATTTTGATGAAATTTAAAAAATCTATAAATTAATCCAAACTTATTTTTTTGATTAAAACATAATAAAAAAGGTGTTCATTATGTGTTAGCAATCGAATGATGATTTACCGCCTAATGCTCGGATAAAATTCTTTTTATCGTGTATCACAAAAACTCCTTGAAAAATTTTTTCAATCCGTCTTTTTTTGATTTCTAGTCTGATTGTTGTTTTTTATTTTATTCTATTTTCATAAAAGCATTCAAAAGAACCTGGCATTATTTCTTTTGTCTTTTAATAAGAGTAAATAATGCACTTTTGTTTTTTAATCTAAAAACAAAGATAAATTTTGCTCAGTCAAAAGACCAAAAAATTCTTTAGCTAAAGAATTTTTTGGTCTATAGTTTATAAAATTAATAAAATCAAAGAAATACTTTATTTTAACAATAGAAATTGATTTTGTAAACTCTTATAGTTTGAATCAAATAACTTAACCTTACAAATTTTAAATTTTTAAATTTAAAATAGTCCAAAAGTAAGAGAAATATCGATCGGTAAAGTCGCACCAATACCTAACCAAAGAGCTACTAAAGTACCAACTAAAAACAGTGTTGTTGCGATTGGACGACGGAATGGATTTTGGAATTTATTGATGTTTTCAATAAATGGAACAGTGATTAATCCAGCAGGAACAGCTGCCATTAAAAGAACACCTAATAATTTATTAGGTACCGTGCGTAAAAGTTGGAATACTGGATAAAAATACCATTCAGGTAAAATTTCTAAAGGAGTGGCAAAAGGATTTGCTGGTTCGCCAATAGCTGCTGGTTCTAATACAGCTAGTCCGATAACACAAGCAAAAGTTCCGAAAATTACCACAGGGAAAATATATAATAAGTCATTTGGCCAAGCTGGTTCTCCATAATAGTTATGCCCCATACCCTTGGCTAATTTCTCTTTTAATACTGGATCTGTTAAATCTGGTTTTTTTGTAACTGACATGGTTTAAAAAAATCCTTCATGTATTTTAGAAAGAATGCACATTCGATGTTTATTTTTTATAGCTTGTTTCTTCCTTTAAAAATCTATAGGTGCGAAAAATTTATATCACAAATATCGATCAAATGTAATCAAAAAAGCCAACGTCAAACAAAAAATTTTTGTTTTATTTGAGACCAATCCCTTGGCGTTTGGGATTTGGGTTGTCGTTTTTAGTTCGAATATGATTCGATTTTGGTAGCATTTCTGATGGTTGTTCTATTTTAAGGCAAATTTCATTCAAACTTAAAACAACCTAACCCAAAAGGGATTTTTTTGGCTCGGTTAAAGGGATGATGGTCTTAAGTGTGTTGAATTTTTTTAAATCTAACTAAAAAGACCAGGGAAAAGAATCAAAGTCCTCCCGGCGGTTCGAACCAAAGACCAAAAACTTATGTAAACAAAAAACCCAAAGGATCGTTTGGCAAAAGCTTACTCCTTAGGAGTCGAATCAGATTAAAAACAATCTCATGTGTTTCGCATCGATAAAACAAATAAGAGTCACATTCAAACTACAAATGTACAATCACTAAGTTTTAAAAATTTTCTATATTAATATAAGCAATTTATTTTTAAATTTTGTGGTTTAAAAACAGTTATCAAAATGAGAACACCTTCGTTGTTTGCTAAAAATGACCCTATTTTATTGAAATGAAATATCGTTTCGTGAGATACCAAAAAGCTATACTACGGAAATTTACTTTCACGTGTTTAAAGACTATCGCTTATCTAAGAAAAATTTGATAAGCGATAGTTTGCAGAATTAAAAAACAAGTGAGTCAGAATATTCTAAAAATATTATGCTTCAATCAATAATGGTTAAAATTATAATTAAAATTATAAAAATTTTTGCATCTATGTTGGATATAGATTTTATATACTGAAACCGTGTTTTTTCGTTTGGCTTTGGGTAGACCGCAGCCTTTGGCATGATCAATTAAAAAACTCGAAATTTTTCGTTTTCCTAAGAATTCAAACAATTTGAGGTTGCAAACAAAGTTTGTTACCCTGCGGCTCGTTTTGGTTGGACCTTTGGTTTGAACCGGCAGGGTAGCGAACGAAGTTTGCAACCTTGAATTCGAAGAATTTTTAGGAAAACTTCAAAAATCCAACAAACCAAAGGCCAAAAGTTAATTTTTTCTGTTAAAAATTCATTTCTGCTAGTTGAACTTTTTCGAATTGTTTTTTCTTAAGAACTAATAATGTTTGAGCTAATAAAATAGTTGCAAAGAAAGCTAGTAATCCTTGAATACGTGCAGGATTTTGTAATACGATTTCTACATCTTTTTGTCCAAAACCACCAACGTTAGGATTGTTTGTTAATGGTTGGTCAGCTTGAACAGATTGACCTACGCTAACTGCTAATTCTGGACCAGCAGGAATTTTTTCAACGATTTGATCTCCTTTTGTTGTTTCAATAGTAATATTGAAACCTCCTTTTTTTCCTGCAGGTTCAATATTTGTGATTTTTCCAGCCGCTGGTGAATTGTAAATTGTATTATTTGATTTTGATCCATCTGGATAAACTTGCCCTCGACCTCTATTTCCACCTAAATAAATTGGATATTTTAAATATGACACGTTTTTATTTTTAGCTGGATCTGGAGATAAAATTGGAATCACCATTTCGCTATATTTTTTGCCCGGTACTGGACCTACAACTAAAATATTTTTTTTCTCTGGGCTATAAGGTTGATAATATAAGTCGCCAACTTTTTTCTTCATTTCTTCTGAAATTCGGTCTGTCGGAGCTAATTCAAATCCTTCAGGTAAAATTAAAACCATACCCACGTTCAAATCACCTTTTTTGCCATTTGCTAAAACTTGTTTAACTTGTTGATCATAAGGAATTTTAACGACTGCTTCAAAAACTGTATCTGGTAATACTGCTTGCGGAACCTCTAACTCTACGGGTTTTTGGGCTAAGTGGCAGTTTGCGCAAACAATTCGACCTGTCGCTTCACGAGGATTTTCGTAATTTTGTTGAGCAAAAATAGGATAAGCTTGTGCAGTCGAAACTCCTACTAGTCCAATTAAAAAACTGAATAACGTTGAAAAAATAAAAGCCTTTGGCTGATTAAATTTTGTCATAAATAAAAACAAGAAATAGAATGCTTAAACACTCAAAAAATTAAATCATCGAAAAATTTTTTCCCGCTGACTTAATCTTAGTAAATCTACAATGTGATTCTATAAAATTAAATGTTATTTAGTGTGAGATATTTTACGTTAAATCCTTTTCTAGCCAAAGTTAAATTAATTGTACCTTAGGTTAATAATTTTTTGTTTTTTTGTGCAATATTAGACCACTCAGTATAAAAACTAAAAAATTTTCATTTTGTACATTTTAATATTTAATACACGTTCGAAGCAAAGATTACAGATTTTTCAATCTTTCTCATTTTGTTTTTTCTTTCCCTACGGGTGCTAATTTTGCCTTCGGTCTTTGGTTTGTTAGATTTAAACAAGTTTTTCCTTTCGATTTGTCGTAGTCTGTGATCTATGATCACAGATTTTTCTTATCAAAGATAAGAGATTGGACCTTTGGTTTGAACCGGCAGGAAAAACTTCAAAGAATTCAACAAACCAAAGCTCCTACTAAAAACACCAAAGGCAAAATTATGGACATGTTGATTCATTACCAAACATCTGTCTCCGTTAAAACCACTAAAATTCATATACTGATGATAGAACATCTGTGTTGTATTTGACCCATAAAAGTTTTCAACTAATACATGGAGTGGTTATTCCTGATTATTCCGAAATTCCACCGAACTCCGATCGCAGCAACATCGAGACAGAGTTTTAATCTATGGAGATGCTTAACGAATTCGTTAAAACAAATTTTTTGTTTTTTCAGAAAAGTTTGGCAAGTTTTGGACTTTTATTTAAAAACAAGATTTATCTTTTCCTAGAAACATTGTTATGGCGAAATTTAGTGGATGCTTGATGTGTCCATCAGGAGAGATTTAAAAACTACTTTTGATAATTTCAATCTTTTTATTATAAATTTATTTTTCTTCTCTATACTTTATATTATCATAAAATTAAAATAAAAAACTTAATATGGCACAGACAAATGCATCACATCGAAACATAAGATTTAATTAAAAAAATCAGATGTTTTTTTCACTCAATGCGACAGATTGAGAGTAAAACAAATAGGTATGTGTTTTACTTTATTTTTTAAATCGCTAAAAAAATAAAATTACGTAAAATTTGTTATAGTGAGTTATTAAAGTAATAACTTAGTTTATTAAAAAATCCTGAAATTTAAAAATTTAGTTTCTCGTTTTAAGATAGATTTTCAACATAGGCTTAGAATATACTCTAAAAATGTCTTGATTTCGATTTACCTTATGTCCAAAATAAAGTAATTTTCTTGATTTTATCCGATACTCTCCGTTTATTTATTTCTTTATGGTACGCTTGATATTTTATAATATTATTCTATTTATATTTCAATAATGATACGCTAAACAGTGAAATATGCAATTTTCTGAATTCTTGGATTGCCATTTCATGCTATCAACAATCTTTTTTATTGCAGAGCTCACTGAATAACACGATTTTTGATAAAAAAAACTTACATCTATCAACTAATATGGGTAAATAAAAAAACTTATTTGATTTTAGTTTAAATTTTTTTTGGTCTAAAAATCGAAGAATTTTACAAGAAACAGAGTGTGCTTAAACTGTCACAAATGATTTAAAATAAATGTTATCGAAAAAGTTTTTATAGGAGATCAAAAAGAGCTGTTTCTATTTAAAATTGTCATTGGTTTTAGCCTTTTATGAGTTCAAAATAATAATATCTATCTTAAATTGGATCTGTTTATTTGAATTTTGCGAACGAGGTATCCAAATAAACATTTTTAACGAGTCGGACTTGGTACAGCCATAGTGACTAGAGAAATAAAACTTAATATGAACTATTTATTTAAAGAATCGTAAAATAATTAGTTCAATATCCCGTATGATGTGTCGTACATTTCCGTAATAAACGGACCTGATTAAAGGCGGGTTTTGTATTTTTATGCGATTCTCGCTCGTTTCGAGGACCCGACCGAGGGAAAATTGAAAAAAATCCAAATAACCAATGGGTAGCAAACAAAGTTTGCAACCTTGAATTCGAAGAATTCTTAGGAAAAATCCTTTTTGTTCGATTTTTTAAATCGAACAACAAACCACAAGCTAAAAGTATCATTTATAGTTTAGGTTATTTTTTTTGCAGACAAAATCACCATTCTAGAGCGCTCTAGACCGGCACAAAAAAAATAAAAACAATAGAAGTTTATTATGAAACGACATAGCGACCATATACGAAAATATGCCAAGAACCAGGATTGAACTGGTGACACAAGGATTTTCAATCCTCTGCTCTACCACTGAGCTACCCCGGCATTGATTTTTTGTTGAAAAATGTCATTTTGTGTGAATAGGCTAAATCCATTTTCACAAAATTAAAGTTTTTTAAAGATTGATTTGAATTTATAATACCATAACTTTTGTTCTAAATCAATATTTTTTTAAAATACGTATCAAAAAATTAAAAAATTTAATTTTTGATAGTTTATATAAATTTATATAGAATTTGATTGATTTTTTATGTCTTTTTTAATCGTTATTTCATTCTAGAATTTAAAGTTTTAAGTTGTGTTTAATTCGATTTTTATTCATAATATTATCTCCGTCTTCAGACGCTTATATTTTATAAATAAAGACATTTGAGAGTCTATGCAATTTTAACAAATAACGACCAATAATACATTTTTAAGCATTATTTGTTTAAGTATTGTCATTTTTTCAGACAAAAAGCACATCTATTAAAAAACTAACATTTTATTTTTAAACTGTATTTTGATTGTTTTTGTGTTAAAATACATTTAAAAGTTATAATAAATTAAGTATTTTTAATTCAGTATCAAACGAAGTTTGCAACCTCGAATTCGAAGAATTCTTAGGTGGCAAATTTTCGATAACTAGAGAAAAACGGTCGTAGCTAAATTTTTATAAATCATCATTACACGGAGGATATAAAAATGAAATTATCAGTTTATGGAAAAGGAGGAATTGGAAAATCTACGACAAGTTGTAATATTTCAATTGCTCTAGCAACACGCGGTAAAAAAGTATTACAAATTGGTTGTGACCCGAAACATGATAGCACATTTACTTTAACTGGGTTTTTAATTCCAACTATTATTGATACATTACAGTCAAAAGATTACCATTATGAAGATGTGTGGCCTGAAGATGTTATATATCAAGGCTATGGAGGGGTGGATTGTGTCGAAGCAGGAGGTCCGCCTGCAGGTGCTGGTTGTGGAGGTTATGTGGTAGGCGAAACAGTGAAATTGTTAAAAGAACTTAATGCTTTTTATGAGTATGATATAATTTTATTCGATGTTTTAGGAGATGTTGTATGTGGTGGATTTGCTGCTCCTTTAAATTATTCTGATTATTGCATTATTGTGACTGATAATGGATTCGATGCTTTATTTGCTGCTAATCGTATTGCTGCGTCTGTGCGCGAAAAAGCACGAACTCATCCTTTGCGTTTAGCCGGTTTAATTGCAAACAGGACCGCTAAACGTGATCTCATCGATAAATATGTGGAAGCTTGTCCAATGCCTGTACTGGAAGTATTACCATTGATCGAAGATATTCGTATCTCTCGAGTAAAAGGTAAAACACTTTTCGAAATGGCTGAATCTGAAACATCTTTAAATTATATTTGTGATTTTTATTTAAATATTGCCGATCAATTATTAACAGAACCAGAAGGCGTTATTCCTCGAGAATTAGCTGATAAAGAATTATTCACACTACTTTCTGACTTCTATTTAAATGCAACAGATTCTTCAAAAAGTGAACAATTGATGAATCAAGCAGCACAAAAATCAGAGGAAGCATTAGATTTCTTTCTAGTTTAATTTGCTTTTGGCCTTTGGTTTGAACCGCAGCCTTTGGTTTGAACCGCAGGGAAAACGGAAAACTAACATTTTTGAAGGTCGTCTAGGCCGTCAAATACTGTGAATACTTTGAATTTTTTTCGTTTGGTTTTTCGTAGTCTGTGATCACAGATCACAGATTCCTTTTATGTTTGCTTTTGGTCTGTTGAATTTGTTTGTTATTATTAATAACAAAAATGTCTCATTAAAAATAAGAGAAAGAATCCAACTAAAATCAGTTTTTCCGTTGGTCTTTTTAGTTGAGCTTTTTAAATCCAATTTCGTATGTCTTCCCTTTGGTCAGACCAAAGGCTAGCATACGAAACTCAAAACAAAGGCCTATTCTTTGTCTCTTATTGAAAATAAAAGATTTTTGTTATTTTTCTTGTTATTTTTAATAACAAACAAATCCAATTTCGTATGTCTTCCCTTTGGTCAGACCAAAGGCTAGCATACGAAACTCAAACCAAAGGCCTACCCCTTGTCTCTTATTTTCAATAAGAGATTTTTGTTCTCAAAGATAACAAATAAGATGATAGTTTTTCGTAATTCCTCTTGGTTGAATTTAAAAAACCCAACAAATCAAAAGTGGTTTTCTCTTTAATCGAATTAAAGGTATCCCTTTCTCTTATTTTCAATGAGAAATTTTTGTTATCAATTTCGTATCAAAAAGAGGGACACCATAGTATTTATAAAAGAGTCAAAAAGCGTCAAATGTTTTCGTCGTGATACAAACTAATTAAATTTATTTTATGAAAGTTCGCTCTTCTGTTAAAAAAATTTGTGATAAATGCCGCGTAATTCGTCGAAAAGGCACGGTTATGGTAATTTGTTCTAATCCAAAGCATAAACAACGTCAAGGTTAAATAAAAATTTTCATTGAAAATTTTTAGCTGTTAATCGATTATCTTTGTCTCTGGTCTGTTGGATTGTTAACAATCCAACAGACCAGAGGCCAAAAATTAAAGAAAAAAATAAATTCTATTTATCTTTTTGTCATTTTTAACCAATTTTGGGCTTCGATATAATTTGTCGGCGCTAAACGAATAGCTTCTTTCCAATAATCCGCAGCTTTCTCGAATAAAATTTGAGAAATTTCTGATTGACCATTTTCAATTGCTTGTTCGCCTCGATAATGGTAGATTACAGCAATGTTATTCAAAGCGCTGGGTAATGATGGATTTCTTTCTAATGCTTGATAATAATATTCGAGTGCTCGACCATGTTCGCCGTTGCTTGTGTGGATTAGTCCAATATTATACAAAATATAACTTCTGTCGTAAGCATCCACTTCTAAACGCATTGCTTCATAATAATTTTGTAATGCTTCTGCGTATTCTCCTTCTGCTTGTGCAGACATTCCATCACGATAATAAGTGAATGCTTGTTTTTCACGTTGTGAAGTAGGCAAAACTTTTAACAAAATATCTGCTATTACTGTAAACGTTTTATCGATAAAATTGTCATTTCTTTGAGAACGGGGCATAAAAATTATAAAAAAATGGGGTTTAAATGTTGAATTAAATTTCAATTATTAAGAATTCTATAATGCACAGCACCTGAGAAAATTAACCACGTATTTAATTCAAATTATTCTATTGTTTAAAATTCTGTCGAAATTTCGACAGAAAAAAGTAATGATCAATTAAGAAAATTGGATGGAGTTGCTCTGCAACTTGTTTCAAATACGATGTTTATTGTTATACATCTTTTTTTCTAAAATCTCTCAAATACAAATAATCCATTTCATTAGAAATAAATGCGAAAAATCATATGTTCATGGTCTCTATAACCAACATGTTGTTTAAACAACCTTTCTGTAAACTTTATGCAGTCATTCCTCATTTTATGCTGTGAAAGTTTCACGTTTGTGTCGGTTTGTGCCTTTGTGCTCTCTATATCGCCCAAGTTAACCCCATCTATTTGTGTAGTCTTTGATGTGTTGTTTATTTTTTTGCTGCATCGCTTCGAAAAAGCTGTTGGATTTAACAAATCCAATAAACCAAAAGTCTACCTCTTTCTTTATGTTTAATAAGAGATTTTTGTTCTCAAAGAGAACAAATAAGATGTTAGTTTTTTCTGCGGTTGTTGTTGGTCGGATCTTTGGCTTGAACCGAAAGGGTTGCAAACTTTGTTTGCAACCTTGAATTTTTTGAATTTTTAGCAAAACTTCGAAAAATCCAACAAACCAAAGGTTAAAAGGAAAAGTGAGAGCGCACTTAAACATTTGTCCCAAACAAAAAACAAAAATTCAAAACAAAAAAAGTTAACATATCGACTAAACTTAATATGATGCGCTTATTATTAATGATTAAAGTCCTTCCAAAGAAACCTGTAAAAAATTCGCTAATTCAGAAGCCTGTTTTTCAATTTCTTTGATGGTTAGAGGTTGCCCGATTCCCGTTAAAGGAATTTCGCGTTTTCCTTTTAATTTTATATAAATAGTTCGTTGAGAATCTAACCCTTGCTTAAATTCCACACGAATCGCTTCTACATCTTTCAAAGTATAATATAAATCAATTTTACGATTTTTACCCGGATAGCCCCATCTAAAAATTCTAATAAAACCTTCTTTTTTATTAAACTCATTAAAACCGCCTCCTACATTCCAAAAAATTAATAACCACCAATAAATACTAAGTAATAAACCTAAACTTCCATAAAAACACATTAATAAACCTTGAGGAAAAAAAGCAATTTTTTCGTTAGCATTCGATGCCGTTTCTTCCGAAAAATGGATTAAGTTAAAAAGAGAAGAAGAATTCATATAACTGGAGATTCCTGTCACTAAAAACCCAATCGCCCCAGCTAAAATTACAAAAGCCCACCAATAATTACTGAATCGTCTCTCGCCTATTATAATATAACGACGAATAAAATTTTCACTGTTCATAACTTTTTAATAATTTTTTATGTTTACACTTAAGTTTTGATTTATTTTTAGTTTAATCTCAAAATTCAATTGCCATATGGCACAAACAAAATACAAATAATTCACACGTTTTGTTTTATTGATTCAATGTTGTTTTTACTGATTTTTTCTCAAAAAACCTCTCAAAAACATTCTACTTTAATATTTCGTCTATCCGAAAATTAAACCAAAATTTTCAATAAATAATAGTCGTCTCCTTTTTAACAGAATAATAAGAGCATAGTATTTTGACTCTATTTTATCATACACTTATAGAATTGAATTTTCTCAATTTCACAGTTACTTGAAAAAATTCCAATGTGAAATCAGTGCATTGACTCTTTTTCGTGTTTTTGACATTAAAAAAAAGATTAGTCAAGCTTTAAAAAATAGAAACACAATAATTTAACCAAATTTTCAGCGACTTAGTTAACGGATTTAAAGATAAAAAATTTCTTTATGTATCGCTTCCAGTTCTACTTTTGATTTTTAGTATGAGTGTTTCTCTATAATACATAAATACCTCCATCGCGAGTCTGATTCGAGAGCAACTCTCGAATCAGACTCGCGACGGAAATATAAGTTAAAAATCTATCGCTATTAAAAAAACAGCCCTATCACATTTCTAAATTTTTAAATTCATAGATTAAAAAATTAACGTTTATGATACTGAGAAGCTTTTCGAGCTTTTTTTAAACCATATTTTCTACGTTCTTTAACTCGTGAATCTTGAGTTAAATAACCTTTATCTTTTAATGATTTTCTAGTAGATAGTTCATCAGAAGTATTCATTTGACAAACAGCTCTAGCTATAGCTAATTTAATTGCCTCTGCTTGTCCAACTAGACCGCCTCCTTGCACTTTTACGATTGTATTAATTTGGTTTATATTAAACGTTTGATCTTCCAAATTTTGTAAAACTTCAAAAGGTGCTTTAATGGATAAGATAGAACATGAATTATTATGTAAATAAATTTGAGCGGGTTTATTATTGATAATAAATTCTCCATTTCCTGGAGTAAGTAAAACTTGAGCAACTGCTTCTTTACGTCTACCCACAGCTCTTGCGATTATTTCGACTTTTTGCTTAGATGAAGTCATATACAAAATTATTTTTCAAAATATTTATTAAATATGTTTGAACGGAATCAAAACACATTGAAATTCTTATTTTTGCTTATAAGGTCTAAAATACCTAATAGAACACATTAAACACCGAAAGCATTTTTAGTACATAGTTAGTACATAGAATCAACAATGTATCGAGCGAATCATTTCATATTCTAAAATAAAAGTCATTTTTTGATTTTACACACATTTCTGATGCGTCGTTTTTAATTGTTTTTTCTTTGGTCTTTGGTTTGTTGGATTCTTTGAATTTTTAGCAAAACTAACATCTTATTTGTGATTTTTGAGAACAAAAATCTCTTATTTTCAATAAGAGAAAAGGGATAGGCCTTTGGTTCGTTGGATTTTTAAATCCAACTAAAAAATCAGCAGTAAAACTCGACTAAAAACGAAGCATTAGAATCTAAAAAAAAGACGAGCATCGAAAATATTATTAGAAAAAAGATTTTTTTTAGCTTTTGGTTCGTTGTCTTTAGTTTAAATTTTATTGAAACCATTTTCTCTGCAATACACCAAAAGCACTTATAGTACGCCTAAAGCATGACAATTTGAAAAATAGCCCGATGAATTTAATGATTAAACTTTTAAGAAGATTTTTACTTTCTCGTCGCTAATTTCAGCTTTTGTTCTATCCTACTTGCTTGCGAAATTTTCTGATTTCACTTTCTAGAGATCAGAAACGATAAAGCTGTCAGTAAAAAATAACAACTTTGTGAAATAAAAGGATAACTTCATCTTGTTTGAAAAATTCTATATTTAATAACTATTTCGACAGTCATAAACGTGTTTAATTTAAAATAAATGACTTAAATAAAAACAGAATACTTTCATAAAAATAAAAATTGATTTTCCACGTAAGTTTCTAATAAAGTCTCTCAGATTTTTCCGAAATTTTTTCGGAAAAATCTGAGAGACTTTTCAAATTTTTTTTGAACAAAGCAAATCATGTATTCTAGATGTTTACAGCTAAACAAACGAAATACATGAGAAATTTCTCATTTATTGTTGAGATAATTTTTTAACTTGTTCTAATGCATTGAAACGATCTGTGATTAGAGGAGCATCTTGACGATCCTCTGTAAAATATTCATTAGGTCTAGGACTTCCGAATACGTCATAAGCTAAACCTGTACTTACAAAAAGCCAACCTGCAATGAATAAAGCAGGAATTGTGATACTATGAATAACCCAATATCTAATACTAGTTAAAATGTCAGAAAAAGGACGCTCTACGGGTTTACCAGCCATTTTTAACTCCTCCGTTACTTAGTAACGATAATATTAACAATTTGTGTGCTATTTTTAATTTTTTTATTACCATTGTATTTTAAAAATGCATTAACCTTTGGTTTTTAATACATTGTTTTTGGTTTGAGTTTGCCTTTTGATTTTTTAGTTGTATTTTCGGGTTGTTGGATGTTCGGTTTGAGCCGAAAGGGTTGCAAACAAAGTTTGCAACCTTGAATTGTTTGAATTCTTAAGAAAACTTCAAAAAATCCAATAAACCTAAGGTCCCGCTAAAGCAACCAAAAAACAAAGGAAAAACGACTAGACAAGATTCTAGTTTTCCCTGCGGTTCAAACCAAAGGTCAAAGGCAACACTTGTCTAGTTTTTGTCTGTTATAAGGAAAAATTAAAAGTTCATAGATGACAAAACAATTTTTCAGTAAAATCACGCGAAAGTTTAAATCCAAATAACCTACAATTGATACAATTTTGAATAAATTACTAATTTAATTTTATCATAAGAGCGAAAAAATATTAAGCACTCGAAATCTAATAATTATAAATAAAACACAAAAAATAAATTCGCCTGAGAGCTTTCATTAAATTTAGTTCTGTTTAATAATCATTATAAATATTTTTTATGTATATTGTTTGTTGTAAACATTGTAAATCTCTAAATCAAACACGCCCTGTAGGACTTGAACCCACGACATCAGGTTTTGGAAACCTGCGTTCTACCAACTGAACTAAGAGCGTTTTTAAGCTATATAAAGCTTTCCATGGAAATTTTTTGTTACTATATAAAATATAATAACAAAAAACACACATGATGTCAACGAATTGATTAACTCAAAGAAGAGCAGTAAACACGATTTAATTAATAAGCAAAATCATCTTTTGTCGATTTTAGGTTATAACATTGCACATGAAATAAATTTTGCTCTTTGCTTTTGCCGATTTCGACACATATCAAATAGATAAGTCGAAATTGACGGCATAATCACGGTTCATTGAACCGTGATTATGCCGTCAGTGCAATTATGACAAATTTTGAAAAATATTGTATATAGCTTTAAAATTTAGCTTTTGTATTTGAAAGTATGTTAACATAAAAGTTTTTCGATGTTTTTGTAGTCACGAATACTTATGAAAATCTGCTTAACCAATATTTCCAATTTTTATCATAAATTGAATAATGTTCCGGAATGTTTAAATGTCGCACTAATTTTATTTGAGAATTTTTAGGTAGACAATAAAAAGATTTCGTAGATTTTTGATAAACGCCAAAGCTCCAATTTTTTTTATTTATATAATGAAAATACTTTAATTTAATCCAATTTTTTTTCTTATTCGGATGTCTGCGACAGCACCATCTCCACAACCACTTAAAAATCAGATAATCACAATAATAGAAAATTTTTTTGTTCGATATAATTCTGTAATGATAACACCAAAATCTAATTTTGGGAGCAAGTTTGTTAATTAATGAATCTTGAGCATGAGCTTTGGAATTTTTTATTATATATTTAATCTGCTTTAAATAGTCATGAACGTTTAATTTAGAAGGAAGTAAAATGATGGGTGGAATATTTTTTTCAAAGCTAAAATTTTGTTTAATTTTTTTTTGTATAAAATTTTTTGTTTTTGAACGGATAATAGGAAATGGCGTTTTTAGGTTTCTAGCTCGCGCATAATTTCCTCGAAATTGGTCTGCATGGGCCACACTGGGTATATAAAATCCGGAAAAATTTAATCCAAAATATTGTTTTTTATTAAACATGTCTTGTTGAATGTTAGAATAACAGAAATTTAATTTTAAATTTTGTTTTTTAAACCATTTATGAAAAAATTCAGTACATCGATTCATTATTTGTTTATTTGAACATATGAATAAAATTTGCGAGTCGTATTGGATTAACGAATAATCAAAAGAGTAGAATAATTTTTTAGTCTGTAAAGCATTATCTATTTCAAATTTATCATATCGAACTTGATTTTGTTTTTGAACAAGACTTTTTGGAAAAAAGGCACATTCGTTGTAAAAAGCGCTTTTCTTTTTAAAAATTTTTTGTTGCACGTAATTATTTGGCTTTTCAAAATTAATTTCCAAAAAGAATGCCTGATGCAATAGAAGAGAATATGGTTTTTTCTTATAGATGCCTGACGGGTAGCGCATAAATTTAATTTCATCGAATGCATTGATAAAATATGGCCTATATTTTAAACGATTTTTTGCAGAATTAATAAAAAATACGTAAATGTCATAAGGTTTAATACAGTTACAGTGTTTTTGCAGTTGTACATAATGTGATGAATCGGTTAAAACATTTTCTGTGGAAACAGCTTTTAATGAAAAATCAACGATCTGATTTTCTAAGTTATTCAAATAAATTCTTAAATAAAAATTAGCTGCTTTTTGTTTTAATATCGGCTGGTCGCGTTCGGTTAAATTTAAAAATTTTTGTGTATTTAATTTTTTAATTAAACTGGTTTGTTGTGCTATGTTATTTAACTCTATGTTAAAAATATTTTGTGTGCTTGATCTAGGCTTAATTATTTTATTATTAATCCAATGAATTGTGGATTGTATTGTATCTTTATGCGGTATTGTAAATTGAAATGGATGAAACACACTTGAAAAAAAATTAATTTCTGCATGAAAAATAAATTTTCCTTTTGTTTTTAAAAATTGAAAAATAGAACTAATACAATCATACACTGTCAGACCGGGTCGAATATCATAACAACATCTATTACTCTTTGTTTCCCATTGAGATTGAAGAATAAAATATAACAAATATTTTTTAAACAATTGTTTAAATTTAAAATTTTGCTCTTTTGTAAATATACTCGAAAATACATGTTGAATACTATTACTTTTTTTTGTGACTATTTTATTCAATTCGTATAAATTATTTTGATGATATCTGATATTTTTTAAATTTATTTTATTAAAAAGTGATTCGTTCAAATTATTCATTCTTTTTGTGATAAATTCTGGCTCTTTTTTTTGCGTTTTTGATAACACGTCGATGCTTTTTTTCAATAAAGTCAAAGTATTGAATGACTTTTTTTGATGTAGAGTTTCTGGCGAATTTAATATAAAACAAAAAATCAATAGTTGTGTGCCCCAACTTTTTGAAATAAATGTTTGTAATTTAAAAACATTTTTGTCACAACCATATGTTGCGCATTTGAAAATTTCAGATTGAAGTTGCGATACAAGCATATTTACCCATAACCACATAGTCTCAGAAATACCAAAAATTTTGTTCCAATTTAAATTTCTTTCATTTCCATAAGTTCTTATTTCGTTAAATTCTATTTTGTTATTTTCTAAGGTGGTTTTTGAATTTGTTAAAACAACCTCATGTGTACTGTTATACGTCATAGATGGTTGTTTTCTCTCAACTTGCTTTTTGGGTTCCAAATGACCAAAAGGAAATCGAAAATCAAAAGCAGCAGGAAATTTAAAATTGTCCAGTGTGTTGTATTTAATGAAATTTTCATAAAACAAATAGCTTAATCCATAAGTGGACAGCCATAATTTTTTTTGAAAATAAAAAAAACGATGGTTAAAAATGAGATTGTATGTAATTGGTTTTTTATCAAGTTGTCCCATCAACTGTAAAAAGTTTGTATTTTTATAAAATATTAATCGGGAGGATCTTATATCGATCACGCTTTTTATACTATTATCGGAATAGAGATCAAACACATATGGCACAAAATTAAAAATATTTGCAGCTTTTTTCGTTTTGTTTTTTTCAAACTCATTGTCTGGAAGATTTTTCAAAAGAGACTTTTTGACAATGTGATTGTTCAACAAAAAATCAGGTGTTAATTTATTAAATTTTAAATTTATGTTTAGTTTCATCACTTAATTTATTATTTTGTGTATTAAATATTGACTTCACTGTACAAGATTTTCTATATTCATAGTATTCGAGTAAAGTCACAAAAATTTTCATATAGACATTTGTATCTATTCAAGTTTTTTGTATTGAAAAAATATGTAAATAATTTTCCGTAAGACCATATTTTAATTGATCCAAATTTTTCAATAACTTTAGGTTATTTTCTCGTTTTTTTTTATTTATTCTTTAAGGTAGTAGCGTTTTAATTATATAAACATAAAATTGATGTAAAAAATTAAGTCGAGATTACAACACTTGTGAGTGCATCTCCCGTCCAATCACAACGAGAAAATACCAACCATTGTTAGATTTTTAATCTAACAAAAGCTAAAGAAATACTTTTATTTGTTGAATATAAAATTCAACAGCAGATAAAAAAATGAGCTCTATTAGTGGATTTTTTTAATCTACTCGACATTCAAAGAGGGTTGGATTGGAAAGAAATCCAATAATTAAAAAAATTCATAATGGGGGACACCTCCCCATTATGAGAACGAAGTGGAAGAATGCTTTGTTTTACAAAGCTTCGTATTTGCAGCGTCCCCCTTGTGTGAAAAAGGGGGACGCTGCATGGAGGTTTGATCAAAAAAATTAAAAATTTTTTACCCTTTCGAAGTTAAAACATAAAGAAAAAACATCCGTTTTTTAATTTCTTCGAATTGGAATTTTTTATTGCTAGAATGATTTCAAAACTACTATATAAAAAAAATACTTAAACTGTTATATCTTTATTTGGGTTATATAAGATACTCACTTTTTATTTTGTGTAAATTGTGCAGATAACCATAACTTTTTTGTCCATTTCTGCAATGGTTTTGATTTTTTTTGAATTATCTCAAAAAAATGTCGAATGAATCGAATAAAAAAAATTAAAACTCGTACCATACTTGATTAAAAAATATTTTTTGCTTTGTTTAAATTTTGCTATTTTTTATTCAAATATAATGTTATTAGTGTCATGATCATTGAAACTCTTTTTTGAGTTTCAGTGATGTTTATCAAATTATATATTCTATAGATGTGTCTAAAATTAATTTATTTAACATTATCAAATCCTTTTTTCAGGTCGCACGCCCATTTTTCAAAACTTGTTTCTACTGGATTGCGATCAACCGCAATCTTTACTTTTTTGGCTTCTCGCTCTGGTGAACTAATTGTCATGGATTTTCTCCTAAAAACAACTATTTTAAAATTTGATCACTTTATTTGATTAAATGACTCCATTGCTAACAATAAAAGGACCACAAAGATCCCAATAAAATCTTTGTGGATTGGAGAAGTTTCAATATTTATACAGCAACGCTGTTATATAAAACACATGAAACGCACAAATAAGATAGTCAAATTAAACATATTTATTTTCTATACATAATTATTATTTTATTATTATTTCGTAGATTTTAGCTGTTATTAATTATTAATGAGAGTATATAAAAAAACTCATTTCGCAAAAGGTGTGTTATTTTTCATGATTTCACATTACAAGATTTATTAAACTAAAAGAAAAACTTACAAGAGCAATAGATAAATTTTTCAATGAAATTAACTTTGTTAATTTTTGTCATATTTCACATATAATTATATGCAATAGAACAAAATTTTTCAATTTTCGACGAAATTTTGTTTCTTTTTCTTTTTGATATGCTAATCATGGAAAATAAGTCTAAAAAACTATGAGTTTTGTTTAAACATTTTATTTTTTATTTTTAAAGCATTTAAAAAATAGGCCAAAAAAAGCACCTGTGCCATTTTAAAAAACTTCGAATTTAATTAAATTGAAGATTGATGCGCAATCAAAATGTCGTCTGTTATCACTAACTACAGCTATTGAGTTTTTCTATCTGAACGTCGCATTTGAATGCGACGTTCAGATAGAAAAACCGCGCTAAAATAAAGCAAAAACGATTTAGTTATTATATTGTTATTTGTCACAATAAAATCTACTCATAAAACAAATTTAACACAATTCATCAAAAAGAATGGATTTTTGTGGAACAGATGTTATTGAAAAGAAAAAAACAACAAGTGATATTTGTAATTTTAATGCGAGAGACTGTTTTATTTTAAAAATTTCTAAGCATTTAATGAAAATTTTTACCATAGGCAATAGTGATAAATGACAGATACTTTACCAAATTGAACATAAAATTTCACCGCCTATTCCCAAAGAACGTGCCTCTCGATCTGTCATAATTCCATTCGGTGTAGACATAATGACAATTCCAGCTCCACCTAAAATACGAGGAATGTCTTTATGGTTTGCGTAAATTCTAAGACCGGGTTTACTAATTCTTTTTAAATTAGTAATGCACGATTCTTTGATCTTTCCTCCGTAAACTTGTTTAGAGCGGTATTTTAATCTAAGAATTAAATTTCTTGAATCTTCAGAGATTTGAAAAGTTTGAATAAAACCCTCTTTTTCTAAAATTTGAGAGATTTTTTGATTTATGCGAGTAAAAGGTACGGCTACTGTTGATTTTTTTATCATAGAAGAATTACGAATACGTGTTAACATATCACTAATACTATCGTTTACCATGTTACATTTTTAAAATTTTTATTTTTATCATTCATAATATAAGAATTTTGAATATTCTTCATTTGGATGCTTTTAAAAAATATAAATAGAAAGGTGCAAGAGTGTCACTTAAATGATTAGTTTAGCTTTTCTCTAATGGTCGCACTAAACTGCGACTTCACCCAATTTAAAAGACACTGTGTTGCTTTTAGCATTGAGTTTAAAATTTTTTAGAAAAAAAACCAAAAATCAACATATTTGACTCTCGATTATTTTCTATAATTTTAGATGAATAAAAACCAAAGGTTCTTGGAGTTTTTCCTTTAGCAGAGTTTCGCCCTAAGTTTCTGATTTTAATTTTCCCTTTAACTTTTGGTTTATTGCATCTTGGCCTTTGACGTTTGGTTCGAACCAAAAAAATTTCAAAAAATCCAACAAACCAAAGGTCCAAGTAACCACAGCGAAAACTTGGTTAAATCTAAAGAACCGAAGGTAACCACTAGTGATTGCGGTCGTGTTTAGTTCAAATCTCATTCGAACTGCTCAAGATGCAATCAAAGGCAAATGAGATTTGAACTAAACACGCCATACTAGACACCAAAAGTTGCGTAAATAGAAAACGAATCAATGCGAGACTTATAGTCTAAGCTTTAAAAGGTAGACCAAATTGCTTTAATAAAGTTAATGCTTCTTCTTGATTCTTAGCTGTCGTAACAATACAAATATCCATACCGCGGATTTGATCAATTTTATCATATTCGATTTCAGGAAACATCAATTGTTCTTCTAAACCTAAACTATAATTGCCATGTTTATCAAAACTTTTTGGACTAATTCCTTGAAAATCACGAACGCGAGGTAGTGCTAAATGAATCAGACGGTCTAAAAAACCATACATACGATCTCCTCTTAATGTGACAGAAACACCCACTGGCATTTGTTCTCTGATTTTAAAACCAGCAATTGATTTTTTTGAACGAGTTACTACTCCTTTTTGACCGGCGATCATTCCTAATTCTTTTAAAGAAGATTCTAAAATCTTATTATTTTGAGAAGCATCTCCGATTCCTCGATTGATTACGATTTTTTTAATTTGAGGAACTTCATGGATATTTGTATATTTAAATTGTTTCAATAAGTTAGGAACGATTGTTTGAATATACTGTGTTTTTAAACGTTGTGTCATAAGAATTTATTTAAAGATTAGATTTATTGAACACATCAAGATTTTTCTCCCTTTGGCAGCATCTTATTTGTTATTTTTGTTCTCAAAAATCTCTTATTTCCAATAAAAAACAAGAGGTACCTTTGGTTCGAAGTTTTCCCTGCGGTTCAAACCAAAGGCCAACGGGTTGCAAACAAAGTTTGCAACCTTGAATTCAAAGAATTCTTAGGAGAACAACCTCTGATTTGTAGTCTATTCTCCTTTTGGTTCGTTGAATTTAATTAAGTTTTCCCTTTCGGTTCAAACCAAAGGTCCAACTAAAAAGACCAAAAGTTCAACTAAAAAACTAGAACCAAAGATCATAGAAAAGAGATCGAAATCTTATTTTAAAAGACAAATCGACTAAATTAATTTAACTCTAAATTGTTGTTTCAACAACAAGAGATTCGAAAATAGTTTTTTAAACTTTTATTCATAATATTAGTTTTTAAATAACTTCTGGTGCTAAAGAGACAATTTTCGTAAAATTGCGATCTCTGAGTTCACGTGCAATAGGCCCAAATACGCGAGTACCTCTAGGATTGCCCTCTTTATTAATAACCACAGCTGCATTGTCATCGAAACGTAACATCATGCCATTAGCGCGATGTACACCTTTGCTCGTTCTAACAACGACAGCGCGAACAACGTCTGATTTTTTTAAAGGCATATTTGGTAATGCATCTTTTACTACTGCAATAATTACGTCGCCAATAGTCGCAGTTTGGCGACCTCCACCTAAAACACGAATACACATTAATTTTCTTGCGCCGCTATTATCGGCAACATTTAAATAAGATTGTGGTTTAATCATAATATAACTTAAATAATTTTTTAAACTTTATTTTCATCAAAACAATAAAACAAAATCTCCCGTGTTGAAAAGGAAATAAACTTTAGAGCAAATGTTTTATCGGTAAATAGAAATGGACAAAATTAATTTGGATCTCGCTGCAAAGAATACAGAAATTAAAAAATATGCAAATTTTACGAAGAAAAATTTTCAGCTTTTACAAATTTTGTTTTAATTGGCATTTTATATGCTGCGATTCGAAGGGCTTTTTTAGAAAGTGTTTCTGAAAGACCTTTAATCTCATAAATAATTTTTCCTGGATGTACAACTGCTACCCAATATTCTGGATAACCTTTTCCTGATCCCATTCGAGTTCCTGCCGGACGCATTGTAATTGGTTTATCAGGAAAAATTCGAATCCATAATTTACCTGTTCGTCGCACATAACGAGTCAAAACTCGTCGACCTGCTTCAATTTGACGAGAAGTAATCCAACAAGGTTCTAATGCTTGTAAGCCAAATTCACCAAAAGAGATTTTATTTCCACGATTTGCTTTTCCTCTTAAGTGCCCACGATGTTGTCTACGAAATTTTGTTCTTTTAGGACTTAACATAATTTAATTAATGCTTTAAAAATTTCAACACACAAAACAAATCACAGCATATTTATTTTTTGTTTTTAATTTTTTCTAAATTTTTGCTACCAAAGCGAATGGCACACAAAAATGCATATCACTGCAAAAATTCTATAATAGATAAAAAAGTCATCCAAATAGCAACCAACATTTTTGGTTTAATTGTTTTCTCATGTTAATGCTTGAAAATCTTCGTTACGTCGATGCACGAGACAGTTCTCACAAGAAAATAATAATTTTGGTTGGATCAAGGCAAAAAATCGATAATTTACTTTTAGACTAATTACTAATTTTCGAATTTTGACATTATTAAAATAATTTTTATAACAACAAAAAAATATTTTTTCGATCATTTTGTGTAAATTTAACTGCTTATTTACCGCTTTTTTTCAGTAATATTTTTTGAATATTATATTGATTATCAGCAAAATATTGCTCAGAAAAGAAAAGAGCGGTGCTCGCTGCTTTTCTATTCGAATCTTTTTTGAAAATTTTATATGAGTTTCTAATTAAAGTTAAAAACAGTTCTCCCTTTGGTTGTATTTTTTTAATACAACCAAAAAGAGATGCAAGCAACTTCGTAATCACTCTACTCTGATTTGTATAAAATAATTGAGCCGAGTTAAAATGTATAGTGACTAATTTTTTAGGCGGCACCCGGATTTGAACTGGGGAATAAAGGATTTGCAATCCTCTGCCTTACCACTTGGCTATACCGCCATAATTATTTATTTTATATTGTATCAAAAATGCAAAAAATTATCTAGATTATTTTTGCTCTATTAATCTTTATCGCCAATACATATCCTATTAAATCCTGACAAAGTCAAATTATATATGCGCTTTTTGTACACTTTAAAAATAAAGTGTACAAAAAGCGCATACTCAATATCGGCACATTTAATGCATAACCTGCATTAAAAATACTGCACAAATGTTATTTATTTTTAAATAAATACGTTAATTCTTTGATTCTTTGGTGAATTTTATTAGTATTTTGTGATTTTTGTAATCGTTTCTTTAAAACGCGCATGTTGTGTTTCTGTAAAAAATATTTTTTAGGCTGTACTTGCCATTCTTGAATTTTTCTTTGTTTTTTCTTTCTAATTCTTCTTTTTTTGCGAAGACGTTTAGGTTCGTCCTGTTTCGTTTTAAGAATTTGTGCTTTTGGTCTCGATTTAGGAGTAGTTGGCTTTAATTTAGGAGCATCTGAATTTTTTAATCTTAAATAATCACCCGGCCAAACAAAACCACCTATGCGAGGTCGATGACGCCAAACAGGATAAAGAACTAGACGTGGTACTCTTCTTCGTAATTGACGAATTCTTGCACTCTCTGGCGGTTTTGTCGTCAATTTTTTGCGACGTGTTTTTGGTTTTTTTGATTTTTTTGTTTTTTGAATATTTTGGCTTTCTGGAATTGGTCTAGAACGATCATCTTCATGTGGAAATCCTCTGAACGCACGACGTTTCAATAATAAATTCCCAGTTTTTGCAGATAGCGGAGCATTTTTTCCGAAAGTCGAAACTCGAAGTAAAGCAGATTTGCTGCGTTTTCTATGATATTTGCGTTTTGGTTTTGATCGTCTGCGTAAAGTCATATCCGTCAATTTCGTCATCGATGTTCGAATAGATAGAGGGGCTCCGTCTTTATTGCGACGAAGTCGTCGACGAACATAGCGATCTCTTGGAAGACGAGCACGTTTATAGAACACATAAATGTAATGAACAGGTAACACTTCGTTTGCTAATGGACCAGATGGGAACCATACAGGTGGTCTAGGATGTTTTCTAACGCGTTTATTACGTTTTTGAATTCTGCGGTAAGCATTTTTTTGTGAAGTTTTGTTTTTAAACAGGATTTCACTTTTATTTTTAAATTTATTTTCAAAAATTTTCATTTGAATATTATAAGACAACGTGTTATCAGATAGATTAGAATCATGTTTATTTGTTTTCTGGATTAACTGAGAAGAACCTATTGTTTTTGTTTTTACTAAAATAGGCTTAATTGTTTGTTTTGAATGCCTAAAATGGAATTTTCGCCAACCAATAGGAGAAAACCCGTCCATGCCGAGTGCGAAAAATTGATCTGGATCGTAAGTTGTGAAAAGAGCTTGCCAATATACTGTTGTTGCAGCATTCATTCCTTGCAGAGGAGCTTGAGAAAATTCTAAATTCGATGAATTTAAAGTTTTAAATAGTTTAGAAAAAGCTCGTTGTTTCACATACTCTGAATTACCAAGATCATTTTTCTCAGATTTTGCATCAGAAGCTGCAGGAACTCCTATTTCGCCTGTTAAATTCATCGCATAAGTAGCCTGTTTGTTACACAATAAACGGTTTGTCACTACAAATTTACGTAAACTTTCATCCCATCCAGCATAAAAAGGAATCGGATTGATTGCAGATACTGTTCTATTATTCAATGTAGTTTCATCAAACGAATCAAACGATTTTAATAAATTTTGGTTTTTGTCATTCGAAATTAAACTATTTTGAGAAATTTGACCAATAAAATCTAAATCTGATTTTTGTGTATTATCGTTGGAAATCATTTTAGACGTTTTTTGATTTAATTTTTCTAACGTATCTATGATTTGTTTATTTTTGTTGTTAGAATCTGTTTTCGAATCACTCTGTAATGTAGCGTTTTGAGTAGAGTCATATGAATCATCGAAATTTAGTAATTTATTTTGAATTAAATTTTCGCGGATACGGAGAGCTTCGGGAATAGCTAAAGGTTTATAATCTTTGTCGCCGATCTGAAGCGTATTTTCTGCCATGTTTGTCATTGTATATGAGTCGCGCTCTAAAATCTCAGAAACAGATAATTTAGAGAGTTGTTGTTGAATTTGAACATCGTTTTCAATTTGCCAAATAGCATCAGCATTGGCTTGAAAATTCGGTAAAAAGTTTTCCCACCACCATTTTTTGAGTTTTATGTTTGATTTGATGCGTTTTAATTGCTTATTTAATGAGCGAATTTTTCCGACAGCATGTCGACGGCGTTTTCTTTGTTTACGTTTATTTTGACCATATTTAGGTCTTCTGTGTTTTTTCCAAAAGCGATTTTTACGCTGACGAGTTCTTCTTTGTTTTATCTCTTTCGTTTGAAACACGCTCTCTGGTTTATATGTTCTTTTAGTAATTTTTTCAAAAATCTCTAATTTTTTACGCAGATTTTCTGATTTATCTGAAACTAGCGAATCCTCTCTAGTTGCTCTATATTTTTTTAATAATTTAAATTGACGTTTGAGTTTTTGTCCTAAAGTTCTTTTTTTAACCACACCGCGAATTTTTACTCGGCGATGTCTGCGAAGACGAGAACGTTTTCTTTTGAATTTTTTCGCTCTGATTTGGTTAAATAATCGTATTAGATTGGTTGGATTTGTTTTTGCTTTTATATTATCCATTACTCCACGTATCAGAGAAGTCTCTGGACTTCGTGTTCTGCGAGTGCTGTCCTCAGACGATGCAGCATTGAATTGTTTACGCCACTCTTTCCAAGAGTTTTTATGTCTCTTATTTTCTGAATCTATCCAAGACATAGCTCGCGAATTTTGCGCATCGCGTTTTTCGCGTAATAAATCCTCACTATTTTTTTGTATGTTATATCGCAATAAATCTCGCGTATTCCAAGTTTCAGATTTTCTGACATTTTTATTTTTTAATTTTTTAAAGGTTTTACGACTTTTTTTACGTTTGTTCAAAACAATTTCTCGTTTTCTCCAAGTAACTAAATCATCTTCGGCATTTTGTTGAAACATTCGATTTATTGCATTGATCGATTTCGAAATCATTGGACTTAAACTTCTTTTATAAATTTTTTTGAATGGTATTAAAGTTGTTTTTAATAAATAAGAAATATTTTGGATCGCGGTAGAAGATTGATTAAAAGGTTTTTTAGACGAGATATCACTAGTTTCATGAGTACGAACAGAAATAATTGATTTTCGTAAATCGTTTTCGATTTTACCGACTTGCATTTGGTGTAATTTTAAACGAATTTTCAAATGATTCTTTAAATTAGTAGATTTACGGAAATTTCCAGAAATTAAAATCGATTTTTGTCCGTTCTGGAAACTTTTCTGGTTTGATGTGGAATCGATTATTGCCCAGTTAATTTGAGGACGATTGTTGCGAATGTTTGTTTTTACGGGATTCCAGCCCTTTTGAAAAAATACTGCTTCTTTTATTGCTTTTTGAAGAGCTGTCGTTAAGCCTGCTGTACTCGAAATTCCATTGTCCACGGAATTTGGAGAAATTCGTTCTTTATTTTTATCTTTTGCGGATTGGTTTTGTAAAATCAACCAGTTTTTCATTCGTTGTAAACGACTATTTATCACTTTTTCTTGTCTTTGCTTTTGCCTGTCGTGTTTTTCAATATGGCGAGCTAAATAAAGTTTTAAAGATTCTTGATTATAAAGCTGATTTTCACATTTTTTGATTAAAGCTAACCAAATGTTTTCTTCTATCGAAGTCGATGAAACTTTTGAAAAATCGTCATTATTAAACATGCTTGCGATTTTTTGGTCGAAAAATTGCTTTAATTTTTGTTGCTGGTCCTCGTAAAATTTCTGTTTTTCTTCGGGTGTATAAAGAATTTGTTTTTCTTGTGCAAGAAAACTACGTTCATTGGTCACCGCATTTGTACCTCGAATTTTTTGACCTTTGAATAAAAATTTCGTTAATTCCCAATAATTTTTTTCTGATAGTAATTTTTTAATGAATTGTTCGCGAATTGGTTTTGCGTTTGCTAAATATTCGCGTATTACGAGCGCAGACTGGTTTTTTAAATCATTGCCAGAAATTGCATCATTTGTGTACAGCAAATCATCTGCGAGCAATTCTTCATGAATAATTGATTCATTTAAAATCGATTGAGTTTGATTATTAGCAAATTCATTGTACAATGGTTGATCAAATTTTAAAACAGTATTTTCTGTTGAACTAGGCGTAATAGCAAATAAGTGGCGAACTTTTCTCAATGTACCCATAAATTGTTGATTATATATGCGACTTGCAAAGCTTTTTGTTCCACCTATACGTGCTTTCATAGACCCGTAATGTTGCATATAAGTGTACCATCTTAAAGTTTCGTAATAATCTGATAAAAGAAGACGACGCATATGTAGTAAATTTTCTTCTTTTTTCGTTAAAAAATAAGACGACGGTTGTCGACGAATAAAACTATCTACATCGAATTTTAGTAATAAACGATTAAAGGGTGAATAATACCAATGTTGTAATAAATCTTTATAAATTTCATATCGATAGCGACTTGCTCTTTTATTGACTAACGAATAAAAATGTGTTGGTTTTTGGATAGAAGAGAAATTTGGTGAGATTGTTTTTAAATTTAATTCGGTAGATGTGTTTGGATTGAGAAGAGATTCTTCGTCGTTTACGTCGAAACGAGACAGACCTTGTATTTGTTTATTTAAATTCATTTTTCTGGGAATTCTCGCTTTTTTTCGTCGAACTCTTCTCAGTGAAGAAGCGCGCATGGTACGTTCCCAACGAAGTGTAGGTTTGTAATAATAGAAAAATCTTTTCATCATAATGCGAAAATAAGCCGAATTATTTTCGATGCCAAAATTTCGAAAAACATTTGCTCCATAAAATTTTAATTTTCGTCGAAAAGCTTGTTCTTTTTGAAGATAAAATTTAATTGGATGTAATAAAGTCATACTTTTATAGATATCTTTTTCATACTGTTCCATATTTTGTTTTTGTATGATTGAATCTCTATTTGTCTCATTATTAAAGGAAAAAGGCTCCAATGGAGATAAACTTGACGCATCTTTCTCATTCGATAAGATTGAATTTTGTTTTAAAAATGTTTTGTATCTTAAAATTTGGCGATCTTTTTTTGAAAGTCTTTGTTTAAAGTCTTCTTTTTTACTTTTATTTGAAAATATGTTCCAAACAGAAAATCCGCCTGATTTGTTTATAGTTTTAGATGCATTATTTAATAACAATTCATTTGGTTTTGAATCTGTCATTAAAATTTGGTTATACAAACGTCTAAATAAATTCTCTTGTTGTCGTAAATGTGGATTACTTAAACTGTGAGAAATTTTTGAAAAAATCTTTTTCCATCTTTTCGAATAAATAGGTTTGACTGAATCGTTTAAAAAACCATTTTGCGATGAATTTGAAGTTTTTAATTGTAATGCAATTGTAGATGCTTTTACTCGAGTGTTTACTTTTCGAACAAATTTGCGAAGAGCAGAAAATTCTTTTATTAAACCCTGCGTTTGATGTTTTTCTACTTTATCCGAATAAATGGAAGTTATTTTTTTAGAATGTGTTTGAACAAGTGTCGGTAATATAGTAGTAGAATCGATGGGTGTGCCAGTAGTTTTACCAACGACATCCGTATCTGAAGATTTTTTATTCCTGCGCAATATAGAATTTAAGATACCCGATGAAGTTGATCGAGGCTCTTTGAAATCATGGAATTGAGGATGATGTATCTGTTCAAATAAAATTCTAAAAAATTCGACTCTCGGGCCCATAAAAGATTCTATTCTTGGACGTGCCAATTGTTTTTTAAATGATCTCATCCAAGGACCTGGGAAAAATCTAAATCGAACTCTATGATTTTTCATTTTTCTTCTCAACCAAAAACGATCAAATCCATAATTTAAGTCTTCTATCGTAAATAAATCGTAAATTCCTTGATCGTATGGAGAGGCGTCGAATGTTCTATATTTTCGAATGCGACGTTTCCATCTTTCTCTTCGTCCGTGACGGCCACGGTTACGTCTAGTGTTACGATCGGATGCTTTTGTATTAAAGAAAGATATTTCTAGCAATTTTTGACTTCGATCGATTAATCTATCTTCTTGCACTAATCCTAAAGGATTCGCTAGTGTGTAATCTAATCCAAAATAAGTCATGCTCGAAACAGCGCAAATCATGGTCATATAGAGAAAAAAGAAATTCAATGATTTATGATATATGCCAGTCGTTACTTTTAAAGAAGAAATCATCCAGATGTATAAACTATACGCTGGATTTTCCCAAAACCAACAAGTTAGGTGTAGTAAACTTAAACTTCCAAGTAAAATTCCTGATAAATAGCAACCATGAATGCTTACGAATTCTAAAAAACTGTCGGCTGGAAAACTTTCTAGTAAAGTCGAATCTGAGCCAATTGTTAAATTGCTAACAAAAGGATAAATAGAAGTTTGTTCTGTAAAAGCTAGCAAGAAATTCAATAAAAAAATTTTCCATTTGGATAGATCTTCTAAAACTCCTCGTCTTTCTGTATAACTATCCCACATATATTTTACTAATAAAATAAATCCTAACAAATATCTTAAAATGTCTAAAGATAACCATGGGATTATCAAAAATCTCAGACCAAAAATTACGCTACTGATCCATAAAAAATTTCCCGCAACCGTTCCTAACCCGGCCAGATAACCTGCTTCTAAACCTTGCATGACGAATCTTCTTAAACAAATTAAATGTGCTATTGAGGTTGGTAAGCAAAGGAAAATACTATTAATTAGTCCAATAATAAATTTTTCTAAGCAATATAAAGTCACATTTTGATCGCCATATGAGACAGGTGTTTCTAAAAAAGTAAAAGCATTGTGAAAATACCCATCTAAAACCGAAATTTCTGAAACCATAGACGAAGCTATGCTCGGAATTAGAGTAGGTAAACTCCATAAATTCTGCAACCAATTTAAAGTAATTAAATCAACAAAAAACTGTTTTGCTGTCAATACTACGTAAGTAATAATCGCACCTAAATCATAATACGTTTGAAGCTGATTTGTTGAATCCGATTCTATCAGCTTATGTACAATTTCCACATAATCTTTCACGGATGTTACAACTGATAACATACTAATAAACATAACTATTTCCTTCTTTTTTTTGAATTTTTTTATTTTTCTTTCAATTTAGAAAGAGATTTTATTTTTATTGAAAAACGACATAATACTTAAATAGGTAATTAATTATCAAGGTAAATAATAACTGTGTGAGACATATACAATAAAATAATAGAATTAATTAATAATTACTTTTTTACTTGTTTTAAGGAAACTCTATATGGAAATAGTATTAATTTCATCTACAAAATATAAAAAACGTATTACTTTTGTAAATTGTTTATTTTATAATATGTGTTTTTTGATGCTTTATCTTTTCAAATGTTGGACAAAACATGCAAAAATTTATGTTATATTTCATTTCTAAATAAGTATTATTTTCGGTCTCAATGAAGTTTTTAGTGGAATTTAAAATTATTAAATCGCTAAAAATTTTGCTCAGTAAGATCATGAGCACTGAAATCAATTTTATGCTTGTATGCTTGATGAATCTATTCGTTTGTATTAATAATTAAATAAATGAGGAATTTATTTGTTTATGCGAGTTAAAATATAAAAATACGAACAAAATATAATTTTTAATATATTTTAACTTTTTTATTTTTCAATGTCTAATTTTTTATTTTTTAAATTAAAATCGAATATGGTTAAAAAAGCACGAATGGTGTGTGTTTTTAAGCTTTTGGCCTTTGGTTTGAACCGCAGGGAAAACTAGCAAACTTCGTTTGCAACCTCGAATTCTTCGAATTCTTAGGTCTGTTATGTTATTTGTCTTATCTTTGCGTTTGGTTTGAGTTTCGTATGCTAGCCTTTGGTCTGACCAAAGGGAAGACATACGAAATTGAATTTTCTGTTATGTCTTCCTAAAAATTCTTCTCTCTCATTAAAAATGAGAGATATTTGTGATTTTTAATCACAAACAATTCAAGGTTGCAAACAAAGTTTGCACTTTTGGTTGCTCTTCGTTGGATTTTTTCTCTTATTAAAAATAAGAGATTTTTGTTATTTTTCTTGTTATTTTTAATAACAAACAAATCCAATTTCGTATGTCTTCCCTTTGGTCAGACCAAAGGCTAGCATACGAAACTCAAACCAAAGGCCTACCCCTTGTCTCTTATTTTCAATAAGAGATTTTTGTTCTCGAAGATAACAAACGGGTTAGGTTGTTTGTGATTAAAAATCACAAATATCTCTCATTTTTAATGAGAGACATCTAAAAGATGCTAGTTTTCCGTTTTCCCTGCGGTTCAAACCAAAGGGTAGCAAACAAAGTTTGCAACCTTGAATTGTTTGTGATTAAAAATCACAAATATCTCTCATTTTTAATGAGAGAGAAGAATTCTTAGGAAGAGAGAAAAGTCACCCTGGCACTAAGTTGAGATTTCCCGTCAGACTTCCGACGAGTCAGTCAACTTCTCGAGAGTTTCACAGCCAAGTTCGGGATGGATTGGCGTGGTTCCACTCGAGCATAGAGCACCAGAGTTTCAGCGGAGCGTTGCTCCGGAGAATACGAATCTCTCATTGTCTCTCATTTTCAATGAGAGCTATTTGTCATTAAAAATGACAAAAAAATGAGAGACTTTCGTCATTTTCAATGACGAGAAGAAAAAAAAGTAGGTCAAAATCATTTGGCCTTTAGTATATCTCGGCTGAAGTCATTGCTGACCTTACACCTGATACCTATCGACGGCTGTTCTTGCCGCGACCTAATAGAGAGCATTCATCTTGAGGTGGGCTTCGTACTTAGATGCTTTCAGCACTTATCCACTCAATGCGTAGCTACTTAGCGTTTACCTTTGGAAAGATAACTAATACACCATTGGCATGTTCTTCACAGGTCCTCTCGTACTATGGAAGACTCCTCTCAATGCTCTAACGCTTGCATCGGATATGGACCGAACTGTCTCACGACGTTCTGAACCCAGCTCACGTACCACTTTAATGGGCGAACAGCCCAACCCTTGGAACGTACTACCGCTCCAGGATGTGATGAGCCGACATCGAGGTGCCAAACCTTATCGTCGATGTGAACTCTTGGATAAGATTAGCCTGTTATCCCTAGAGTAACTTTTATCCGTTGAGCGACGGCCCTTCCACACGGTACCGTCGGATCACTAAGGCCAGCTTTCGCTCCTGCTCGACTTGTAGGTCTTGCAGTCAAGCTCCCTTTTGCCTTTACACTCCACGTCTGATTTCCGTCCAGACTGAGGGAACCTTTGCACAGCTCCGTTACCTTTTAGGAGCCTTCCGCCCCAGAAAAACTGTCTAGCTGACAATGTCAAGTGTCCTGATTCAAGGATCACCATTAGGATTCTAGCCTTTCCAGAGTGGTCTCTCACTGATGGCTCCAGCTTCCCCGGAAGGAAACCTTCAAAGCCTCCCACCTAGGCTGCGCAAGAAAAGCCCGAACCCAATGCCAGCCTGCAGTGAAGCTTCATAGGGTCTTTCTGTCCAAATGCAAGTAGTCCGCATCTTCACGGACAAGTCTATTTCACCGAGTCTCTCTCCGAGACAGCGCCCAGATCGTTATGCCTTTCGTGCAGGTCGAAACTTACTCGACAATGAATTTCGCTACCTTAGGACTGTCATAGTTACAGCCGCCGTTCACCGGGGCTTCGGTCGTCAGCTTTTCCACAAAAGTGAATAACCAACTTCCTTCACCTTCCGGCACTGGGCAGGCATCGGCCCCAATATGTTGTCTTACGACTTTGCTGAGACCTGTGTTTTTGGTAAACAGTCGCCTGGGCCTGGTCACTGCGACCCTCTTCGCAGAGGGCGCCCCTTCTTCCGAAGTTACGGGGCCAGTTTGCCGAGTTCCTTAGAGAGAGTTGTCTCGCGCCCCTCAGTATTCTCTACCTACCTACCTGTGTCGGTTTCAGGTACAGGTGATTTTGGTGTTGGATCTTTTTTGCAAACAAAAAAGAGGTGTACGAGCTTTTCTTGGAAGTCTGACATCACTAGCGCTCAACCGGAACGAGTTCCAGAGAGCGGGATCACGCCTCAGCTCCAGGATAGTTTTTATTCTACCTGTCATCACCTAAACGCTTCCACTGCATTCCATGCACAGACCTAGTTTAGCCTTCTTCGTCCCTCGGTCCCCACCAAAATCAGTACAGGAATATTAACCTGTTTGCCATCGATTACGCCTTTCGGCCTCACCTTAGGTCCTGACTCACCCCCCACGGACGAACCTTGTGGAGGAACCCTTAGGTTTTCGGGGCATTGGATTCTCACCAATGTTTTCGTTACTCAAGCCGACATTCTCACTTCCGCTCCGTCCACTACCATTTACATGAAAGCTTCACCCGAAGCAGAACGCTCCCCTACCGATTTTGTTCAACTCGTCTCTTATTGAAACACCTCTTTTTATGTCTTCCCTTTGGTTCTTTTGGACAGACCAAAGACAAAGATAAGAGGGAAGAGAGAAGATACAAAATCTCACAGCTTCGGCAGGCCGCTTAGTCCCGGCCATTGTCGGCGCAAGAACGCTTTACCAGTGAGCTATTACGCACTCTTTGAAGGGTGGCTGCTTCTAAGCAAACCTCCTGGTTGTTTCAGCATTCTCACATCCTTTTCCACTTAGCGGCCATTTAGGGGCCTTAGCTGGTGATCTGGGCTGTTTCCCTCTTGACGATGAAGCTTATCCCCCACCGTCTCACTGGTTGACGGAAAACATTTCCTTGTATTCTGAGTTTGCCACGACTTGGTACCGCTTTCGCAGCCCGTATCGAAACAGTGAGCTTTACCCCAAGGAAGTTCGTCGTCACCGCTGCGCCTCAACGCATTTCGGGGAGAACCAGCTAGCTCCGAATTCGATTGGAATTTCTCCGCTAACCATAACTCATCCGCCGATTTTTCAACATCGGTCGGTTCGGACCTCCACTTGGTGTTACCCAAGCTTCATCCTGGTCGTGGTTAGATCATCCGGGTTCGGGTCCATAAGAAGTGACGTTGCGCCCCATTCAGACTCGCTTTCGCTTGGGCTACGAATGAAACTTCTTAACCCTGCCACTTCCTATAAGTCGCCGGCTCATTCTTCAACAGGCACGCGGTCAGGATCAAATACCCTCCCACTGCTTGTCAGCTGACGGTTTCATGTTCTATTTCACTCCCCTACGGGGGTTCTTTTCACCTTTCCCTCGCGGTACTATTTCGCTATCGGTTACTCAGGAATATTTAGCCTTACGAGGTGGTCCTCGCAGATTCACACGGGATTCCACGTGCCCCATGCTACTCGGGATTAGACATTCGTGTTTTTGTTTTTCCTCACACTTATCTCTCATCGAAGATGAGAGAGTTTTGTCATTGAAAATGACAAATCTTATGTGTTCCAATCTCTTATTTGTCATAAGAGATTTTTGTTCTCGAAGAGAACAAAGAATTGAAGGTAAAGCTTTTGACTACTGGACTTTCACCATCTATGGTGCAGGATTCAGCTGCTTCGTCTAGATCTTTTTTCGTAAATATTATGTCTTCCCACTACCCCAATCGATGAGATTGGTTTAGGCTGTTCCCGTTTCGCTCGCCGCTACTACGGGAATCGCGTTTGCTTTCTTTTCCTCTGGCTACTAAGATGTTTCAGTTCACCAGGTTGTCTCTTTCCTAACTATGAATTGTATAGGTAGTTCTAGAGGTTGCCCTATTCGGGAATCTCCGGATCAAAGCTCGTTGCCAGCTCCCCGAAGCGTTTCGCCGGTACCTGCGCCCTTCTTCGTCTCTGAGTACCTAGGTCTCCACCGTGAGCCTTCGTTTATTTGACCATCTATTAAAAGACGTTCCTCACACTCATCACAGACTCGTATGAGTATTTCGTTTTTCACACTTTCTTTTCTGTTAGCAAAAATAACAGAAATAAGAAAGTGGTGGAAGTAAGCGGATTCGAACCGCTGACATTTGCCTTGCAAAGGCAACGCTCTACCAACTGAGCTATACTCCCTTCAAAGAATGTTGTTTTCCTGTCTCTTATTGAAAATAAGAGATTTTTGTTATCGAAGATAACAAAAGAATTCGAAGAATTCAAGGTTGCAAACTTCGTTCGCTACCCTGCGGTTCAAACCAAAGGCTCACTTTAATAAGAGCCCTGGTGGACCATGTTGAACTTGAATCAACGACCTTACGCTTATCAAGCGTACGCTCTAACCAACTGAGCTAATGGTCCATTTTTAAATCCAACAAACCGAAGGCCTACTTGGTTGGATTCAAAAAATCCAACAAACCAAAGGCCTACCCCTCGCGGGTTAGGTTGCATCTAAAAGATGCTACCAAAGGGTGTGAGGTGAGTGATGGTTGCAGAAAAGCAACAGCTGCAACCATCCTCTCTCTGTTCTCTTATTGAAAATAAGAGATTTTTGTGATCTTTTTCTTTTCGTTTCTTCGATGTTTCTTTTCGTATCTTCGATACGAAACATCGAAGATACGAATTCGATAACAAAAAATGACATTCATATTATCCTTATGAAGGAGGTGATCCATCCCCACCTTCCAGTAGGGATACCTTGTTACGACTTCACCCTGGTCACGAGCACTGCCTTAGGCGTCCTCCTCCTTTCGGTTAGAGTAACGATTTAGGGCAGAACCAGCTCCCGTGGTGTGACGGGCGGTGTGTACAAGATCCGGGAACGTATTCACCGCCATATAGCTGACTGGCGATTACTAGCAATTCCGGCTTCATGTAGGCGAGTTGCAGCCTACAATCCGAACTGAGGTCGAGTTTAGCAGATTCGCTTGCTCTCGCGAGGTCGCTTCCGATTGTCTCGACCATTGTATTACGCGTGTAGCCCAGGATGTAAGGGGCATGCTGACTTGACGTCATCCTCTCCTTCCTCCGGCTTGCACCGGCAGTCTCTCTAGAGTCCCAAATGGCAACTAAAGACGAGGGTTGCGCTCGTTGCGAGACTTAACTCTACGCCTTACGGTACGAGCTGACGACAGCCATGCACCACCTGTGTCCGAGTTCCTTCGCAGGCACTTTTCTATCTCTAAAAAATTCTCGGCATGTCAATCCCTGGTAAGGTTCTTCGCGTTGCATCGAATTAAACCGCATAATCCACTGCTTGTGCGGATCCCCGTCAATTCCTTTGAGTTTCACTCTTGCGAGCATACTCCCCAGGCGGGATACTTAACGCGTTAGCTACAGCACTGTTTTTGACAGCACTTAGTATCCATCGTTTACGGCTAGGACTACTAGGGTATCTAATCCTATTCGCTCCCCTAGCTATCGTCTCTCAGTGTCAGTCACGGCCTAGTAGAGCGCCTTCGCCACTGGTGTTCTTCCCGATCTCTGTGCATTTCACTGCTTCACCGGGAATTCCCTCTACCCCTACCGTACTCTAGCCCTCGAGTCCTCCACTGCCTGTCCAAAGTTGAGCCCTGGGATTTGACAGTAGACTTCGAGAACCACCTACAGACGCTTTACGCCCAATCATTCCGGATAACGCTTGCGCCGTCTGTATTACCGCGGCTGCTGGCACAGACTTAGCCGGCGCTTATTCCTCAGATACCGTCAGATCTTCTTCTCTGAGAAAAGAAGTTTACGACCCACGGGCCTTCTTCCTTCACGCGGTATTGCTCCGTCAGGCTTTCGCCCATTGCGGAAAATTCCTCACTGCTGCCTCCCGTAGGAGTCTGGGCCGTGTCTCAGTCCCAGTGTGGCTGATCATCCTCTCAGACCAGCTACTGATCGTCGCCTTGGGGGGCCATTACCCCCACCAACTAGCTAATCAGACGCAAGCCTCTCTCTTGGCGGTTGTTCACCGTTTAGCTCCTCAGCATTATGGGGTATTAGCAGCGGTTTCCCAATGTTATCCCCCTCCAAAAGGTAAGTTCTTACGCGTTACGCACCCGTCCGCCACTGCAGTCCATTCGGCCAACCCGAGAGTCGACTTGTGAATGTACCTCGTACGACTTGCATGTGTTAAGCACACCGCCAGCGTTCATCCTGAGCCAGGATCAAACTCTCCAAAAATATTTTTACATTTGTTAACAATCACACGTGTCCGTCATCGCCGATGACAGAATAGCTTCGATTTCTCTCTCATTTTTGAGAAGAGAGACAAGCACGTTTTTGTTATTTTTGAACATTCCTAGATTAATACTTTAACAAATATTTTTTTTTTGTCAAGATTTTATTTGAGTTTCATATTTTTATTTTTAATAAAAAATTTTTGTTATTTCTCATTTTCAATTGAGTCAGCATCTCTTCGTCATTATCAATGACGAGTATCTCTCATTTTTTTGTCATTAAAAATGACAAATAGCTCTCATTGAAAATGAGAGACAATGAGAGACATGTGTTCTCTTTGATTTGTGATTTTTAATCACAAATCTCTCTCATTTTTAATGAGAGATCCGTTATCCAACAGATAGGCTTTTGATGTTTGGTAGCATCTTTTAGATGCAACCTGGCCCGTTTGTTATGTTTGTTCTCGAAGAGAGAACACTCGAGAACAAAGGGCAGGCCTTTGGTTTATTGGATTTGTTTGTTATTAAAAATAACAATAAAAATCACAAACAACCTAACCCTCTTTGGTTTAGTTGGTTTAGTTGATAAATAGAGTTACAAACAAAAACAAAAAAACAAAATTTAACAAATAGTTTTTTAATTTCTTATTTTCAATTTGTCATTAAAAATGACAAAAGTCTCTCATTTTTTCTGTTCTTTTAAGTCTTTTCTTTGGTCAGACCAAAGGTAACAGATTCATGTTATGTTTGATGAGATAAAACAAAAGATAACAGATTTCTGTTATTTTTGTTATCTTTCTCTCATTAAAAATGAGAGAAAGATAACAAATATCTCTCATTAAAAATGAGAGACGAAGATAACAAACAAGTTTGCTCAATTTGTCATTTGTAATGACAAACAGTTCGAGTTTTTTAAAAATATCAATTTTTTTATAAAACAAATAAAGGTTTCCCCTTTCTCATTAAAAATGAGAGAAATCTGTTATTTTCAATAACAGACGCAAAAGGGGAAATATCTTAAATAAAACAACTAAACTTAAAATTTACGGATTATATTCTGTAAATCTAGAAACATAGAAGTTATTTACAACAACGTGATATGTAGAATCTAAATTTTTCGTTAATCTTTCTTTAACATTGCTCATGATGCGAGAAATAACATACATATAAGCTTGTTTGAAAGCTTTTTGTTGATAAAATTGAATTGTTTCTTGTTTAAAATCATCTAATAATGAAAGTCTTTGTTCATGTTGTGAAACACAATTAGAAATTTCTTGTGTTGCTTTTAAAACACCTTCTTCACGAATTTGAAGAGCTTTTTTCTGGGCAAGTTGCAACTGATTTCTAGCTTGTGCTAATTTTTCCTGAGCTTCAGCAGCTCGTTGATTCGCTTCTTGTAAATTGTTAACAATTGTCTTTTTACGCTCTTCTAATAAAGAAGTTAAACTCTTTCCTACAAAAGAAATCACAATAGCAACTACGGCAGCTAAGTTGATAACATTTGTTTCAAAAATATTTGTATTAATACCAAAACCTTCTGCTAATGAAAGGTTATTTAACAAAGAAAACTCAAAATGCATAAAAAACAGAAAATAAGAAATTTGTAGACTTAAAAAAGTCTTTCCCTCTAGATTGATCCAGAAAATCATTCTCATCTATAGTTTTTCAACCAAACACTTCCCATAGAATTTTCATTTTTTTGTTTTCCGATTCGAATTAAATTGAATGTAAATACTCCTATCTTCGAAACCAGAAATTTGTTTAATTTGAGTTTTTTCTTTGACTTTCAATCTGTTGAACTTAAAGAAGCCCACTAAAAAAACTAAACACCAATACAATCATATCGAAAATAAATCTGATATCGTCTCATTATGTAATTCGTGACATATCATTAATTTTTAACTCAAAAAAGGGTTGAAAACCTTGAAACCATTTGGTTCTATAGAATTGAAATTTAACTTTTAAGTAAGACCCGTTTTAGGGAGGAAAAATCAATAAATACCTTGTTCATTGAAAAATTTACAGCTATTTTTATAAATGTTTTTTCAAAATTATTTTCTAGCTAACAAAATATAACCAATACTTATTTTACATAAGCTTATAAATTATAAACATTCAAACTATTCACTGGTGTGTTGGATATTCTCACTTTGATCCTTAATTCGTTGGATTTTTTAAATCCAACGAAAAAGATCAACAGATAAGATCGAACCAAAAATCAAAAAATCCAACACACCAAAGAACAAAAAAACAACAAAAACATTTAAATTGTAAGTTTTCGTCTTAAGAAGCAAAAGGGTTAGCGAATAGAAGAGCTAAAGCAACAACAAGACCATAAATTGTAAGTGATTCCATGAAAGCGAAACTTAAAAGTAATGCACCACGAATTTTACCTTCAGCTTCAGGTTGTCTTGCAATACCTTCTACAGCGTAACCTGCAGCAGTACCTTGACCCATACCAGGACCAATAGCAGCAAGACCAACAGCTAATCCAGCAGAAACAACAGATGCAGCAGCAACAATTGGATTCATATTTATTTCCTCCCGAAAATTGTCAATAAAATTATAACAACCAATTAGAAATTATATAGTATCGACAAAAAAAAATCAAATAAAGATTATGCAAATTTTAATAAAAGTATTTAATTGATATCGGAGAGAGAGGGATTCGAACCCTCGGTACGAAAAATTCTCGTACAACGGATTAGCAATCAGTCGCTTTCGACCACTCAGCCATCTCTCCATTCGTTTATTTTAACGAAATTTGTTCAACAAATCAACTGAACAAAATCTATCAGAAAACACGAATAAAGTAATAAAAGAATAGCAACGATTTTTGCTTTTTTAAAATTCTATTTTCTATTTATCTTTTTGGCTAAATTGAAAAACCTAACAAAAATTAATGGTTTTAAATAAATATATTTTTAGCTAATTCTATCTATGCTGTATTTGTGCGTAAAAATTCTGAATCATCCGCAATATCTCATTGTTATAAAATTTCGTAAAAGTAAAAGCGTAAAAATAAAACATTTCGTACAGTTGACTTGATATTAGTAAAATTAATTGAAATTCACTTTTATTTTATGTTTTATCATAGAAACAAATAAAAATATTGTCAAAAATCAAATTAAATAAATTTATTTGCTTTTTTTAAACTTTTTGAGAAACATAAAAGATAGTTGTTCTTTTTTTGTTCTCTTTTTGGTTTTTTTTAGTTACATTCAAAAAAGTTTTCCCTGCCGGTTCAAACCTTCAAACCAAAGGTCCAACCAAGAAGAACCGAAAGGGAAAACTTCAAAAAATCTAATTTCGTATCTAGCATACGAAACTCAAACCAAAGGTCGAAAAAACCAAAGGCGAATTTCATTCGAACTAAAAGCAATTGACACGTTAAAATTAGATCTGTTTATTTTACTAATTTAGCCCAACCTAAAGAATCTAAACTTTGATTTCTTCGTAAAGGTCTTGTAACTAATTCTAAAATTTCACGACTATTAGCAAATCCATGAATTTGTGCAAACGTAAATTCTACAGACCATTTGGTAGTGATACCTCGTGCTTCTAAAGGATTAGCATGAGCCATTCCAGTAATAGCTAAATCTGGTTGAAGTTCTCGAATACGTTGAATTTGGTAATAGTTATCAGGTTTTTCCACAATACGAGGCATAGGAACCTTCATATCGTGACAAGTGCTCTGCAATAATTCTAATTCTGCAGCTTGAAATCGCTTATCCATGTAAGGAATTCCTACCTCATAAACAATCATGCCACAACGAATTAAAAATCGAGCTAAAGAAATTTCTAATAAATTGTCACCCATAAAAAAAACAGATTTACCACGAATTAATTGTAAATAATCTTCTAACGTATTCCAAATTCGTAATTCGCGTTCTTCTAAACCTTGTGGAACAATTCCAAAAACAGAACAGATTTTTTCTACCCACGCGCGAGTTCCGTCTGGTCCGATCGGAAAAGGAGCACCAATTAGTTTGCATTTTCTACGACGCATTAAAGTTGTTGCCGTTCGACTTAAAAAAGGATTTACGCCACAAACATAAGTCCCTTCTGATAAAACAGGCAAATCTGTATAACGTTGTGAAGGAAGCCAACCCGAAACTTCAATACCTTGCATTTTTAATTCGAGCGTAAGTCCAGTAGCAACTGTGCTAGGTAAAGACCCGAATAAAACTAAAGATGCTTGATTTAAATTTGATGTTTGCTTTTGGCCTTTGGTCGACCAAAGGGAAGACTCAACAGCAGGGAAAACTCGAGCCGTATGGATAGTTTTATCTTTTAAACGCGTTTGATTTATATCATCATTCTGTGATTCTGTGGGACAACGTTGAGCCATAGCAGCTAATACAGTATCTTCTCCTTGAGTAAAAGCATAATCTAACCCATTTGCTCGAGCAACGACAATAGGTAAACCAATTTCTATCTCTAATCGAGGTGCCATACCTTCCAAATCCATTTTAATAATTTCAGTCGTGCAAGTTCCAATCCAAACAATCACGCTCGGATTTCTATCTTGTTTAATTTGTAAACAAAGACGTTTTAGTTCTTTATAATCGTTTAATTGAGCAGAAATATCTCCTTCTTCTAATTCAGCCATAGCATAACGAGGTTCAGCAAAAATCATAACTCCAAGAGCATTTTGCAAAAAATAACCACAAGTCTTTGTTCCAATTACTAAGAAAAAACTATCTTCGATTTTTTGGTATAACCAAGAAACACAACTGATAGGACAAAAAGTATGATAATTACCTGTTTCACATTCAAAAACTAATGTTTCATTCGAAAGAGTTGTCATTAAATTCTAATTAATTATGTTTAATATTTCTAAAAATTTGTCAAACTTTTTGACAGACTTTATTATCGTCTGTATTTTATTTTAAATAAAAATTTAATTTTAATTAAATGCATATTAAACGTTTAACACATTTAAAATTCGACAAATTAAAAGCACGGCAAATGGTTTATTGATAATTCTATACGTATTTTTTATTTTTTAAAAATATGGTTTATTTTTATTCTTATTTTAACCTTTAGTTTAAATTTTTTTTTAGAACAAATAAATGTCTCTAGTAGCATCTTGAATGCAACTTAACCTATAAGGGTATTTTTAATTTAAATATTTTTTCTGGGTTTTTTATCGAATTTAAAGAAGTTTCTCTTTTCGGCCTTTGGTTTGAACCGGCAGGGTAGCGAACGAAGTTTGCAACCTTGAATTCTTTGAATTTTTAGGAAAACTTCAAAGCGAAAGTCCAACAAATTAAAGATCCAAACGAAGGATATGGATAATCTAAAGGTAAAAGTGACATCAAAGATCAAAGATACAACTTCAAACTTATAAATGTCTGAATGCAAAATGAGACAAAAAAACGAAAAAGATAAAGATTAGATTCGAAGCACAAGCTAACTCAAAAATAATACGAGAGAAAACCATTGCTTATTTGTTAGTGTGTTCGCATTATGCGCGACAATTGTCGCGCATAATGCGAACACAAATTTCATCAATAATACCTAAAAAGGCATTTAAAGTTTTATTTATTGAATCATGCTGAAAAAATATGAGTACTTAAAAGTAAGTTAGCATTATGAATAACTAAAAAAAAAGTTAAAATTTTTATCCAACTCATTACAAGTAGGCAATTGCTTTTTACTTTTTCCTAAATTTAATAAAGTTCCCCATTTATAGAAAACTTTATTAAACTTTTCCTGTTAAAGGATTGATACACATTCTAACTCTAGTAGAGATTAACATCGATGGTCAATTAAAACGTCTTGGTCGGTTAACCTGAGTCAACATTATTCATTTAAGATAACAAAAAAACAATTAACAAGTCTACAAATAAAGACTCATCAACCTAGCTCTGTGTCGTAATATTTGACTCGGCTCCAAAACTGTAGATGAAAAATTTCCTTTCTTACAGCTTCTCTTAGAATTTTGATTTTATTATATGAAATTAAATACAAAACTTTTAATTTCTTCGATTAAAAAAAATGCTCATTATTTAAAACATATTGATCAAAAATTTATGAAATATGTATTTGATTATTATTATATCTAATTATTATATCTAATTTTTCAAAAAAAATAATTTTATTTATCTATTCGTTTTTAATTATTTGAATGAATTGTTTCATTGTTATTAAGGTTGTTATTGCCAATTTTTTATAATTTATTTGTTTGATAACACGGTCGTAACGTATTTGTCTATATTGTTGTCTATATTGAACAAACATTGACGGACAAATAAAAAATAACTCTAACCAGCATTTATTTAGCATTTTATAGAAAAAATACTTTTAAGGCAATTTAATTAAATGTTCAATTCGAGTTAAAAGTCCCTTTTGATCTAAACGAAAAAGTCCGATATCTAAGCATAAAGCTTGTAATTCACAAACTAAGACTTTAAAAGATTCTGGAGTACCAATATAAATTTCATTATTGAGAATAATATTCGACCACAAAGTCATTCGACCTGTCATATCGTCAGATTTTATGGTTAACATTTCTAACAAAGTAAATGCTGCTCCATAACCTTCTAACGCCCAAACTTCCATTTCACCTACTCGCTGTCCTCCCGCTTTTGAACGGCCTCTCAAAGGTTGCTGAGTTACTAAAGAATAGGGGCCCGTAGCTCTCATATGAATTTTATCATCCACTAAATGAACTAGTTTTAACATATATGCAATTCCCACAGTCACTGCTTGATCAAAACATTCACCCGTTCGACCATCAAAAATTTTGATTTTTCCTGGACTAGTTGGATTAAAAAGCCAATTTTTTTTTGTTTTTTGTCTAGCTTCGTAAAGTTTTGAATAGGTCAAACTTCTAGAAGCTTCCGAACCATAAATTTCATCGAAAGCAGTGACTTTAATATGAGTGCCTAAATATTTAGCTGCCAAACCTAATAAACATTCGTAAATTTGACCTACATTCATTCGAGAAGGAACCCCTAAAGGATTTAATACCATATCGATTGGAGTACCATCGGGTAAATAAGGCATATCTTGTCTGGGTAAAATTTGAGAAACAATTCCTTTATTTCCGTGACGACCTGCCATTTTGTCACCTACTTGAATTTTTCTTTTTTCAGCTAAATAAAGACGCACCCATTCTGGTCCTTTAAGCTGTTTTTTTCGAAATGTCGATTTTTTTTTCAAAATTTGAACATCTATAACTTTCGCTTTAAATCCTTTGGGTGCGCGCAAACAACTTTCACGAGCGGGTAAAATTTCTTTCTCTAAAACAGTATAAAGTAACTTTTGATAAGCAGATTGATATTTTTTATTCGTAGGAGTAATTTTGCCCACTAAAATATCGCCTTCGGTAATCCAACTCCCTAGTTTAGCTATACCATTCTCATCTAAATGAGCAATTTCTGTTTTTGAAATATCAGGAATATTTCTAGTTATTTGTTCGGCACCATATTTCGTTTTTCGAGTTTCGACTTCATAAGTTTCGATGTGAATAGATGTATAGATATCATCATAAACTAATCTTTCACTTATTAATATAGCATCTTCATAATTATAACCTTCCCATGGCATATAAGCGATAAAAATATTTTGTCCAAGAGAAAGTTCCCCTCCTGAACTAGCAGAGCAATCTGCTAATAAATCACCTTTTTCTACCCAATCACCTTCGATGACTGCAGGTTTTTGAACTAAACACGTATCTTGATTCGAACGTTGGTATTTTTGTAAAGAATATTTAACAGGATTAAAAACCATGCATAAATAAAATCAAAAAATGTCATAATACCAAAAATTTAGAACTAATAAGCTGTCTATAAAAATGCAATTTTTGAATCACTGACATGACTAAACTCCTCGTAAAAAAAATTACTACTTTATAGTAATAGTAAATATACTAAACTAAAAATTAAAAAAACACAGTATAAAAAACATTTGTGTTTTATCCCTTTTACCATATCTATAGTGTTTTTTAACAGAATGGTGTTTCCTCATATTGAAAATACGAGAGATAGCTCATCTCTCTCATTTTTAATGAGAGATATTTGTCATTTTTAATGACAAACTAAAAGAGGAGCATTTCCTTTTTTATTAAAGATATGAAACTTGAATTCACGTTAGTGTATGATATTTTTAATCTTTGCATTCCTATACGAAAATACGAGAGGCAAAAGATAAAATTAATTTTTAATATTCATAACAATATTTTCTTTCGTATAAATCACAATTTTAGAAGCACTAGCATAAGCAACATAACCGCTAGATTTTGCAATCAATACATGTCCCGAATCACTCACAGCACGAGCTTCCAATCCAGTTCCAATTAAAGGTCTTTCGGCTCGAACTAAAGGAACAGCTTGTCTTTGCATGTTTGATCCCATCAAAGCTCGGTTGGCGTCGTCATGTTCTAAAAATGGAATCAAAGAAGTCGCGACAGAGATCATCTGAACAGGAGAAACACCAATATAATCAATTTTCTTTCTAGATAAAGTAGTGAATTCTTTTCCTAATCTAGAAGGAATTTGCTTCATGGGTAAAAAACCTAAAGGAGAAACAAAAACATCGGCAGCAGCTACACTTGTTTTTTCTTCCTGGTCTGCAGTTAAATAAATCATTCCCATATTTTTTTGAACTTGACCTTTATACACTTTGTAAAAAGGTGTCTCGATTAATCCTTGTAAATTTACGCGAGCATATGTAGTTAAAGAATTCACCAAACCCGTGTTTTTACCCTCAGGAGTTTCAATTGGACAAATGCGCCCATAATGTGAGGGATGAATACCTCTTATGGCTAAAGTAGCAGTGTCGCGAGTAACTCCACCAATTCCTAAAGAACTTAATCGACGTTTATGTGTAATTTCAGCTAATGGATTAATTTGGTCCATAAATTGTGACAAAGGATTAGACCCAAAAAATTCTTTTAATGCACCATTAATAGGACGTGTATTAATAATAAAATTTAAGTTAGTTGGAGCTATATTTTGATTAAGTTTTTCTCGAATAATTTTTTCTAATCTGAGTAATCCGAGACCTAATTGAGTTTGAATTAAATCTCCAGAACAACGAACTCTTCTATTCTTTAAATGATCAATATCATCGATTGGATAAAATCCTTTTTCCACTTTAAGAATATAATCCGTAATACAAAGTAAATCTTGCGCAGTCAAAGTGTTTTGAAAATACGATAAGCTTAAACCTAATTTTTTATTCAAAGCTAAACGACCGTGTTTTCCTAAATCGTATGTTCTCGGATTCATAAATTTTTTAAATAACCAACGTCGCCCTTGTTCAGAAGCATTCTTAGGTTCGCGACCTTTAGTAGAATTCATCAAACAGTAAAGTTGCTTCCATGCTTGAGGAGGATGTTGCACATAAGCATAATGTTTTTTATTTTTAAAATTATCTAATAAACGATTTGAAAAATTAATAGAACTGAAAATCATTCTCTCACTCAGCCCCATGGCGATTAAAAGCCATAACACTGGGATTTTAGGGCCTTTTTTCATTTGAGCCCAAATAAGTTTATCCTTATCAATTTCGAGTCTCAACCAGGTTCCTCTTAAACAAATTAAATCAGCATAATATCTTTTAACCACTAAATCTGGCTTATCGCTCCATTTATTGGTGTAAACTTCGTGTAATTTTTCTTGAAAATAAACTCCTGGACTTCGAACAATTTGATTTACAATAACACGAGCAGCTCCATTAATTAAAAAATTCCCTCGTTTAGTCATTAAAGGCAAATTTGCCATCCATACCCACTTTAAAAAAACTATTTTTCGTTTTTTGTCGGTTAATTGCACAGGAACATACAATTTTGATGAATAAGTTTGATTTTTTAATATAGCTCGTCGAATATTTAAGGATGGTCGCGTTAATTTATAATATTCAGGATAAAAAAATAACTCTAAATCTTTTTTTACAGAGGTAATGGGATTTCTTTTGGAAAATTCTTCTTGAATACCTTTTTCTAACAAGTAAAAAAAACTTTGTCTTTGAATTTCCACAAAATCCGGAATAAAATAACGATGAGTTGTCATTTAATAAGTATTTTTATTATTATTTAGGCGGCACAATGCTAAATTGATTTCAGTTGCTTTATTTTTCTCTATTTTTTTACTACATATTTGACGAAATAGAAGACAAACATACAGATAAAAATTAAAAAAGATTAGTTTATAGAGAAAAAATTAAATTTGCTATACGTTTTAGATGCGCTGACTAAAATTATTTATCTCCAGAAAAAAAATTTATTCGAAACGCATAAATAAAATATATCCTAGAAAACTCTTTTGTATTAGATTATCTGTTTTTTCTCAGGCCCTCCATTTGAAAAAAAATTTACGAGATACCCAAAAAACGTTTTTAGTTATTGTGATTTTTAGCTTAATCCTATTTTTTAATATTAAAACATTCAAAATTCAGCATTATCTGACTAAAAGGAATATTTATTATTTTTAATTTTGTGTGTTATAATTATTAAATATGTTTATTCAATTCTTAATGTCTAAGCAATTGTTTTTATTAAATTATTTAAATATAAACATATTTCATTTGAATTAGAATAATTATCTACTTTATGCATAACAATTTCTCGTATTGCAGTACGAGAACCAAGAATATTTTATTCTATTTAAGTCACGTTTAATTGTGATTTTATTGATTTGCATCTATGTATTGAAATAGCAATTAAAATTTTAAAAAATCCACACTCATTTAAAACTATGACTTGTATTGAACAAAATTATTTAATATTTTGAACTATTTTATTTTAAAAACACGGATGGTTAAAGATTATTTAACACTGTCTTTAGACAGAATGGATTTGTTTGATTAAAAACTATCAAATTATTTTTTGTAGTAATTAAAAAGAAATAATAATTTCACCTTTGGTTGTAAAGTTCTCCTTTGGCCTTTGATCTATTCAATTTTTTAAGTCCAACTAAAAAAACCAGAGTAAAGACTTGTTTTGGTCTCTTATTTTCAACAACAGATTTCTCTTATTTTTGTCATTCAAAATGACAAATAAATTGGATTTGTTAAAGCCAATTAAAACATAAGAAATTGCATTCTTTTTATCTTATGTTTGATTAGATTAATCTATTATTTCTGCCTTTGGTCTGTTGGATTTGTTTGTTATTAAAAATAACAATAAAAATAACAAAAATCTCCTATTAAAAATAAGAGAAAAATCCAATGTCTTATTTTAGCCTTTGGTTTTTTTAAATTCTTAGCAAAACATAAGAGGAAACTGTGATTTTCAATCACAGCCCAAAATAACCTAAGGGTTGCAAACTTTGTTTGCAACCTTGAATTGTTTGTGATTAAAAATCACAAATATCTCTCATTAAAAATGAGAGAGAAGAATTTTTAGGAAGACATAACAGAAAATCCAACAGACAAAACGCAATTTCGGCTCTTTAATACTAAAAAGAAAAAGCTAACAAAACGGGTTAGGTTGTGTTTAGTTCAAATTTTATTTGTCTTTGGCTTTTTTTTCGTTGGAGTTTTTAAATCCGACTAAAAACAAACCAAACAAAAGACAATCGCTCAAAATGCTACTGAAGAAATTTCTCGTATTTTCAATACGAGAACGAACAACCAAAAAATACAAAACACAAATTTTAGCTGATGATTTCAATCAAAATCCCGTGTTAAAGGACATACTTCTCATATTGAAACTACGAGAGGTTGCTGTGTTTTGTTTCATTATTATTATCAAAGCATCAACCACCTGCAAAGGTCCACATATTGAGGTTCGTCGCTTGTTTTTGGAGAGAATGTCCAAAATTAAAAAATTTTACCACAAAGTAAAATATGCTATTTTTAACAATGCACATTTGGTTTTAGGATTTATTAATTCATTTTGTGTATATTATGCATGCGAACAGAATATGTTCAACTAGAATATATTCATTTTGATATTATGGTATCCTACTTAAAAACTAATTCTGTATATATACGTTTTTATTATGACTACAAGAAAATCAGCTGAAGTTATTACTTATCCGATTTTTACTGTACGTTGGTTAGCTATTCATGCTTTAGCTGTTCCGACTATTTTCTTTTTAGGCTCTATTACAGCAATGCAATTTATTCAACGATAATAGTAGCTTTTTATTTAAAAAAGATTTTGTATGTGGTTTTTAAACAGTAACAATATGATTTATGTATATGTCCATTATGAACAATATTGTGACTTATTTACATTTAATCAATAATTTCAAATATATTTGAAAAAATATTATTTATTGTTTGAGTGATGAATTTTAAACTCAATCACGTCTAAATAATAAGGTAAATTTTTATGTAAAACTGAAAGCATATTTATTGTGTAATATAATAATAAATAATCTATGTTATGTTGTTTTAGATCTCATTATAAAATCAAATCAAAATTCTGTTTTTTTATTGTTAATTAGCATACTCGCTTTTAACCAAATCAACTCAATTTTATTCAATCAATAAGTTAAAAAAATTTTTGACTAGGCTGGATGTATTGAATTTAAATTTTTTAGTGTTTATTTTTTATAAACATAATCTCCAAAAAAAATTTTAAATTTTTGACTAGACCTATACAATATTACCTTTATTTCTTATGGCTAGACCTAATCCCAATAAACAAGTTGTTGAATTAAATCGTACTAGTCTTTATTGGGGACTATTATTAATTTTTGTATTAGCTGTATTATTTTCAAGCTATATTTTTAACTAGTTTTTAAGTATTTTTTCTATGAGATGGATTTGCTTGTTTTAAGTTTTAATGTCAGCAAAATGCTGACATTAAACACGTTCACTATATTTTGAAACATGATCAATATCTCATTTAATTTCTTGCATAAAAAATGAAAATGATAAATCAACACCAAATTTTTCTTATAAAATCATAATCAAAAATATCAAATATGAATCCTTTCTATCGAAAACAGGAACAGAGACTTTAAAATTGACAGCATAATTTGTATTTAAAAATAAATATAGGAAACTTAAACATAAAATTTCATGAGTTTTAATTTTATTAGGTATTGTGTATAATGAATGCTTTTTATGGTCGCATTGTTTTTTCAAAAATTCACTTCGAAATGAATTTTTCGAATAAATTTCATAACACTACAATGTGTAAACAAAGTTGTAAAGAACAAAAGATTTGCTGGTAATGAATTACCTTTGTCGATAACAACAGTTTTTTTCCTGTACTTTTATGACCAAAAGTGGGTTGTTATAGCGAACCCGCATACTACTTTATACTAATCTCTGCCATGAGATCAAATTTATAAAACTTGTTCGATAATGGCAGAGAAACATTCTCATAATTTTGATAGCGTTTCCTAAATTAAAATTCCTTATCTTAATTTAGGAAACGCTATCAAAATTATGAAAAAGCAAAAAATAAAGTCAATGAAATAATCTATAAAAATAATAAAGATTATTCGCTAAAAAATTCACACGCGACTTTCATATCATATTTAATCTTTAAGAATAACACATAAAATAAAAATCGAATATTAAAGAATATTAAATTACCAAGTCGCTTGATCTCCGCGACGATATTGAAGATATGCTGTTACAAATAAACCTGCAATAGTTACTGGCACTAATCCTAACACAATTCCAGATAATAAAGGTTCTACCATAAAAATGTTATATTTAAACTCTTATTAATAAAAAATTTACTGGCAAGATTTTAAAATGAAAAATTATATCTTTGCTCAGATTCAATAATATCGCTATTTTTAGTGTGATTCAGGAAAAACATTTTTACCCTTTCACAAATTATTGAGCGCAACGTTAAATTGGATAATCTCACTTCTAAATTTTTATGGATACAATGTGTGAAACTCATTGTATAAAAACAAAAACATTCTCTATCTCTGTTTTTTTATTATAAAAATGGAATATTCGTTTCACAAAGAGAGCAGTGAGCATTTAATATTCCACGTTATTATGTTTAATCTTCTATTTTTAAAATCCCATGAAAAAACCAAAATGGGGATAGAGGGACTTGAACCCTCACGATCGAAAAGATCAACGGATTTTCAAACTTTACATTTGAAGAATGGACTCTCTCTTTATCTAACTAAAGATAGCTCTCGTCGAGTCTCTGCACCTACTGAGTAAGATTTTTCATTATGTGTCAAACTCAATTTGGCTCAGGATTGCTTATTTTTCAATTATTAATTTCGATTTATATTGAAATTGGAAATTAATGTCGAACAGAATCTAAAGTTTTCCTGACTTTGAGAGCATACATTTTTTAAATTTCTTTAAAAAAGCTCAATCAAAACATAAATAATTATTAATATTTTTAAGTCCGTAGCGTCTACCATTCCGCCATATCCCCTAATTCATATAAATTTATTATAACATTTTTTTAATTTTTGTGCATCTTTTAAAAACATTTAAAATTTAATTTAAACAATCTTTCCTTTGGTCTTTGGTATTTGATAGATTGTTCTTAGTTTGAATTTCGTCCATCTTTGGCCTCTGATCTGTTGGATTTTTTAAATTCAACAAAAAAAACAAAGGCAAAACAACCATCCAAAATGTTACTAAACACAAAACTTCACAAAAATCAAATCACTAAACAGTAGCAAACAAAGTTTGCAACCTTGAATTCAAAGAATTCTTAGGAAAGCTCGAATCAAAAATCTAACAGACCAGAAGCTAAAAACTAGAGAAAAGATTCAATGATAGACAAATCTCGAGATTTGTCTATCATCAGCAAAAATCAAAACCAAGGTGAACAAGAGCGAATGGAACAATACGCATAAATTAGATGCCTAATTTTAATTTTCCGTTAAAAAAATCGAATCGTATATACATAAAAACTTAATATTATGGCGAATAAAATTTAAAAAACTATTTTTTACCCGTTGACTGTGCTGCACCCAATTTAACGCCATATTTTGATCGTCCTTGAACACGTCCCTTAACTCCTGCAGTGTCTAGAGTACCGCGAACGATGTGATATCGAACACCTGGTAAATCTTTTACCCTTCCACCTCTTACTAAAACCACAGCATGCTCTTGCAAATTATGTCCAATTCCTGGAATATAAGCTGTCACTTCGAATCCAGAAGTTAAACGCACACGAGCTACCTTTCTTAATGCAGAGTTTGGTTTTTTTGGAGTTACCGTATAAACTCGCAAACAAATTCCGCGTCTTTGAGGGCAAGATTTTAAAGCAGGAGCTTTTGGTTTATTTGTTATTTTTTTTCTAGCAGATTTAATTAATTGTTGAATTGTAGGCATAAGAATAAGAATTAGTAACTATAAATTTAAACTTAAATCCTAAATTTTATTTAGGACAAAATTTCTGATTATACTGATAATCGCTACTAGTATAGTATTAAATTGAAATATTTCACAATTATTGAGCAATTTGAATGTTTTTTGTTTTTGAATTATTTAAATTCATATTTATACATGATTATATTTTATATGCGATGAGTTTGCAAATCTATTTGCAAAAAAACACAAAATTTAAAAATAAACTCAATTATAGACTCGCTTATCTTGAATAATATCTATTTGCTATCTTTTTAGCTTATATTTTTGACATAAAAAAATTTTTGAAAAATTTTTAAATGAAATAGGTATTTTTTCATATTTCCAATAATTACAAAATGACCCTTTTTTTCTATATATGCGTTTTTCAACTGCTGTAAAATAATAAAGTATAGAACTACGAAAAATAACTACCAATAAGTTCGCGTTTGTATGTGATCGATGAAAAAATCTAAAAAGAGATTTTATGTATGTGACCAACTAAATAAATAAAACCTGGTTGCGTATTTACGTAACCACTCTCAGCTAATGAAAAATATCGCTGATGTATAAAAACAAATGAGAGAATTCATTAAATGAATTCTCTCGATATTCTATGATTTGCGTTATACTTAAAGTCCGTTTTCGGCAACTATAAGTAAAAAAGTCGAAACAGTAAGAAAAAATTTTCAGATATCAAATAACGATTTTGTTAAATCGAATTAAAAAGAAAAAACAAGAGGATCAGGGAAGAAACGATTAATTTCAATCAATAAACCTGCTGTAATCGTAAACCATACAAGAGCAACGACAGGAGCTGTCGACAAATAAATAGTAAAATCTTTCATAAAAATTTCCTTCAAATAAAGTATTTAATTTTTGTTTACAACTTATCAAGTTAATAAAATTATATGAGTCTGCCATCTTCGATGACAAATTCTTGTTATCAAAGATAACAGACAAAACGCTATCTACATAGAATTTGAGGTGAAATCACGACTTCATTTCTAAAATTTAGCATACTGCTAAGGAAATTGTAGTTTTTTTTTGGACGATTTTTTTTTTATCCATTAAAGGTTAACCTCTGCTTTTTGATTTTTGGTCTTTTTGGTTTGTTATTGAAAATAACAGATTTGTCTTATTTTTGTCATTTCGAATGACAAATAAATTGGATTTTTTAAATCCAATCGACCAAATGGAGAACTCGAAGTTTTTCGTTTTACTAAAAATTCAAAAAATTCAAGGTTGCAAACAAAGTTTGTTAACCTGGGGTTCCTCTTGGTTGAATTCAAAAAATTCAACAAATCAAAGGCTGCGGTTCAAATCAAAAGTCTACCCCTTGTCTCTTATTTTCAATAAGAGATTTTTGTTATCTTCGATAACAAACGGGTTAGGTTGTTTGTGATTTTTAATCACAAATATCTCTCATTTTTAATGAGAGACATCCAAAAGATGCTAGTTTTCCGTTTTCCCTGCGGTTCAAACCAAAGGCCAAAAGGAAAACAAATAGAATAAAATGAAGCTCAAACTACGTTTTAGTTTTACATCACCAAATTATAGCTAGTGACATACTCAATAGTGCTAGAGAAATAAAACATTGATTTTCTCAATAAAAGAAATAAAAATATTTTTTATTTCTTAATAAAAATTAATGGATAAAAAATCCATTTAAATTATCGTTCTATCAGAGGGATGAAGTTTTACTGAATCGTTAAAAACTTGATTTTCCGATAGACGATTGAAATGTAAATGGTGTTTTAATGATGATCTTCTAAAGCTTCACCAATATAAGCACCAGCTAATGTTGAAAATACTAAAGCTTGAATAGCGCTAGTAAACACACCTAGCAACATGATAGGAATTGGAATAAATAAAGGTACTAGAGCAACTAATACACCCACGACAAGCTCATCAGCTAAAATGTTTCCAAAAAGTCGGAAACTTAGAGAAAGAGGTTTTGTGAAGTCTTCTAATACGTTAATAGGTAATAAAAAAGCAGCTGGCTGTACATAACGTTTGAAATACCCTAAACCTTTTTTCCTAATTCCTGCGTAAAAATAAGCGATAGATGTTAAAAGAGCTAAAGCAACTGTCGTATTAATATCATTTGTGGGAGCAGCTAACTCACCGCTAGGTAATTCGATCAATGCCCATGGTAATAGCGCTCCGGACCAATTAGATACTAAAATAAATAAAAATAAAGTTCCTAAAAAAGGAACCCACGTTAAGTATTCTTCTTCACCAATTTGAGTTTTGGCAAGATCGCGAATAAACTCAGTCACTAGTTCTGTAAAATTTTGTAAACCTTCCGGAATTGATTTCAAATTACTATTTCCTAAAAAAGCTAATACAAAAATAATCCCTAATACAAACCAAGACATTATTAATACTTGTCCATGGGCTTGATAATCACCAATTTGCCAATAAAAATGTTTACCTACAGAAACTTCAGCTATGTCTGAAAACGGATTGATAAAAAATTCAGTCATTTTTTTAACTTGTTTTTTAAATTAGATTAATTTTTAAAATTTTATTCAGAAGATTGTTTTAGGACACACTTATTTCTTTTCTCCTAATATTGAACATATGACAAGTTTCTCGTTTATTATGAGATTTTTTAGAATTTTTTTGAAATAATGTGTCATAAAAATCTACGAATTATGTAATCATTAACAACATCGAATAAAATATTAGCGAAAAAAGTTCACTCAGGTAACTACGCTACCTACAAAAAAATCAGAAAAAATTTTAACCCAGCATAAGAAATAAATTTATTTTATATGTTATCATTGTGGCGCAGGAAAATTTCACTTTATAGCATAGTGATAGCTTATTCGTGTTTAAAGGATGAAATTTTTTAAACATTATCAACCAAAGATCAAGTCTACAGTTCTTTCATAACACTCTGTCTCCGGCCTTTGGCGCGTTATTTTTAGTTGTTTTCCTAAGAATTCAACAAATTTGAGGTTGCAAACTTGTTTGCAACGTTTTGGTTTTTTAGTTAAATTTTTTAAATCCAACATACCAAAGACCGAAAGCCCAGAGAAAATAAAAAGCAGAAGTATTTCTTAATTCTGAGTGAATTATAACGTTTATCCTCGCAGCACTATGACATTAAAGTCAAATTCTAATAAAAAAATTTCAGGTTTTTCTCATGCAAAAATAAAAATGATTTAAGCAACCGAAAAAATTCAACTCTTCGAGGAAAAATAAAAATTAAACAATTTCCCCTTAATTTATGTTTAAACCTCTCATTTCTTCTCTACTTCATATAACTCACCTATATGTGATCTGCAAACTCTAAAAATAAAATCAATAAAGCACATTTTTGCTCATAAAGCAAAGTCTCGTCACCTCTTAATGGGATTTTTTAGAAACTAAAGTGACACATATAGGTTGAGTTTATTTATAAATGGATAGATTCATAAAATGTAAGCTACCCTAAGGAAAAATAAGAGATTCCTCGTATTAAAGATACGAGAAGTTTTTTCGATATAATTATAAAGAAGATCCTAAACCAACATATGCACCGTAGAAAAAAATAGCTAATAAACCAATTGCTGCAGTACCTACAACAGTACCAATAAGCCATAATGGAATACGCCCAGTAGTTCCTGTATTAGACATGGATGTATGTAAAAAGTAGAAAATTTTCAATTCAAATCAAGAACATCTAACGAAATCACTTCTATTCTATTTAAAAATCAAGATAGAAGTCCTTTTTTCGTTTCTTATAATAAAACTAACATGCAAAATAAACGCATTTAATAAAAATATAAAAAGTCCTTGGGAGCTATTTTAATTTTAGTGTTATTAAAAAATATAATATTTTTAACACGTTCTGAAGATAACAGCCCACGAATGAGATTACACTATATATCTTGCCTTTGGTCAGACCAAAGGCAAGAAAATGAAATTTCATTTTTCTTTAATATAAAGTAGTCGCAGCTTAATTCAATTCAATTTTATTTACAAGGATTACATTAAAATGTTATTTTCCTGCTATACAAATTAGACAAAAATCAGAGAAAATTTCAATTTCTGAGTTAAAAAAAAGAAGCGACGATAACTGTTCCAATAACTGTTCCAATCATTTCTTTTTTGTTTGAGATCAAAAAAAACTGTGATTATAGATCGCAGATTCCTCTTACGTCTTCCCTTTGGTCAGACCAAAGTCAAAAATAAAAAAAGTGTACTTTTTTTTCAAAATACAGCAAGATACTGTTTAAAATTCGAATAAAAACAGCTCGTAAAACACATACGAGCTGTTTTTATCCTAAAAATTTTTTAAATACATAAAAATAAATTGAATTTTTATACGAATCAGCTCAATTTTAATTTTGGGATAGATCCAATATATCTTTAAATTTTTAATTAACCATTTTTCAAATGGTTTTTAATAAAGATTCAGTTATTGAGCTTCCTTTTACTTTAGTCAAAAACAGTGAATAAAACACATATGATCTAAAGTATTGTTCACGTTTTGCATAAATAAAACAAATTGAAAAAGGTAAAATCTTTACTCCAAAAATAGAAAACGCATTTTAGATGTCACTAATCACATATTGATGAAAAAATTAACTCAGTAAGTGGAAACTTAAATTAACTTTATAGAAATTCTTAATAATTTACAATCTAATAATTTTTTGATTATTCAAAGATTGAAATTCAAACTATACAATGTCATAAAAAAAATTTTATGAATTTCGAATTAATCACAAAACACAATTGTAAAAATGCATATTTTGGTAACGAAGCTTATTAAAAATCACCTTCAATTTTTTGCAATAAGTTTTGTTTTTTGACAAGCATCGCAAAGTCACTAACAGAAAAAATGCAAAAAAACTGAAAATACAATTTGTAGCTATGAAAAATTTTGTGCTTATTATTTTGTGAAAAGCTTTTAAAATAGTTATTTGTTAACTAAAGTAATAAAAAATAATAAGTGTTATTTGAGCTCAGATTTGTTTCACTGCTCAATATCAATGACAAAAATTTCTCTTTAATTTATGCAATCACGTGTCGCACCCACTTAACCAAATAAAAATAACACCTAATTGTCCAAAATGTGCACTGAAAACTTTTCTTGAAATTTCTTCTAAATCGCTAGTATGACTATCAAAGTCATGTGCATCTGCGTGAAGATTCCAAATCCAAGTCGTAGTATTTGGACCTTTCGAAAGTGTTCGAGAAAAATGTCCTGGTTTTGTCGGGTAGAATCTTGATGTCATACAAGTTTCTCCCTTCGAACCGTAAATGCTATTTTCATAGCTTACGGCTCTCGTACTCGAATAACAGTTTTTAGCCTTTGGTATGAACCGCAGGGAAAACGAGCATTTCGGATGCAACCTAATTTGTAAGGGTTACCTTTGGTTCTTTTTTGTTGGAGTTAAAAAATTCAACAAAACAAAAGCCAAAGAGAAAAGCATCCCGCTACTTATTGTCAATTACATCAAGATGTGATGAGAATTGTCATCTCATCTTTTCAATACGAAATATAGTTATTGTTTTTAATTTTGCCACAGAGTTTAATGTTTTTTTCTAAATAGTACGCTTCGACGGATAGCAGACTTCGCGAAGTCTGCTATCCGTCGAATCAAAAAAATTCAAAACAAAAACCAAAAAGTATAAAATAAAAAATTGGATTTTCAAATCCAATCAAAGGATACGAGTATTTTAAAGAGCGTTACCACGAGGTAATACTTCTTCAGGGAATACTAATCTTTCGTGCGGTTGGTCTTGAGCAGCCATCCAAGCACGAATACCTTCATTAAGAAGAATATTTTTTGTGTAGAATGTTTCAAACTCTGGATCTTCTGCTGCGCGAATTTCTTGTGATACGAAATCGTATGCACGTAAATTCAGCGCTAATCCAACAACACCAATAGCAGACATCCATAGTCCAGTAACCGGAACAAATAACATGAAGAAGTGTAACCAACGTTTGTTAGAGAATGCTACACCAAAAATTTGAGACCAGAAACGATTCGCAGTTACCATCGAATAAGTTTCTTCAGCTTGAGTAGGGTTGAATGCACGGAAAGTGTTAGCACCATCACCGTCTTCAAATAGAGTGTTTTCTACTGTCGCACCGTGAATAGCACATAATAATGCAGCTCCTAAAACACCAGCAACCCCCATCATGTGGAATGGATTTAATGTCCAGTTATGAAAACCTTGGAAAAATAAAATGAAACGGAAGATCGCAGCTACACCAAAACTCGGTGCAAAGAACCAACCAGATTGACCTAACGGGTAAATTAAAAATACTGAAACAAAAACTGCAATAGGTGCAGAAAAAGCGATTGCGTTATATGGACGAAGATTTACAGAACGAGCAATTTCGAACTGACGTAGCATAAATCCGATAAGTGCAAAAGAACCATGAAGAGCTACAAAAGTCCATAAACCGCCAAGTTGACACCAACGTGTGAAATCACCTTGTGCTTCTGGACCCCATAAGAATAGTAAAGAGTGAGCCATACTATTTGCTGGAGTAGAAACAGCAGCTGTAAGGAAGTTACAACCTTCTAAATAAGAAGTTGCTAATCCATGAGTATACCAAGAAGTTACGAATGTAGTTCCTGTTAACCAACCACCTAATGCAAGATAAGCAGTAGGGAATAATAAAAGACCTGACCAACCTACAAAAACAAATCTGTCTTGACGAAGCCAGTCGTCAGCATCATCAAACCATGTGCGTTTTTCTTGATATGTACTACCGATCGCAATAGTCATTGCGTGTATCTCCAGAATAATTATTAGAGTTCATCTATACGTAAAAATTAATTGAGTTTAAAACTTTTTATTATTTATATTATATCACAGAAACAAAATTATATATGAAATGTATTTTTTGTTTTTTTTGATCGAAAATTTGTCATAAAACTATGAATACAAATAACTATGTATTCCCTTAAGGTTCGACAAATTCACGTACGGGTATTTCATTTTTCTCACAGCATACATACTTCAAAAAATCCAACGAACTAAAAGCCAAACACAGAGAGACTATTAGTCAACATTTTCAATAAAATAAACCAAAGACCTATCTTTTGCGAATCCAGTTGCGTCGAGAGACAACCAAAACAACTTTTTATATTGAAAAGACAAAAAAAACTATTTTTAATAAATATCTTGGACACAATCTATCGAAAACCAGAAGTTAAACTTCATAACAATCATTCAAACCAAACGCCAGAGTAAAAACAACTATTAATTTTGTTTCATGCAACGACAAATCGCGAAAATATCAATATTAAAATATTGTTGTGTTATTTTATTTCTTGCAGGAGCAGGATTTGAACCTGCGGCCTTGGGGTTATGAGCCCCACGAGCTACCAAACTGCTCTATCCTGCGTGGGATATTTATTTACAAGATTTTAAAAATAAACCGTCTAATTTTTTTTTGTGTTTTTAGTTAAATTTTTTAAATTCAATTTCGTATTTAGCATACGAAAATCAAACCAAATTAAAACCTGAAAATTTTATTTTTTCATTGAAAATGAGACCACTTTGTTTTTTATCTCAGTTTTTGAAATTTCATGCATCGATAGAAGTTGAAATTATTTTAGTATTGTTTATACACAATTTATATCATAAACTTTATAGACTATTTTGTCAACTAAATTTATTTTAACTAACACATCCTCGCATATAAAATGTTTTTTATACATGCAGCGATTTTCTTCAAAAAACTGTACCATTAAATGCAACAAAATCTATATATTTTCAAACAACTCCTCAGGTAGGACTTGAACCTACGGCCTATCGGTTAACAGCCGACCGCTCTACCACTGAGCTACTAAGGAATAACATTTTGAAGCGTATCTATAAAAATCGAGGTTTCTACGCTGAGAGTAATTTTACCACCTTTAGGTATTTTACAATTAAAATCAGTGTGTTTCTTTTAATCTTATAATATCATTTTTATGAAAAAAAATCAATATTTGATTTCATAATCTATTTTTTATAAGTTTTGCTAAAAATTTTTTGAATTCAAGGTTGCAAACAAAGTTTGCTACCCTTTGGTACTATTTTATTTGTTATCGATGCCTTTGGTCTGTTGGATTTTCTTGTTATTAAAAATAAGAGACAAGAGGTACCTTTGGTTCGAAGTTTTCCCTGCGGTTCAAACCAAAGGCCAACGGGTTGCAAACAAAGTTTGCAACCTTGAATTCAAAGAATTCTTAGGAGAACAACCTCTGGTCTATCGGATTTAAACAATCCAACTAAAAGACCAGAGGAAAAATTTCAAAAAATACAAGTGACCTGAGGTCCAGCTAGAAAGACCCAAAGGAAAAATTTTAAACAATTTAACCAAAAAAACAAAATAACGTTTTAGATTAATTTAGCAACTTTTACTAAACCTAAATACAGACTCAGTGTAAATCCTAACGCACCAATAAGTAAAACGATATAACTAGTAATTGTAAACATAAAAAATTTTTTGCTTTATATTAAAAATAAAATCATCTTTTTGTAACTAAATTAGACTTATCTCTCATTTTTAATGAGAGAAATCTGTTGTTTTTGATAACAGACAATGAACATACTAAGCATCAAAAACGAAATAGCAAAGACATTAAAATACACAAAGTTAGAACAATCAAGATGATCGAGAAGCATTTTTGGAAAAACAGATTTAAGAAACCTTGATCTAATGACTCACATTGGAATTTTTTCAATGGATAAAATAACTACAAAAAGTATTTTTATGATCAGTCAAAGATGTTTTCTTTTTTGTTTTTTTGCCTTTGGTATTTTAAATGGATTCAACCAAAGGCTCAAGTTTATCAAATAAAAAAATCTAGTAACCTCTTTTTGCTAATATTTGACACACAATTGCAATATGTATTTCACAGTAGCAAAAAAATGTTAACATTTATTAAAATCTTTTAGTATGAAAGTCCCATACTTCTTGAAGTTTCAGAGCCTAAGTATACACGCACACTTAAAAAATCTGTAGGACATGCTGTTTCGCAACGTTTACAACCAACACAATCTTCCGTACGAGGTGCTGATGCCAATTGATTTGCTTTACAACCATCCCACGGAACCATTTCTAAAACATCTAACGGACATGCGCGAACACATTGAGTACAACCAATACATGTATCATAAATTTTAACTAAATGTGACATAAATGATAAAATTTCGTTAATATCAAAAAAAGATTGAGAATTTCATTCTTATTAATTAAATATTCAATCTGTGTTTTTCCTGGAGTGCATCTTCGACATAACCAAGAAAACACTAGAATTAAAAAATTATCTGACTCACAAAAATATTATCTTTGGTTATAAAAATAAAACACTAAAATTTTTGTGCGGGACTTTTGTTCGTTTTTAGTTGGGCGAACGACGGGGTTTGAACCCGCGAATGGTGGAGTCACAATCCACTGCCTTACCACTTGGCTACGCCCGCCAGAATTTGTTTTTTCGAACGAATTACAATAAAAACAAATTTATTTCATCGGTTTCATGTTTGCTTTGATTGTTTGTGTCAACCTCTCATCAGATTAGGAGAAAGACTCGAACAAAGCACCAAACGTGGGAGTGGGAGGTAACTTAAATCAAAGGTAGACGTTATATTCGAAATAACTAGACTTTTTTAACATTAACTAAATGTAGTTTATCAATTTTTTGAAAAAAAGTCTAGACGCAAATTTATAAGATTAGCCTGATTTTTTGTTTTGGGCATAAAAATAAACTTATCTATTTTGTTAAAAATTTGATTTTAAAATTGTAATGGTATTTGTAAATTTGTAAACAAAATTTTTTTATCGAAGCTTTTAGCCTTTGTCGAGTTTTGTTTTTTGGTGAGCATCTGCGATGGTTTTCTCTTTGGTTACTTGGACCTTTAGTTCAAACCGAAGGGAGAACTTCAAAAAATCCAAGTAAAAAACCAAAGGCTAAAAGAAAAATTCCTTTTGGCTGGATTTTTTAAAGTTAATTTCGTATTTTTAATACGAAAAACAAGCCAAAGGTTCAACCAAAAGGAAAAACTCGCATTAACAGTCAGAGACTCGCCTATGTGTTAAATTTAATCTAATGGTCTCATAGAAAGAGCCGGTTCGTCTAAACGATCGATACCTTTTTCGAAACCAGCAGCAGCTGCACGAGCACGTCCAGCATGCCATAAATGACCAATAAAGAAGAAGAAACCTAAAACGAAGTGTGAACAAGCTAACCAACTACGAGGAGATACATAGTTAACTGCGTTAATCTCAGTTGCTACACCTCCTACTGAGTTTAAAGATCCAAGAGGTGCATGAGTCATGTATTCAGCCGCACGACGCTCTTGCCAAGGTTGAATATCGTTTTTAAGTTTATTTAAATCTAAACCGTTAGGTCCTCTTAGTGGTTCTAACCACGGTCCACGGAAATCCCAGAAACGCATCGTCTCACCACCAAAAATGATTTCACCAGTAGGTGATCTCATTAAATATTTACCAAGACCAGTAGGTCCTTGAGCTGAAGCAACGTTTGCACCTAAACGTTGGTCACGAACCAGGAATGTAAAAGCTTGTGATTGTGAAGCTTCTGGACCTGTTGGACCATAAAATTCGCTAGGATAAGCTGTGTTATTAAACCAAGACATACAACAAGCGATGAATCCCATTACAGAAATTGCACCTAAACTGTATGACAGATAAGCCTCACCAGACCAAACAAAAGCGCGACGTGCCCATGGCCAAGGAGTTGTATATACGTGCCAAAGACCGCCAAGAATTTCTAAAGTTCCAATCCAAATGTGACCACCAATAATGTCTTCCATGTTATCTACACTCACAATCCAACCATCACCACCGAATGGAGATTTTAATAAATAACCGAAAATAACACCAGCATTCGTAGTTGGATTAGTGATAAGACGAACGTCTCCACCCCCCGGTGCCCAAGTATCGTAAACACCTCCAAAGTACATAGCTTTCCAAACTAATAGCCATGCACCTAAACCTAGAATGATTAGGTGATAACCTAGAATGTTTGTCATTTTGTTTTTATCTTTCCAAACATAACCAAAGAAAGGGAAAGATTCTTCTAAAGTTTCTGGTCCAATTAATGAGTGATATACACCACCAAAACCAAGAACTGCTGAAGAAATTAAATGAAGTACACCAGATACGAAATATGGGAATGTATCCAGAATTTCTCCGCCAGGACCTACACCATAACCAAGAGTTGCAATGTGAGGTAACAAAATTAAACCTTGTTCATACATAGGTTTTTCTGGTACGAAGTGAGCTACTTCGAATAAGTTCATAGCACCCGCCCAAAATACAATTAGACCAGCGTGTGCCACGTGAGCGCCTAAAAGTTTACCAGATAAATTGATTAAACGAGCATTTCCAGCCCACCAAGCAAATCCTGTAGACTCTTGGTCACGACCTCCTACTGTAAGTGTTCCATTAAAGAGCGTTTCCACGGGGTAATACCTCCTCAGGGAATACAAATTTATTCGTTCGCCAAAACTGTGCAGCTCTCTATCGGTTCTTGCTTTCGTTACATAAGAATGAAAAATTATTAAATTCCATAAATTGTTGCTATCGTGTATTGAAAATACGAAAGATTTTTTGATTTTCACAGCATCATAACTTATTTTTTTATCGAAATAAAAGCCAAATTTTATATTGTTTATAACAACACGAGAAATTGATCTAGGGAAAACTTCAAAAAATTTAACCAAAACTATCAAAACAAAAACTCTTTTCGGTGAACATTTTCAATGCAATAGAACAAAAAAACTCGATACGAAAAACATGAAATACTCATACATCTGTTGGATTTAAACAAGTTTTCCTAAGAATTCAAAAAATGCGACAAACCAAAGATCCGACCTAAGAATTCTTCGAATTCGAGGTTGCAAACTTCGTTTGCAACCAAAAGGTGTGAGAGACATCCAAAAAAGTACCTTCGAATGAGACAACAATCCAACAGACTAAAGAAAACATGTATCGAATTCAAGCGATTTTTTACAAAATTTAATAATTTCAGCATATTGTGTCTATAGATTTTTGGAATAATAGAATCAAAGGCAAAAAATTTATTTTTAACCATTTAAAAGAAGTTTTTTAACATCGTCAACTTAAAACAATTTAGTTCTGAAACAATTTTTTGATTGGTTTGTATCGTTAAACACGCAACCAAAACAAGTTTTCCTTCATCTTTTTAACAGGAGAAGTCTCGTCGGCAAAAAATTTGTTTTGTCTGGATAACAATGCATGATGCTCAAAACTATTTTAAATTTAAAATCATTAACGCTATTTTTAAGTTTGTTATGAAATATAATAACATATTTAAAAGATTTTGGTATTTTAAGATGCATTTTTATTTCAATTAAAAAGCTTTAAGTTTTACCTTATAATAGCCCTCGAGGGCTATTATAAGGTAAAACTTAAACTTATTTTAAAACGGTCGTTGGAATTTGTCTCGGATTATGATGAAAACGCGATAAAACGGTCACTAAATCAATTTCATTCAAAATTCCTTTTTGTAAAAAAGAATGAGCAAAATAATCTAAAATTTCACGTTCATTATTTAAAAAATTATAAGCTTTGTTAAAACATTGAACCATAAAATGATAAGAAATTTCTTGCGTCATTGTTTGATCAAAACTATTCCAATAACTCCAATAGCTAGACTGTAAAAACCAACGGCGTTGACGCGGATTATAATGTTGATCAGCATCTGGAAAATCAATAAGCAAGTCACCTAAAGACTTATTAAAAATAGAACGCCAGTCTACATCACTTAAAAAAGTAGTTTCAGCGCTGTGTTCTGCTAATTGCCCATTCCACCATTGGTTCAACAATGAAAACTGATGTCTAATTAAAATTCTATTTCTATAATAACAATTCACCGAACTAGGTCTTCTAATAAAAGAATGTATATGTCCTAATTCTTTCACAGAACTGTTAAATCTCGTAAAATGATTTTCGATCATTTCAGAACGGAAACAATCGTGGACAGGCTGATCATACAGTTTTCTCATGAGTCTTTGTTGTTGGTGAAGCTGAATTTTTTGATGAATCGACATGGTTGCTTTCTGTTGGAAATCATTTTCGGTTCTTTTTAAATTTTCATATTTTTTTGTTGGCATTAAAATAGATGATTCTGGCGGACTGGGAGCTTCGCTCATTGCCGAAATATCTTCGAAATAAAGCATTCTAGAAATAAGCAGATTTTTATTATACAAATAACGTTTTTGCATTAAAGAGCACACGAACGAATTAGCTGAATTCCAAAACGGATGAATCCCGACTAAATTCCAAAAACCACTATGTTGAAAACCATAATGAACCACACTGTTTACACTTTTTTGCAGATTTTTAGGTTGAGATGAAAAATAACGACATAAAGAAGAATTATTAAAAATAAAGAATTCTCCCACCTTGCCCGAAAATAAATGCATCAATCTATTTTTTAAATCATATCGAGGAGAATATAAATCTCGAAAACTTTGTTCTTCCATATTATGAGATACTAAAAATTTGGACCAAGTAATTTTTCCATAACTGGTTTGATCAAATAGAAGTTGTGAATTGATTAAAAATTTACCCATTTGAAAATAAGTTAATGATATTAAATTAGAAGAACCTGCTCCAATTGACGGATACACATCAAATCCTGTTAAAAGTCTCACTAAACAGCTCGCTTGATTACGCATAGTTGATTTAGTTGGTGATAGTTGTCTCGTAATTTTTTTGTTTGGATTTTTTGATTTCAATTGAGATTGGTTAACAAACGAATGTTTGCTTTTCGTAGCGTGGTGTACTTTTTTTAAAGCTCTTTGAATTCTGTCAGTAATTTGAGAAGGTTCGATCATATCTGCATTCATTGTTATTTTAATGGCTTCATTTAAACTATAAATTGGAAATTTGTTTCGTTTCAAATCAATTTGTTTTTCATTGTGAATGAAATTATTTGCTTTATTTGAAAACATTGCTGGAACTATTGCTTTTCGTGAACCAAGCGTTTGTCTCGTATCTAGAGAAGAAAAAACTTGTCGATTTGTTTCATATGGTGCAAAAATATCGAGCATATGCGAATGGTTTTTGACTGTTATTTTTCTATCAAAATAAACATTGTGTGTCTTATGCGTGATATCCACCGCCGTATTGAATAATAAAAGTTTCGTTTTAGAAATAAAATTCGAAATTTGTGTATCTGTTAAATTGGACGATAATAAACTATAATCCATAAAATCCAACGTCGATGTAAAATTAGAAAGATTAGTTTTGAAAATTTCCCATCGAGTGAGCAAATCAGGTAATGATGGCAGAGAAATCGTTTCGTCTAAACGTCCAGGACGTCTTAATGCAGGGTCTAAAACAAAAGGTACATGAGTAGTAGCAAATACCACAAATCCCCGATTCGATCGAACACTATCCATAATCACTAATAAATCTGTAATCATATCTAATTTAACGGATATATTTCGGATGGCAATGTCTGCTAAAAGAGCCACTTTAACACGAATTGAATAATTAACTTTCGAAAGTAACATCATTTGTTCCCATGAAAGTCCATTCCAAGGAATTTGTTTAATCAATTTTTTCGGAACTAATTTTTTTTGTTCTTTCATCATCAGAATAGTAAACGGAGAAGTAGGTGGAGGAGCAAAATATTTTCGTGAAGGAAGTTGTAAATGACTGACTAAAGTATCAAAAGGAAATCTTTTATTTCTAGAGACAGACATATTCGTAAAGCTTTGTTCTAAGACCGCTTCGTCTCGAGACTGATTGAGCTCTTTTTCGATGGATTTTATATCTAGCGGACTTTTTGGAGTCAGTCCAGACCTACGAGTTCTTGGCGGACTCACGCCTAAAAATAATTCGAAACAGAAATAATTTGTTGGAATTAATAATGAAAAATCCCCTTTATAGGGCTTTTTATAGTGAGAAATAGCGTGCTTCGTTAATTGATAAATTGACTGTTCTTTTTCGTGAACTTCTTCGCTCTCTGAAGCAAAAAAAGATTCTGTTGCTTGCACATTTTCATCATCAGAAATTAATAGGGGTCTTCTTTCCCCGATAGCGTGAATATCTTCCATTAAAAATAAACACGGCGTGTGTAATGCTATTGCATCAAAAACATCCCTTAATAATTTAATTCCAACCGCAACACCGCTTTCAACTAAAGCATATCTGTGAGCATTATCTGTGATAATTTTCAATTCTGTTTCTCCAGCTAAAGCTTGAACTAATAAACTTTTTCCGCTTCCAGGAGCGCCAATTACTAAAATATTTTTTGAAACTTGTTTCGAAAATCTTCCTGAATAAATTTGACAGACTAAATTGCCTAATGTTTGCTGTGCTGGTTGATAATATTGAATTGCACTCATATGACGAAAACATTTTGGCGGGTGAATATCAATAAATAAATCAGTATCTCTTCCTTGATAAGTGAAATATTGGTTGGCTGCCCATCGTCTCCAAATATCATCGACATTCCCATCGATTTTTGGCGCGAGTTTTCTATCTTTCAGCAATCCTTTATTGCAGGAGCGAATAATTCTTTGAATTTCGCGCTTAGCATGACTCGATTTGCGTGCTTTTTGTATTTTCTGAGTTGACAATGAAATCGAGGATACGACATTTTTATTTTCAACATCTGAACTCCATCCATTTTGGGTTTGTTCGTGATTCTCTACCGATCCGATAAATTCGATCAGTGGAATCATTTGGTTATGTGCTTTACCCATCGATGTTTTATACCAATCCCAAGTTTCATCATCTAAGAGTCTCTCAATTAACAATTCTTGTTCTTCTTTTGATGTGGTTAAAGATTGCACATTAATATTATATCTTTCAGCTGCTTGGATCAAAATTTCTGCCCAGATGTTCCAAAAAATCGTGCCTTTTTTTTGGCGCATCACTAAATCTGCATCTGGTTTGCTAACAAAATCGATGAAAAGTTCCATAAAACACCATAAACGACGTTGTAATAAAAATCCAACAGGACCAGTTATTTTGCTACTGCGACTCAATTTAACATACGAATTCCATATAGAACTGTCTAACGCTTCTGGTAAATAAGTCATAATATCCGATGACCATTCTACTAAGAAAATTTGGGCAATCCATTCAATCAATAATTCGGCAGGTTTTTCTAAAAATTTATAAATAACCAGCATGACACTTTCTACGATATCAATGATTTTAAATAACAATGTATACCATAGTTGAACGCAGCTATGAATTAAAGCAATCGAAAATTTGGCTATAAAAAGGAAAACCAACAATATTCTATGCTTAAATCTACCAGGTAATTTATTATAGATAATTGTGAATAGTTTTCGTATTCGATTGTCGGCAATTTCTGATGAAATTTGTTGTTCTGAAGTTTCGCCAGAACTTTCATTTTCGTCAGAGCTTTGCGGTTCAAATTCGTTTAAATCGAACACATCTCGACTTATAAAGTAAGTATTCGTGTTTTCTGTTTGATCTTTGGTCGACCAAAGAGAAGACTCGACCGTTGGGAAAGCTTCAAACAATCCAACGACCAAAGGCTCGTTGATCGTCTTATCTTCCGATTCGTCTGCATCAAATTTGTCTCGATCCGAAAATATTGTGCTAGATCGTTCAACATTACATAAAATTTTGATGTTTGTGTAATTCGTAAAAATCTGTTGCAAATTCCCGCCCAAAGCGCTCGTCAATGTGCCATCCGGCGGAATTACTCGAAAAGTAACTTCTAAAAACGTGCCTTTATGAGGAAGCTGATTGCCTCGAAAATGAGCTAAGGAAGACAAGATGGATACATCTGTATAAGCTTCTGATTCGAAGTTATTTTTCGAAATTGCAGTATTATTAAAACTAGAAACTCGTGTTGTCTTGTTTATTAGACGTGAATACACAAATTCAAAACTGCGTATTACTCGATTTTTATATTTTTGTAATAAATCATAAATAGAATAGATTAAAAACAAATAACTGTTCGAAATTTTATAAACTATCAGTAAATTAAATTTCATCAAACTTCGAATTTCAGGAATATTCAGCACAAAAAATAAACTGCAAACATGAAATAAAACTGTGCATGCCCATAAACTGCTAAATGCTGCAAAATTTAAAAAAGAAGATTCAACCTTCGAAAAATTGGGCAGCATACAATTTTGTTGCATAAACATAGAACTAAAATTCATTCTTTGGATGTGTGGAAAATCACTCCACCAGAAAAACATTGAACGTTTTGTGTGTTTTTGAGGTTGTGACGAATTTCTGTACGAAGCAACTGACTGTAAAGAAACTTTAGAGAGATCTTGTTTTTTAAAAATTGTGCTGTTATTAAGCGAATTAATCGAAAAATCAATCGATTTGAATTGCATTTTTAAACGAATCAAATAATTTTGATAGTCTTTTTTGATAAAACCAGTATAACGAATTTTATCTTCTACAAAAAGCGCTTTTCTAAAGCAATATTCGTCGAAACTTTCTGGAAAAATTTTTTTCCTAGAGTCAGATAAAAATTTTTTCGTTTTATTTGATTTCTTTTGTTGTCTCATTCTCTCATTCGCCCATAAATTTCTCACTGCATTTTTTGGTTTAAAACTAAAAGCATTCGTTTTGTTCAAAGCCCATAAAGTTCGCAATGTAGGTAAATCTCCGTAAGGTTTGATCGACGCATCGATCATCGAAGCAAATGGAGAAAAAGCTCGAATGTCTGGATCTATATCACATGCTAACTGAGTCCAAAAACCGAGAGTTTTTGCGGTTGCTCGAGCAGTTTTACGACGTCCACGTTTAAAACTTTTTGCATGACTTTGTCCATTCACATTTAAATTAAACTTGACATTTTTAATAATATCTAAAATTCTTTCGTATAAAATGCGATTATATTCTGCAACATTTTGAGTATTTTCGAACAATGAAAAATTGGAAACGGTATTGCGATTTTGAAATGACGGTTTGACATTTAAATACCATAATAATTGAGGCGATTTTTTGCTAGTTAAAAAAATAGAAGGTTTATTTGAATAGTTTGAAAAATCTCCGTTTGACTGGATTCCAGTCCAATCGTTTCTTGCGAAAACAAAAGAAGTAGCGTTCAATGTTTTATTTGAAATGAATTGATTTACACGAATGAACGGATGTGTCGTTTGATCGTTGAATAAATGCGGTGAAATTTGTGGTAAATTAAAGCCTAAAAGATGGGACACAAAAGTTGTCAAAGTCTTCGACGATTGTTCGTGAATTTGTGATTGATGAATTTTTTGCATAGAAGATTGAATTCGTCGAATATAAGGAGTTAAATTAGATCGAAGCCAATACGATTTCCAACATAAACGTTGAAAATCACTCATCACTCCGTTCGAGATTCGATAAAAGTCGTGGTTTGCAAAAATCGGAAGTGACCAACCTAAAGGCATTTTTTTAACGCATAATTTTTCGAAATTTGGATTTTCAGTCACGCCCCATTGTTGTTTGTTTTGTCGATAAATTTTCGTTTTTAAAAGCCTATCACGAATTTTATTTTGAAAAACAAAATTATCTACGAAATGAATCGACGAGGCACTTTGATTCGACGAGACTTTTGATAAATTTGCGTCTTTCGTTTGTGCCGTTTTCACTAAATGATAATTTGGAAATCTGTTTAAATTTTTTATGTCACCAAAACGACAACTTAAATTGTGTTTGAAATGACGTTTTTTCATGAAATTTTTGTATAACTCATAACGTAACCATTTTGGGCGTGGATAAAAACGTTTTCGTTTTTTTCTTCTTCGATTTTCTAATTTTTGTTTTTTACGACGACGTTTTTTTTGGATGCGTTTTTGTTTTTCTAATCTTTTATTTTGCATTTCGTCATGTTGACCTCTGTGTTTATATTCGTGAATATGAGATTTTTCTCCTATTAACACAGGAGAAAGATGTTCATTCATTATTTTTGCGAGAGTTTGCCTTTGGTTAACCGCAGGAAAAATTGGAGTCAAATGATTTATTGAAGTCGAACGCGTTTTTGATTTGTCTGTTATCAAACACTTATCATTTCGATTTAAAAAAATGAAACCTAATCTTTTTAAGAGGCTATTCGGTGAGATTCGATAAAGTTTTAGCGAAATGTGTTTATTGTGAGATTTATTTTTATTAGATAGCAATGAGTCGGATTTCAGAGCAGATGAAACATTAGAAATGTGCGCACTTTTTGACTCTTGTTTTTCATTTATGCTTTTAAAAACAAACACGTTTTTCAAATTATTTTTTTTCGAAATTAATAAATTGTGTTTAACACGGATTTGTAATCTTTTTAGCGCGTTCGTAATATAATAGCCGTTCATTTTTATTCTTACTTTTTGTTTCTTTTGGTACATAGTTGGCCCTTCATGTGCCGACGCAGCTTCGCTCGACTTGCACGATAAATAAGTTCTAAAAATTTTTTCTATTTTGCGTTTTTCTACATTTTTAAACAAAGCTGAATGTTTTAAACATTTTTTCGTTTTATCTAATTTAAAAGTACGAACTGAGAAAGCGTGTGCCATCTTTGGAAAACTCAGTTTGATCTGATGTTGATCGATCTGAGAATGTTTGTTGTCTCCTCTTTGGCCGTTGGTCGAGTTTTTCGTTTTCCCTGTCGGTTCAAACCACAGGCTGCGATCAACCAAAGGGCCACGCGAAGAATCGAGTTTTTCTTTGGCTAAATCAAAGGCCAAAGGTATATTTTTTGATTGTTTTTCGAAATTTTTAAATGTTTTGAAATAAAGGATTGAAGAAGCGGCTTTTTCGTCTGTTTTAGAATTTTTTTCGCAGAGTTTTTGAGTCTTCCCTTTGGTTAACCAAAGGTTACTTACTGTCGAAAGCATTTGTTTTGTATCATGTTTTTGGGATGGTAGGTCTCTAATTTTTTGGCTGTCATTGGATAATATTATTTTTTGTGATTGTTCCGAAAAATCATTCGACAAGTCAACAGCCGAATAAGATTCAAAATTGTGTTGATCGAGTAATTTTAATTGAAGACGACGACAGATTAATTTTAATAAAGTATTTAATTTAATAAGTAATGAACGAACAATTTTTTGAAAATGCTCATAAAAACTTTTTAGTTTCAAAATCCATCGTTTCTGATTATTAAAAAATTCGTTTTGAGTTGTTTGGTTCATGACATTGTTTTGCATTTTTAGCAATGACGTTGTTTTAGGCAGCTCGCTTGGTATTGCATTTTTTTGGTCATTGGAACTCCAATACGAATTCAAATTTAATTGATTATTCTGTTTGAGTGAAGTAAAAAAATCATCATGTGTTTCAAATAGAAATGAATTTTGTTTTTTTACGAAAATGTCATTATATTGATTTTTGACATTTTGCAGATAGGAAATAGCCATGAAAGATTTTATTGTATCGTTCTTAGTGTTATGAGAGGACGAAAGGCTAAGAGGAGCTGCAAATTTTAGTGTATTATATATAGCTCTCGAAAAATTGGGCGGTAATGAAACACTCAATATTCTGTTAGCATCGTCACGAGTTTCTAATTTTTTGCTGATTTTATCCGTATATTTTTTAAAATCTCTGATGCAAAATTCAGGAAATTCATATCCCGACATAATCATCGGATTTTGTAATCTAAAAATATTTATGGACTTTTGATTTTGTTTTTTTAATTCAATATTTTTTGTATTGTTTAAAATCTCATTTAAATGAAAATTTTGACGATTATAAGAAAGTTTTGGAATTTTAGATAGCGCTCGATTTTTGCTTTTAGTTTTTGGATTGTTCGAAGTTTTCCCTGCGGTCAAGTTTTCGCTTTGGCTTCTGGTCAAGTTTTCCCTGCGGTCAACCAAAGGCCAACGGGAAAACTCAAGTTTTCTCTGCGATCCATCAACAATAGAAGGTGAATGGAATATTTTTTTCAAGTGTTGATTGAATTCACATAAAACACATAATTCACAAATCATATCTCTAATATTCTCAGAACTAATATTCTCAGAATAACCAGCCGCATTTAAACCGTTTAACTGTTTGCTGATTTTAGAAATATTTATTCTTTTGTCTTTCAAATTCGTATTGTTAAAGTCTGTTCGTATCCTTGATTCGGAATCTCGGTGTTTAACTCTGTACGGTGAATTTTTCGTATCTAAATGACCGAGTTGATCGAAAAATTCACCTTCTCGCGTGATTTTAATCTTTCGTAAAATAGATAAAAATCTACTCAGATAAGCATGTTGTTTTTTCCAAAACGGCTTTAATTGAGCTTGTTTTGTATGTTGCACCTGTGGGGTTAAGTTTTTAAACTTTTCTGAATATAACGCAATTTTGTTTTTTGCGAGGTCTTTGGAATCAATTAATTCATTGAAAAATTTACGGTACGAATTTAACGAGTCGAATTGATTCAATAAATTTCGTTTATGTGATCTATCGGCTTTACGAATGTTCACACCACTTTTATTCGTTGGATTTAACCAAGTTTTCGCTACAGTCGAGTTTTCGCTTTCGTCGTTAAATTGTTTGAAGTTTTCCGTTTTTCCTTTCGGTTGCCCTTGGTTAGATTCAAAAAATCCAACAAACTGAAGGCTGCGGTCGACCAAAGGTCTAACTCTAACCAAAGGGAGTTTTTCCTGCGGTCCACCAAAGGCCAAAGGCCAAAGAGAAGACGCGTGTATATTATCGAAACTCACGTTATGCTGTAAATTTTTTGTTTTCGAGTTCAAATATTTAATTAAAAATATTTTTTGTAAATTTTTAGAAACTTGTTTTTTAACAGAAGTATTCAGTTTAGTTTTAGAATATTTGCGCATTGTGTCCGAAAAAAATGTCACGCGCTCATTTCTGTTTTTTATTAAAACTGGAACAGGCTGATTGAATAAAGTTGACGAAATCGGTGCATCGAACGAGTCAGAATTGAATCTTGTTGGTAAAAAATTTTGTCGTGTATATTTTAGCGCGTACATGTTATTCGACTTATTTTTAAAAAGCGACACAAAATCGCTTTTTTGTTTAACAATTTCACGATGCTTGAACAAGTTTTGTGGGACTAAAAAATTTCTTTCGAGTTGTAGTTTTTTTATAAAATTATCTAATAATAAAGACGATTTTTGATAAGACTGAACAGGCTCAGTTTTTAAAATAGAGAATAAACTAAGTGTTAAATCTTTTTCATGATGCATCCACTCATTCGTTTGTTTTTTATCCTGTCGGTCTAAACTGGGTTTTACGTAGTTATTATACGTTTTGTGCTTTCTCAAATGGAAAATATCTGAACTAATGGTAACTGGAAACATTTTTTTTGGAAATTCATCTAAATCCAACCAACGACTTTCGAATGAATTGTGGAAATTTTGCTGCGTAGTACCACTCTGTGTTTGTCTTGAGAAATTTGCGAAATTGACTGATTTTATTATGTTGTTCTTTTTCAATGTATCAGATGAAAAAAAATTGCCTGGGATTACCGAATGCTCGATTTTATTAGGATTTATTTGATACCAATACCAATAAATAGAAGAACGGTTCCATAAATTTTTAACTAAAATATCGTCTAAAATTTTACTTTTAGATTTTTTTTGCTGATTTTTTTTAGTCTGCCCGAAATACCATTTAAACCCCCTCGAACCTTCAATATCAGTTTTCGAGCTCAAGTTGGGAATGTCCGGAAATTTTTCAGGGTTCGATTTTTCTCGCAATTGCGAGTAAATAAAATCTTGAGTTTCGTGGAAATAGCATTTCCATAAATTTTCGATTTCTTTTTTTTCTAAAGATAAAATTCTCGAGAAATTATCCTCGAGATTTTTATCTTTAAAAGTCAACGAATATTGATTCTTTTGGTGTTCTATCCAATTGGGTTTCACGATAAAACACAAATTATCTTCATTTGTATGAATTTCAGCCATAAATTTTTTTGACTGATCATAAATTAATTTTTTATAGTTTAAGTATTCTAAAGTTTCCCAACTTAAAGAACAAACTTCTCTTTTTGAGTCTGTTGAAAAAGGAACTGCATTGGGTGTCATGTTCGCATTTTTTTGTGCGTAACTCCAATTTTTTTCCATAATCGCAGATTTTGTTAAATAAGGCCATAATTCCAAACTGGGATAAAATTTAAATGGATTCTCTCGATTTAAATAAGTTAGGCTAACAAAACCTACAAAAGGTAAGACCCAGTAATACATAAACAAATGTTTTTGTGGGAAAAAACTCGAAATACTAGATAAAGTGCTTATTTTTTTTTGGTTGTTTTTTTCAAAAAAAGTGTCTGTGGATAATTTATTAAAAAAGAATTTATTTTTATTAAAAAATTGCAAGAAATTTCGAACTAATAGCAATTCTTGTTCGACTGTCGTTTCTCTATCACACATCGCATTTAATCGAACTTGTTTCTCAGTAACTGACGAATTTAAAGTGGTATCTCTCCAATATAGAAATTTCAGTAAGCTGATTTGTAAAAAATGTCTCTTTTTGTCGAATTTGTTGACTTTTAATTGGCAGGTTTCCATGCAAACATTTGTGAATTCAGAACGAATTTATGAACTCAAACTCTACAAAGATATCTTTTTGTGAAATTTTATCCATAAATGAGAAAATCTAAAAAAGTTGTGAGGTTAAAAAAAGCATGTTCATGCTTACGTTCCGATAATTTTAAAAACAACATGTTTTCGAGATAATTTGAATTCTAGTTTTATTTTTGGTTTTTGCTCAATGCAACAGGAACGCTATGTGTTGTTTTTCGTTGTTTTAATCTGTTATCAAAAATAACAAATTCCTTTTATTTTTTGATAACAGATTAGATTTAAAAATCCAGCACGAAAATCAACGAATAAAAGGAACGAAATTGTTTCTTAATAACAAAAACAATTTAATTAGAATATGTTTTATTTATGTCTAGAATACTATAAATATCGAAAATCGATGAAATTTACCAAGATTAACTAACCTTTTATTTTATTAGTTAATTTAAGAAGCCTTCTACCGGAGTTGAACCGGTAACCTTCGGTTTACAAAACCGATACTCTACCGATTGAGTTAAGAAGGCATAAGTAATACAAGTTTTTCAGCATTTGTAAGAAAAATAATAAAGCATTTTTTTAAAAAAGTCAAGCTTAAAGATGGTTAAATTAGTCTAAAAACGAAAAACTTTTCTCTCATTAAAATGAGAGAGATTTGTGATTTTTAATCACAAACTATTCGAAAATATCATTTATTAAAAAGTTTTTTCTTTAATAGTATGTTGGGGGTTGTTCTTCTAAGAATTTTTTGAATTCTACGTTGCAAAGTTATTTGCCACTCTTCGGTGTTTTTAGTTGGATGTTTGGTTTGAGTTTTGCTTTTGGTCTGTTGGGTTTAACTAACCCAACAGACCAAAATGCTAAAAGCAAATAAGATTTGCGCTAAAAACAATTATTGCATTTATTTGCGATTAAAAATCGCAAATATCTCTCATTTTTTTGTCATTTTTAATGACAAATAGCTCTCATTGAAAATGAGAGACAATGAGAGATTGGAAAATTTCCCTCTTATTAAAAAAATACAAAAGTATCCTAACGATTACATATAACAATTATGTATTCCATAAAAGTTTTAACCCACAGCGATAATTCTTGCTAAGAAGAATGACCACGTTGTCGCAATCCCACCAAGTAAATAGTGAGCAACACCTACGGCACGCCCTTGAGTGATGCTTAAAGCGCGAGGTTGAATTGAAGGAGCTACCTTTAATTTTGAGTGAGCCCATACGATAGATTCGATAAGCTCTTGCCAATAACCACGACCACTGAATAAGAACATTAAACTAAATGCCCAAACGAAGTGTGCACCTAAGAACATCAGACCATAAGCACTAAGTGCTGAACCATATGATTGAATAACTTGCGAAGATTGCGCCCATAAGAAATCACGTAACCAACCATTGATCGTATTAGCACTTTGAGCAAAGTTTCCGCCTGTAATGTGCGAAACACCAGAGGCGTTCACGCTACCCCAAACATCACTTTGCATTTTCCAGCTAAAGTGGAAAATTACGATCGATAAAGAATTATACATCCAGAAAAGTCCTAAGAAAACGTGGTCCCATGCAGAAACCTGACAAGTACCACCGCGACCTGGACCATCACAAGGGAAACGGAAGCCTAAATTTGCTTTATCTGGAATTAAACGAGAACTACGAGCAAACAGTACACCTTTTAATAAAATTAAAACTGTCACATGAATCGTAAAAGCATGAATATGGTGAACCATGAAATCAGCTGTTCCCAGGTTAATTGGCATCATAGCTACTTTTCCACCAACAGCGACTAAATCACCACCCCATGTAAGACTAGTAGCAGATAGAGCGTTTGGTGCAGTAAGTTGAGGTGCTAAGAAATGCGTATTTTGAATCCACTGTGCGAAAACAGGTTGAAGCTGAATAGCTGTATCAGAGAACATATCTTGAGGACGTCCTAAAGCGCTCATTGTATCATTATGAATATATAGACCAAAACTGTGGAACCCTAAGAAAATACAAACCCAGTTTAAGTGAGAAATGATAGCATCTCTATGACGAATTACACGATCTAATAAGTTGTTATAATTATTTGTTGGATCATAATCACGAACCATAAAAATAGCTGCGTGAGCACCTGCCCCTACGATACAGAAACCACCAATCCACATGTGATGAGTGAAAATAGAAAGTTGAGTTCCATAATCAGTCGCTAAATAAGGATAAGGAGGCATTGAATACATATGGTGAGCTACAATAATCGATAACGAACCGAATAGAGCTAAATTGATAGCTAATTGAGCATGCCATGATGTCGTTAAAATTTCATAAAGACCTACGTGACCTTCACCAGTAAATGGCCCACGGTGAGCTTCTAAAATTTCTTTCATGCTATGTCCAATTCCCCAATTCGTGCGATACATATGACCAGCTACTAAGAATAAAACAGCAATCGCTAAGTGATGGTGAGCAGTATCTGTTAACCATAAACCACCTGTCACGGGATTTAACCCGCCCTTAAATGTTAAGAAATCGCTGTATTCTCCCCATTGTAATGTGAAGAATGGTGCTAATCCTTTAGCAAAACTAGGGTAAAGATCTGCCATGATCGCACGATTTAATAGTAATTCGTGCGGTAAAGGAATTTCTTTAGGGTCAACACCAGCGTCTAATAACTTATTTACAGGTAATGACACGTGAATTTGGTGACCAGCCCAGCTTAAACTTCCTAAACCTAAAAGCCCAGCTAAATGGTGATTTAACATAGATTCTACGTTTTGGAACCATTCTAGTTTTGGAGCAGCTTTATGATAGTGGAACCAACCAGCAAAAAACATTGCAGCAGCCATTACTAAACCACCAATAGCTGTTGTATATAGTTGTAGCTCGCTAGTAATACCACTAGCTCGCCAAAGTTGGAAAAATCCAGAAGTAATTTGAATACCTTGGAAACCACCACCTACGTCTCCATTTAAAATTTCTTGACCTACTACTGGCCAAACAACTTGTGCACTTGGTTTGATATGAATAGGATCACTTAACCAAGCTTCATAGTTAGAAAAACGAGCTCCATGGAAATACATAGTTAGATAAAATAGAAAATTTATATTTGAATTAATTGTCTTGGAGCATAAAAAATCAAATTTTGTCTCTCTTAGAATTCGGAGAATTCAAGGTTGCAAACGGAGTTTGCTACCCTTTGTTTGTTTTGTATAGTTAGATTCAAAACAAACAAAACACCAAAAAATAAACACATAAATTTTAAATTCTATTTTTCTTAAAATCCGCGCAAGCAACTTTCATCGCACACGGCTTCGATTCGTATTTTAAATAAAAACATCATGCGAATTTCACTCTTTAAGTTGTATTGAATTTGTTTGTTGTTTCTTTTATTCAGCTATCAAACACAGAAACACTTATTTCGTCTTGCATTTTAGCGATTATGAACAAAAACTCAAGCCAAACATTTGTTTTTTATCGATTTTAAATTTGGTTTTTGGTAGCATCTTTTGGATGCAACCTGGCCCGTTCGTTATCGAAGATAACAAAGGGCAGGCCTTTAATAGGTTGGATTTGTTTGTTATCGAAGATAAAAAACGGGTTAAATTACATCTCTCTTATAGGAAATAAAAGATTTTTGAGAACAAAAATCACAAATAAAATGCTAGTTTTGCGTTTTGCTAAAAATTCAAAGAGTCCAACAAACCAAACAGAACAAGCATTGAAAATACAATAAACAAAAGGCTTATTTAATCATTTTCTGGGTTACCTAGGACTCGAACCTAGAACTTATCGGTTAAAAGCCGAGTACTCTACCATTGAGTTAGTAACCCTAATATTGCCTCAAATAAAAACAGCTATTCTTTATAAAAGGATATTTAATAAAAAGTAAGATATATTAATATTTATATTAATAAATTTTATTTGTTTTTTCAACTCATTATCAAGATTCAGTTTTATTGCGTTTTTTTGTTTCATGTGATGTTAGGTAAACAACGAGTGATTACGAGTAATAATATACAATTGGAGAGTTTTAAAATGCAACTTTTTCACAATGACATGAAACTGATTTTAAGGAGTTTATTTAAAATCAGTTTCATGTCATAGAACTGTACAAAAATTTTTTAAAAAGATTACAGATTACCACCACGAGCTGATAATAAAATTACTACTAGTGGTCCAGCTGCTACGATCAGAAGTAAGCTTGCAAGTTGAAGAACAATTTCAAAATTCATAGAATGATTAAGGCTTTAACATTTTAGAGTGAAAAAATTAAAAAGTGATCTCTTTTATTCATAAAGATTCAGAAAAAATAAGGATCTTATACTATTATATCTCAATTTTAATTAGATGTGCTATTTTTATTTATAATTTTTATTTTTCTGATCTTTTTATTTCGAACAGGTGAAAACCAGAGATAAAAGTAGAAGTCTGCGTTATTTGTTTCATGTTGAATGCTTATGAAAAGGCAGATAAAGCACAAGTCAAAACTATTTCATTAAGCCCCAGCCGCTTCTTTCGCAGCAAACATAACTTCCACTGTGATGGTTTGAATATTATTCTGTCTAGCAAATTTTTCAGTATTTCGTTTAACTTTGCCTCGAACGAATCCTGGAATTTTGTTTAATTCTGACAATCCATCGGCTGCCCACGTGAATTCAGAATCAGTGGATAAAGATTTAGTTATTACTTCTTTTGTATCGTGTCCGCCAAAAATTTCAAGTAAATGATCTTCCATACCAAGGCTAAAAGAATTGTAAACTAAATCAGCGATTTGATTCGTGCCTTCATAACCTAAAAATGGACGATAGCCTAAAGGGAAATTTTGAATATGAACAGGTGCGGAAATAACACCGCAAGGAATATCTAATCGTTTTCCAACATGTCTTTCCATCTGTGTTCCAAAAATCGCAGCTGGTTCAAGCTGAGCGATCATGTCGCCTACTTGAGTATGATCTTCTGTAATTAAAACTTGGTCGCAAAATCCAAAAACTTGTTCTCTAAACCAATCTGCATCGTGTTTACAATAAGTTCCAGCGCATGCTACGCGAATCCCCATTTCTCTCGCTAAAATTTTCGTCATTGAAGCTGCATGTGTGGAATCTCCAAAAACAACAGCTCTTTTTCCCGTCAAGTTTTGACAATCGATGGATCTAGAAAACCAGGCTGCTTGGGAAATAAATCGTGTTTGTCGATCAATATAACCATCGAAATCAAAATACAATTCACTTTCATTATGCACGATAGACTTCATGTTTTTTAAAATTGATTCGATTTCGCGAATAAAATTTGCTGTGTCTACGACTCCCATGGGAGTCGTAGACACATAAGGCATACCAAATTCTTTTTCTAAATAAACAGCAGTCATTAATCCAACTTCACGATACGGTACAATATTAAACCAAGCTTTTGGTAAATTCTTTAAAGAAGACACAGAACCACCTTCCGGTATAATTTCATTGATTTCGATTCCTAAATCATTTAATAAACGTTTTATTTCTCGACAATCATGCTGATTGTGAAATCCTAATGTAAAAATGCCCAAAATATTCGCAGAAGGTTTTTTTGTTTTTTCGGGAGGATAGGAGACAAATGCATTTTTTACCCCTCGCGAATTCAGTTTGACTTCTCCTTCTCCCTTTTGGTTCGAACCAAAAGGGAGAACTTCTTTGAAGTTTTCCCTGCGATCAACCAAAGGCCAAAGGTCAGAGTCAATCGTTTCGGTCTCGCATATAATTTGTTTTTTTGCTTTTTCGATATAAAAGCGCACAATTTGTTCTAAAGTTCGATCGGCAGCTTGTAATTCATTGACTCTATAATGATTCACATCTGCTAAAATTACATCACACTCTGACTCTAAAGAAGCACGCTCTACGAAATTTTGTAGATCTTCTTGTAAAATACTCGAGGTACATGTAGGTGTCAATAAAATGAGGTCTGGACATTCTTCTTTATCTTTTCGTGTGATATTTTCTACAACCTTTTCTTGAGAACCGCGAGCTAAGACATGGCGATCTACAATACTAGCAGTCACGGGAGTAAAATCCCTTTCGCGTTCTAACATAGAACGCATAACATTAAAATAGTCATCTCCTAAAGGGGCATGCATAATCGCATGCACATTTTTAAAAGAACTGGCCACTCTTAAAGTTCCAATATGTGCTGGACCCGCGTACATCCAATATGCCAACTTCATACTTAATTTCTCCATTATTAATTTTTGATATAAAACCATAATTCAAACTGAAACCTTTTTATACAAGCAACAAATTTTTCTCCTATTTTATGTCTTCCCTTTGGTCTGACCAAAGGCAAAGATAAAATACGTATTTACTATTCATTCGGAAAGGGAGGGATTCGAACCCCCGGTGACCGTAAAGCCACGCTGGTTTTCAAAACCAGAGCATTCGACCACTCTGCCACCTTTCCATCCTATTTTTATTTTATCATAAATTTTTTATAAAATTCAACTCTTTCATCGATTTTATTTGCATTAATAAATTTTTTATAAGATTCAATAATAAATTTAGACCAAAGTTTATTTTTTGATGTTTCAAGAATTTATGCACCACAAATGAGATTTTTAGATAGAAATGTTTTATAAAAAAGGTTGATTTTTGCTTTTCGCTTATTTTTGCCTTTGGTCAGACCAAAGGTAAGACACAAAAGGAATTTGTGATCATAGATCACAGAAACTCACAAATTATTAATTTTGTATTTATTTTTTAAATATATATATATATATATAAATATCTCACTATCATCTTCACATTTAATTTTGATTTAGTGTTTGATAGTGAGATAAGTTTTTAAACTCATAAATTATCTACTTTTATTTAGTACTTTGATAACCTGATAACGAGCTTTTGCTCTTTTAAAAGCAAAATTTGCTTCGACTTTTTGTTTAACGCCTTCCGCTTTTTCTAAATTAGTTTTTGCAGTTTCAAATAAATTTTTTGCTTCGTCTGCATCAATTGACTCTGCAGATTCAGCTTCATTTGCTAAAATTGTAACTTGATTTTTTTTTACGACAGCAAAACCACCCATAACAGCGAAAGAACTCCAAGATTCTTTTGTACGAATTAACATAGCCCCAACGTCTAACCCTGTGATAATTGGTGCGTGGTTTTTTAAAACCCCCATTTCACCGGTTTCTGTAGGTAAAATAATTTCTTCAGCTTGACCATTCCAAAAAGGACGTTCAGGAGTTAAAATAGAAATTTGTAAACTCATAATGTTTAATTGATGAAAATCTTTAATTTTTACCGCAAACGTGTTTTTCAGAACTATACGTAAAATCTCACAAGAGTTTTATTTGCGAGTCTCGCAGATTAAAAAAATCTGGCCCAAAAGGATGAACTCTTGTCATACTAGCCTCTGGTGTCTGATTTTTTATTTAAGTATGATTCCAATGTAATGCTTTTGGCCTTTGGTTTGTTGCATTTGTTTGTTATTTTTAATAACAAAAATCTCTTATTTTTAATAACAAACAAATGCAACAAACCAAAGGCTGCAGCCCATTAAAAACTGAACGTCAAAGGTCAAAAGACAAACATCAAAAAGAAAACTTTAAGTTTTCTTTAATAATGCATAAATCCAGCGCCTAGTTAAAAAACTCCAAAAGATTATCTAGTTTTATTTTTTATGTTATAGCTATCGAACTTTTAGAGACTAGTGATGACAAGATTTTTCATAAATACAGAATTAAAAACTAATTTGTTGTTTGAGATACCGCATTTAAAACTGTTTGAGGTCTTTTTGCATACATTGCATTATTTGCCGCAATCTTATGTAACTCTTCTTTTTTTTTCAGAGCATTTCCTTTTTTTTCGTAGGCATCTAAAATTTCCGTTTGAAGACGCGAAACCATACTTTTATTCGATTTTTTTTCGCAGGCATCTAATATCCAACGCAAAGCTGTTGCTTTACCCCTCTCTGTCGAACGTAAAACCCTAGGTACTAATTGAACAGAACCAGCTCGACGTCTTGGCTTTACTTCAACTTTTGGCATAGCATTTTCTAGTGCTTTTTCGAAAACTTCTACTGGGTTTTTTTTCGTCATATCACCAATATCTCTCAAAGCAGTATAAACAATCCTATAAGCAACCGACTTTTTGCCGCTTTTCATAACTCGATTCACTAGCATATGGACAGATAAACTATTATAAATTGGATCAGGTAATAATATACGTTTTTTCTTTATTGGACGACGAGGCATTAATAAAAGTAATTATAAATTTTGTCAAAAAAAAATTTGAACCAAATAAACAAATAGACAAAACAAATTATATTATAAACAAACAAAAAAATACAGTAATTCAAAAATATTCGCAAAATTTCGCAACGATTTTTAACATTGAAAAATTAAAACAGATTCTTAAATGTACAGTTCCAATAAAATCAACACTAATTCACAAATTTTTTATGTTTGTTGTGGATTTCAAGTGCTCGCTCATGATATGTAAATTTCTAACCTCTAATGGATTCTTTTTAGCCGTGTTTCCTTTGTTCAAACCAAAGGCCAAAGGAAGCATACTGTCTATATGAATAAAATCTATATGAAATGAAATCAAGGTATAATTAAGCATTATCCGTTTGGTTTTTTGTGTGCATATTAAAAAATTCTTTCAAATGAACCACATAGCCAGTTCCTGCAGGAATGAGATTTCCAACGATAATATTTTCTTTTAGTCCTTTTAAAAAATCTTTTTTTCGATAAACAGCTGCTTTGCTTAATACTTTGGTCGTTTGTTGGAAACTAGCCGCAGATAAAAAACTTTCGACTTCTAAAGAAGCTCGAGTAATTCCTAAAACAACAGGCTCATAATAAATTTTTTTAAGTAAAAATTTATTAACGTGTTCTACGAATTCTAAATCTACCAACTCTCCTGGGAAAAATCCAGTTTGACCGCCATGAACGATCTGTACTTTTGAAGTCATTTGACGAACGATAACTTCCAAATGTTTGTCTGCAATACTAACGCCTTGCGAGCGATAAACACGCTGCACTCCGTCTACAATGATTTGTTGAATTTTTAAGAAACTTTGGCGCACGGCGCTTTCTAATGGTAAAAAAGTTCTATAACGCTCGAATAATGCTTGAAGTAAATTAGGTAAACTATCGCGATAAAGGCGACCTCGTTTTGTAGTTCGAGCTTCAAAATATTGCTCGACTTTTGGAATTCCTTGAACGATGTCTCCGGTTTTCAACGTTTGAAATGGCAGAGTGATGACAGCCGCGTTTTGAGTTACGAAATCTTGATTGTAAGCATGCAAAATTCCTTTAGGTGAAACAGAAATGGGTTGAGCACGTCTAAAGGTCACTTTAGAAGAATTCATATGAATAATTTGTCCGGCTCGATCAATCGCAGATTTTGTAGAAATAAGATCCCCATAAACTAAAAGAGACCCCAGTCGCAATTTTCGATATGATTTAATAGAGGCAATTCGTAACCCCTTAATTTTATAGAATTTTTTATTATATTGAACAATGATATTTTCACTTTGATTTTGGTTATTGATTTTTTGTTTATCAGTGACTGTTTGATCCATGTGAATTTGCTCTAATTGCGAAAAATTTTGATATAAACTTGAAAATTTATTTTCAAAAATTTTTTGCCCATCGCTCGCGATAGCTGTTTTTATTTCTCGATTTACATTAGGCAAATAAAAACAAAATAAGTCAGAGTCTGTCAAGATTAGACAACGGTTTAGATTTGCTTCAGAAGACCAATTTTTGGTTGGTTTAAAAAGCATTTCACCTCGTAAAGAACTTAAAAATGAAGTATTTGCAAAAGATTCATTGGAAGATATTTTATTAAATTGAAAAATACCCACTTGGTTTTTCGAAATAGGAAAACTGCCAAAAGATTCTAACAAGCTCGCATTTTTTAAAAATTCACGATTTATAAAATAAGAAGCAAATAATCTTTGATTTGCTAAATATGACATTTTCGAAGATAAGCAAAAATCAAAACACGGTAAAAAACTCAAGGAGGCAAGTGAATTTAAAAATGATTTTGTTTGCATTAAATTAGAGATTGTCTCTGGTTTTTGGTTTAACCAAGGCAAAATAGGAGTGTTCTGTTTGGCCTTTGGTGGATTAACGGAGAAATTCGACCAAAGACTAAAAGAAAAACGTACAACATTTTTATTCGATTGAATAGATTTAAATCTTTGTTGGTTTTTTAATACTAAATTATTTAAAACATAATTATTCAATTGAGGACTTACAGATTTCAGTAATTGTTGCTCAGCAAAATTTATATTTGCGGAAGAATTAAAAGTTACTGAAGGAGTTTTAAATAAATAATGAAAACTAGATGGAATTGAAAATTGTAAATTGAGTGGTAAAAAATTGATACTCGAGAATGTCAAATAACTTTCCTCGAAACAATGACGAAGAGGTGTTTTTTCAAAAAGCAAGTTGGAAAATCTAGTATGCTTGTTAGCAGAAACACGAAACCTTAAGGATTTCGTTTCAGGAGCTAAGTGAATATTTTTTGAAGTTTGGTAAATTGAGTTCTCATTGAAGGTTTTTTCTGTAGACAAAGAAAAGTTGTGTATTGTTTTGTTTGAAATTTTAGATTTCGAAAAATTAGCGGTTCTTTTGATTGGATTTTTTGAAGTTTTTCCTTTCGGGTCAAACCAAAGGTCCGACTGACGCACAGAGTCGATTTTTTTCACTTGTGGTAACTTCAAATTCGGAGAAATTTTAATATCTATACCAGGAAAAGTAGCAATTAATTTTTGATCACATTTTTGTTTGTTTAAAATTGTCGAATGGAAATTTTTGTGAATTAACAGAGAAAAATTTGATTCTGATACTTTTTTATTAACTCGATAAAGTTTTGTTTTGTAAGAATGCAAATTCGGTAAAATTTTATGCTGCATAGGTCTGATCAATAAAACTAAAGAATTCGTTTTAGAAAATACAGTTTCTGGCATATTCTCTTTTTGCTCACCCTGCACCGTTTGACTGTTGTTTTCCCTTTGGTCAACCAAAAATAAATTTTTAATTTCGGATGGTGCATGTGTCAGTTTGTCAATATATTTCAAAATAGAATTTCCGTAACGGCTTTTTGGATTTGAAATACATACATCCGTTTTATAAATACGATTACAGTTGAGAGAGGTTTTGATGTTATCTTCTTGTGCTGTGCCAAATAATGGACTATGGTCCAGATTAAATGAATAAAATCCAGAATGTCTCATGCGAGTTTCAAGAGGTATCACAGATTTCATGCCAATGTCGATACTTAAATTTGTTTGCGCACACTTCGAATTTTGTAACTGTGTATTGAATGTTTCGAAAGAAATTTTTGAAACAAAATTTTTCACATAAACTCTGTGATTTGTGAATAACACATCATCTATAAGAAATTTTCCAAAATCGTAGATTTTTTGATGACGCAATGCCATTTCAGTTATATTCAGGTTCAGACTATAGTAAACCCATCCTGGTTGAATGCTCACATGCATTTTATAATCTACGCTTGTTTCGTTATTTGTGTTTTTCCTTTGGCTTTTGTTTTTCAATTGTTTTTTAATTGTTCGATCATTATTATCGGCGAGAGTTTTTTTAACGAGGTTCAAACTTTGAAAAACGAAATGACTGAATAAAGGTTGTTGACGACAAAAGGGGCTTGCTATTGGAGAATTTAGTGAATACACAGTATTTTTTGGCATAAACTTTAAAAAAAACAAAAACTGGTTTTGATTTTTAAGATTCAGCAAATTTGTTTTCAAAACTCGACTTGATGACGAGATTCTTTGATCGGATTTGCATTCATGTATATCATTCATTTGCCATTTGGTTTTAATAAAGTTGATTAAATCGGATTTTAAGTGTCGGTAAATTTGATTCACAGATGAAATTCTGTTTTGTTTTAGATTGATAGGTTTAAATCTGTAAGAAACAGCTAAAATTTTTTGAGAAAAATCAATAAACGCCTGTAAATTACTTAGATGTTTTGTGTTCATGTGATAGAATGCATTAGCTGTGTTATTTGTTTTTTTATGGAATGTGGTCTCTGATAAAAATAAATTTCGATTTTTATCAGATAAACGGCGTAATTCGGGAGAAACTTTCGAATGAGCTGGTTTAATAACTTTTTTAGAGAATCCTTCTAATAGTGAATAAAAAGGTTTTTTTAATCCTTGACGATTAGTTAAATAAAACAAGGGTTTAGATTTTACATTCATAAAATTAATCGATTCGATATACGGAGTTAGTGCTTGAAATTGTCTTACTTTTGTTAAATATTTTTTGGTTGAATTCTTTAAATCCAACTGGGATAGCATATCGAATGAAAGTTTTTCGACACTAGAAACGGGACCTTTGGTTTGAACCGAAAGTGAAAACTTCGAAGACAATGGACAAATTGAGATTTTGTAATCTTCTTGCGGAATCCAAAAAATTTCATTCCAAGAAACTGAAAATTTTGATCGCGGACTAAAGTATGCAAAATTTGATTTGTTATTGTAGTTCGCCTGATCTAAAGTCAATGGAGAAAGCGAGCTTTTTGATTTTTTACCGAACTCATTTTTTTTCGTTAAACGAGAAAAAGGTTTGTTTATATTTGATATTTTTGGTTTTTTGTTTTGCCAACGAAGTTGGCTTCTGACGTTTTTTATCGCTGAAATTTCTCGTGTCATGGTTTTAAAGACATAAAAATTAATTGGGTGCAATGGTTGTTTTTTATTTAGTCGGCCAAAGGTAGAAACGATTTTTGATTGATAAGGCAAGCTCCTATTTTCGATACGAAAAGCCTTTTTGCTGTTTTGTAATAAATTGGATTGAACTGCGTTAATTGAATATATAAATGAATGATTGGCTTTATGTCGTTTCGTTACTAAATTTGAATTTTTTAGATGTAGTAAATAATACTTTAATTGATAACGACGGTTAGCCACTTTTAAATTTTCTATTCGATGTGAAGTTTTTTCTACAAATTTATTGTTGCTTTTTTTATTAGAATCACGCACGATATAAACATTAACTAGTTTCTTTTTGGAATTTTTATAGACATTAGAATCAAGGCTTGATGGGTTATCTAAAGTTATCGAAAAAGGTTTTGCCACATTACTTAATCCAAAAACTTTTAAAGTAGGTAACTTATTAGACCAGGGCTTTATGAAATTTTGGCAAGAGACTTTATGAATGCTCGAAATATTTCTCGATGTTTGTTTAAACTGGTGACAATTTAATCTAAACGTTTGTGTTTTTTGAAAATTTTCTTTTCTGTTCAAAGAAAAAATCAATTGATTTTTTGCTTTGAACAGAAAAGGTGCAGTTAAATGAATTGAAGAGAAAATAAAAATTCCATTATTGAGTGTTTGGTAGCAACTAGGAAACCATTGTAGAAAAAAATCAAACATGGGACTCCAGTTATATGTGTTTTGTTTGGATTTTAGTTGGTCAATAGACTTCAACGAAGTTTTCAAAGAAAATTTGTTGAAAAATTGATCTTTATTTTTGTTTGGTACATAATAACTAAAATTTAAAGGTGATTTTCGCAAGTAGGTCCAATTCATCTTGTCTTTGGCTTTTGGCCTTTGACTTGTTGGATTTTTTGAATCCAACCAAGAAGAACTAAAAGAAAAAACTTGATCGTGGGGAAAACCCAACTTTTTTGTTTGGTCGATTAAAGGCCAAAGGCTAGTGTTGTTCATACCTTCACGAGATGAAACAAAAGTTGTTTTTAGATTGTTTGTGGATTTCGTTAGGCCACATTTGTGTCTAAAGTTATAAGAAAAATGATAGCCTAATTTTTGATAACGAAAAGTGTTTAAAGTCAATGAAAGAACAGGCTTTTTTAAAATGAGAGAAGATGATTTTCTCGAATTTCTTGCAATCGCATGATTTATGCTGTTTTTTGTTTGATTGCGATTTCGTTGTAGAATTTGAGCGAAATTAGATTTATTTAAAACTAAACTGTTTTTACCGTATATGTTTTGTCCATGTGCAGCAATGCGGTTACTCGAGAAAAGTAATTTTTTTGATGAATTTTGTTTTTGATTTTTTAGTCTTGTTTTTAATGGATCCGCCACTTTTAATCTTTGGTTGCCAGCACTGAAAACTCGAGTCTGATTTTTGGTTGACCAAACGTCGAAAGGAAAACTAAAAGTGCCCTTTGTGTGTAATCGCACTAGCGTGGGTTTGGAATCGAATTTGCGGGGAAAATTAATTTCAAGTTTATTTGACCAATCGGACAATAAAATTCGATTTTTTTGAAAATTTATCAATTTAGAAGGAATTTTAGTTTTAATGGTTTTTTTATTGACATATGGATACACCAATTTCAACAATTTCCATTTTTTTAAAAATGTCGACTGGTTATAAACAAAAATATTGTTTTGATTTTTTATTGGCATTCTAAAATTTAAATTTGAAACCCATTTAAATCTCTTAGCTGACTTGTTTAGACTTTTCGTATCATTTAATTGGAAAAATTGTGCATGATTTGTTTGATTGTTTTTATTATGACTTGGTGCAATATCGCGTTTTAAAAAATTTCCTGGTTTTGTTGAATTCAAAGAATCTAACCAAAAAGCATTTTTTAATTTACGCGAATAAAAATTACGTGTTTTTAATTTTTTTTTAGATACTGTTGTTACACGTTTACGCAAAAATTTATGGAAAGGATAATAAAAGTTTGATATATTAATTTTTTGACTGTATGAATTTGAATAGCAGGTGCTGTCATGTAATAAATTAATGAGTTTCCAATAATAAACGTTAAATTGCTTTTCAAAAAATTTTGTTCGAATTAAACGATTCGATTGGATTTTAGTAACTTTTGGTTGAATTTTTTGAAGTTTTTCCTTTTGGTTTGAAGCAGAGGTCCAACAATTCATTTGAGATTGATTTAAATTAAAATGTGTTTGATTTTTAAAATTTTTTGAATAGTCGTACGAAATTTTTGATGTTTCAAATTTTTTTTGGTATCTCGTAAGACTAGAAAGTTTGAGATTTTTTTCAATAAGGTTTTTAGATTGAAAAAAATTCAAACTTTTCTCCAGTTCGAAAACACGTGGATTTTTTAATGAAGTGAATTTATTCTGTGCATAATGTAATGAATTTTTAAAATCAGCTAATTTATTACTCAAAATAAAGTTTGTATCTAAAAAAAATTGATCGTTGCTTACCCATTGAATTCTATTTAAAATTGAATTTTTTCCGATAAAATCTCCCGGTTGCGCGAATACGTGAGATTGAATCGGATACTGATAAATTTTACCCGCTAAAATCCACAAAAAGCCCCATCCCCAAGCCTCAAAAGAAAGGTCGTTATATTCATTAAATTTTTCAATCACATCAATGTTGCTATTATAAATCTGACCTTCAAATTCGGCATAAATTGTTTGTTCCGCATCACTTGTTTGAGTTTTTTGACCTTCACCAGATAATGAAAAAGATGATAATTGAGCAATAATTTGTTTTTTGAAAATTTTTTGTTTATTTCTTGCAAATAAAACTGTATAAGGCGGAATTTTCCACATTTTTACAGGTGTTTCTACATGTGCCGAAGATTGTTTTGTAGAGTCGCTTTTGATTGAACCAAGAGAAGACGAGTTATCCGGGGGGTTGACTTGTGAGGAAATCAAAAGTTCGCTTGATGTTTTAAAAATCAAATTTCCTTCTGCTTTCGTTAAAAAAGCAATTTGACCCTGAGGCATTCGAACACAAATTCCCGGAATTGGACCTGAATATTCGATAATTCCATCATTTGGAGCGATAATTTGGTCCGATAATCCTCCAGAAAAAACGCCTCCAGTATGAAATGTTCGCATAGTCAATTGAGTTCCTGGTTCACCAATAGATTGAGCAGCAATGATTCCAACGGCTTCGCCGATTGAAACTAAACTATTCGTCGATAAGCTCCAACCATAACACAATTGACAAACTAATTTTTTTGTCTCACATGTCAACGGAGATCTAATTAATGCTTTTTTGGTGATTTTGGCAATCGCATCGGCTAATTTGACTGAAACTTCTTGATTTTTCGATGCTATTTTCTGTTGGTTATGAAAAATATCTTTGGCTAATACGCGGCCAAGCAGCCTATTTTGAAAAGAATAAATAGTTTTATTGCCTTCTTTCATATCTAAGACTAAAATTCCGCGGTTTGTTTTACAATTAAATTCACACACAATAACGTGTTGCGCAACATCTACGAGTCTTCGAGTCAAATAACCAGCATTCGCCGTTCTAAGCGCAGTATCTACGATCCCTTTTCGAGCCCCATAACTCGAAATAATATATTCAGTAAGTGTCAAACCTTCACGAAAGTTACTTCGAATTGGAAAATCTATAATTCGTCCTTGAGGATCTGCCATTAATCCTCTCATACCCACTAGCTGTCGAACTTGAGAGATATTGCCTCGAGCTCCGGAAAATGCCATCATATAAACGGGATTTAATAAATCTGTAGCTTCGAAATGACGAATAACTTCTTGCTTTAAATTTTCGCTTGTCTGATGCCACGTGTCGATTAATCGTTGAAATTTTTCCACTCCCGTAATTTCTCCTCTTTTATACTGAACTGATCCTTCGTGAATTTTTGCTTGTGCATCGATGAGTAAATCTCTTTTTTGAGCAGGAATTCTCAAATCATCAATTCCTAAAGAAATTCCCGCTTTGGTCGCATAACCAAATCCAATTTGTTTTAGTTGCTCTAACAACTCGATAGTTTTTTTTTGGCCATAATTTTGTAAAAACCAAAGGACAAAAGCTTTTAGGCGTCCTTTATCGAAAACACAATTTAAAAAAAGAGTGCTGTAATCTTGATTTGAAATAAGCGAAGATGTCTGATTTTTTAGCACATTTACATGTGATGGAAGTTTCGTTTTTTTTATGGCACACTTTTTCATACGCGTATTCGATGTTTTATTCCATGAATGCGTTCCTTGTCCAATTAATGAAAAAATATTAGATTTAAATTTCATCGAATTGGCATAATCGGCAGAGAAACTATTTAAACGTTGACCACAAAAACTTGGAGATAGTTTAGCTCTTTTGTCATTTCTCAGCTTGCCTTTGATTGATAAAGGACGAGATGTATGATACATCGATATATTTTGACAATTTAATCCAAAAAAACAGTGATATCCGTTTTTGTCGAAGGGTGTCCACGAGAGAACTAGTGAAAAATTGGAATTTGAAGAGTTAAAAGCAGAATCTCTAAAAAAATCACTTTGAAAATTATTTTTCATAATTACTTTTTATGATTGAAATTTTTAAAATTTATAATATGTATTAGGCACGTTTTTTATTTCAATTGGGTTTTTATGCATTTGCATTACGAACTTACCTTTGGCCTATGGTCTATTGGATTTTTTAAATCCAATTAAAAAGAACCAGAGGGTAGCAAACAAAGTTTGCAACCTTGAATTCTTCGAATTCTTAGGAAGAATTGCTTTACTTGGATTTCTTTGAAATTCTCATTTTGGTTCTTCATAATCTGTGATTTGTGATCACAGATTCCTCTTATGTTTGCCTTTGGTCTGTTGGATTTGTTTATTATTTTTAATAACAAAAATCTCTTATTAAAAATAACAGAAAAAATCCAATCTCGTATTTTAGCCTTTGGTCAGACCAAAAGAAAGACACAAAAGGCATGATCACAGACTAAGAAGAACCGCAGGGTAAAAAACTTTGTTTGCAACCTTGAATTCTCTGAATTCTTACTAAAACGGAAAACTAGCATCTTCGATGGTTGTTCTCTTTGGTTGTTTTTAGTTCGACCTTTAGTCGACCAAAAAATTTCATTTAAACTAAAAACAACTGTACCCGTTTTGTGATTTTTATGCTAGTTTTTTGTTTTTCGTTTTCCTAAGAATTCAAACAATTTGAGGTTGCAAACAAAGTTTGTTATCCTGCGGTTCGTTTTGGTTGGACCTTTGGTTTGAACCGGCAGGGTAGCGAACGAAGTTTGCAACCTTGAATTCGAAGAATTTTTAGGAAAACTTTAAAAAATCCAACAAACCAAAGGCCAAAGGAAAAACATGCAATCTTTCTATGCAAAATGCGAAAAACACAGTTGGTTTGTTTGATTTTTTTAAAACTCAAACTTTTCGCCAAACATATTAATTTAATATTAATGCTTTTCTATAAAAAAGTTGCTTGACATAATCGAGCAAATAAATTTTTTTAGTTAATCTCAGTAAATTCGATTCACTTAGTCGATTTTTATGATTTTTATTATGTGTTTATAAAAAATTGTTAAGAGTACTATTTGTAACAACCTCCACATAAAAAATTTCGTTCTAATCATTGCGTATTGAGATAGTTTATGCATCACAATTTTATACGTATGTATGAGTTGTCTATAGTGTTCAAAATATGAGGAATTTCTTTGGCTGGAACCTTTGGTTTTTTGTATATTTTTTCATTCGTGTTTTTAGTCGGACTTTTGGCGTTTGGTTATTCTGGGATTGAAAAAATCTAAGTAACCGCAGCTTTTTTTGGTCGGACCTTTGGTTCGAACCAAAGGTCCGACCAAAAAAAATCAAAGAGAGACTTGACCTTAAAGAAAACTTGGTTAAATCCGACGAATTAACGGCGCGGATACTATCAAAAGATAGCAAACAAAGTTTGCAACCTTGAATTCTTTGAATTCTTAGGAAAACTTCAAAAATTTTAATATATCAAGGGTCAAAGACTAGATTGATATCGAAAATATTTTCTATTTTGTAGCTGAGTTTAGACAATTTAAAAATTTCAATAATATAGATCCAATTGTTTAATTTCTGCGCATAATCGATATCGATTATGCGCAGAAATTAAACAATGGTGTTAATTTTTAAAGCGAGAACAGTCCAAAATGATTTAGCTATCGATATGGTCTTGGGAAATTTTTTTATCGATGTGATTTACGAATTTTCGTATAACCTTTATAAATCCAAACTTTTACACCAATAATACCATAAATTGTACTAGCAGTTTTATAACAATAATCAATGTTAGCACGTAAAGTTTGTAATGGAACTCGACCTGCTCGAACCCATTCAGAACGAGCAATTTCAGCTCCATTTAAACGTCCAGAAACTTGGATTTTAACACCTTTTACTCTCGAGTTTGTCATTAAAGTTTCTTTAGCTTGTTTGATTACTCGACGAAAAGCTTTTCGTTTTTCTAAATCATCTACGATAGAATCTGCTACGATAGTAGCTTTGGTTTCTAGATTCTGAGGCTTAACAGAGTAAAATTTCAATGAAATTTTTGGCGTTAATTCGATATTTTTGCGACAAACTGTTCTTTGTTTTTGAAGCTGTTCTAAAAATACAGCTTGTAAATTTTTTTCAATTTGATTTTTTCTATTTGCTTCCTTAATCGCTTTTTTTACTTTTGTCTTAATTTGATCGGATTGTTTTTCCGATGGTAATTGACGTATCGATTCTAAATTTAATCCAAATAAGAACGATGCTTGTTGCTTTGTGAATTTTTGAATTTGTCTTAAATATTTACGAGAATCAGAAATTGTAGACAAATAAAGAAAAATATTTTTTTGGCGATGTTTTTTTACGATAGTTTGTAAATAATCGATAAATTTCATTTTGCGACATTCATCATCTATATTTTGAACTTTTTTTCTGAGAGCTTTTTCAGTTAAAGAAAGCAAAGATTTTTCTACTTTTCTTTGCATTTGGGGACTTGCATCGAAACCAGAAAGGTTTGACTTTTCTTGTAATAAAACTCGTTGCTCTGCTTTAAGCTGTTCGACTAGTTGCTTTAATGATTTAACAAATCGGATCATTTGATAGTAATTAAATGATTCGATTTTTGAGATAGTTCCTAAAATCGAAAATTGTTTTTGAAGCACTTCTAATTTCTTAAGTGCTTTTTTTTGAAGAAATTTTAATAACTTGCTCAAAGTATTGATTGGTTGTTTTTGAAGTCTATTTAATCTCGATAGACTCCATTTGTGCTGATATCCTAATGGAGCGTAACGCAAAACACCGTATTTTCGAATTTGATTTTCTTTATGAGATTTTAAAAATTGATTCCACTCATTCATTTGAGTTTTTAATGTTTTTAAAAACTTTTGATTCATCTTAGTCATAAAAATATCTACGAATTTTTTAGTCTTTTGTGATTGACCAAAAGAAGTTATTGCAAGTTTAGATGAATGTGTTTTTTTAAATGCAGAGTTTGTATTTTTTTTACCAAATCGATCGCTCGATTTCAAATATTTTTTATCTTTAGCACGCGAATTTGGATTATTTGTTCCCGAACGATTGAATCTAGATAAGTTTGATGATTTTAGTCCACCAGATTTTAGTTTTTTTTGTAACTTTCTAGTAATCTTTTTGTCTTTTTTAACAATCATCATATTTTCTAGAAGCTTTTGTCGAAAGTAGCTACCAATATTTTTTCTTTTTTTCAAACGACTTTCAGCAAATTTCTGCTTTTGAATATGCTGTTTATTTTTATAAAAGATTTTTCCGTTTTGTTGATCTAAAGAATCTGTCGCATTTTGATTTTGTGCGGAAGTTTGAACAGAATCTTTTAATTTCACATTTAAATCTAATAAATAACGACGAGTTTTTTGTAAATTATGAACTAAATTTTGATTTACTTGTAAATTATCAATAGCTGATTTGATTAATTCACAATTTCCAGCATGAATTTGAATACCGATTTCATAAGGAATTAATCCTCTCTCAATTTTAATATGAGTAATTTTAGGCAAGATTTCTTGATCACCGTCTCGTTTTTGAGTTTTTTTCACCACAGGATTCAGTAATTCTGGAAATATTTTTAGTAAAGTTTGTCTTAATAGACGATCTTCTAGTACTGAAGAAGCGTATTGTTGTTTATGAAATCTGGCAAACCATTGTGATTGGTGACTTTTAGTAATACCTACTCGAAACCCTAAAGGATGAATTTTTTGTCCCATAAAATATAAAAAACAGGGTTATTGAAACAATAACCTTTTAGAGTTTTTTTAAAAACATTTTTAAACTATAGATACGTCATGTCATGAATCTTTATTTCTTTCAACAATGTGTTTTATTTGGTTTTTCATTTTCACCTAAAAGGCACTTGTATGATATAAGAAAATATATATTGCGAGATAATTACGCATTTATGTTCGAAATTTTTATTGGCTATGACGAGCCTTTAATAATATCCACTGAAAAACAAAAAACGCATTTTTAGCATATCAAAATGTTTTTATCATCATGAAAACTCTACATTATTAATAACAGATATTTCTCGCACGAAAAACTCACTTTTGGCATTATGTTGCATCTTTTTCATCGAAGTTTTTAAAAATTTCCATTTTTATCAAAATTTGATAAAAAAGTGTGCAATCAAAGTCGTTTTCATTATTTACGATTATAAAACCTTCGATGTTTTAGATGGTTTGAGACAGATCAAGTGAGCTTGTTTTTGTGAAGATACTGTACACAAAAACACAAACGCATGGTTTAACGATATATTTAGAATTAAATAATTTGTGTGTATAGTTCTTTCAAAATTAACCGTGTTATCATTTTTAAAATTCAAAGAATGCGCGAATAATACCATAATTTTAAAAAACAATCAACTGAGTGTCACCGTTTTTCGCTGCTTGATATTATAAAAATTCTATTTTGAATAGATTTTGAAATCACTGACAAAAATGAAATTGGAGAGTTGAAATTTATTCAATAAATGTTTATATTACAATTAGAAAATAATCGCAAACATAAAATGCTCACTTGTTTTTTTTCAGAACTTTAGATATTTTTATATGGTGCCATTTTGTTCGCATTTTCTCTTTTTTTAGAAAGCGTCTTCGGCTTTGGTTTAAATTTTCCTAAGAATTCTTTGAATTCAAGGTTGCAAACAAAGTTTGCTACCCATCGGTTATACCAAAGGCTTACCCCTTGTGGGTTAGGTTGCATCCAAAAGATGCTACCAAAAGAAACATTCGGCTTGTAATTAGTTTACAAATATATTAAAAACAATATGATATTTGCGAGAAAATAAAGAACACAATTATATGACATGATATGAAATAGCAAATAAGCTTTTTCTGAATAAAAAACGCTTTTCAAAACAAGAATTAACAAGAATTAAACATTCTGATTTCACACTTACTTAAAAAGTACATTAAATTTTTAAATTTATTGTATAGAAAATTTTCGTAATAGAATATATCTCTTAATTTAATACAATGAAAACAAACATTAAAAAGTCTAAAAAGTCTGTTTCGAGTTTAAATAAAAATCTCAAGTTTTCAAACAAACGAGTTTCACCGTTTAATGTGGGGGAAATTTTTACAGTGAAAATTTCTGCTTTAGGTGCAAAAAATTTAGGACTTGCAGAATTAGGTAATGGCTATACAATTGCAATTCCAAATGCACATTTAGAAGACGAAGTTCGCGTTCAAATTGAAACCGTAGTATCAGAAAAAACAAAATATGCTACAGCAAAAATCATAGATTTCATTAAAAAAGCAAAAAAAACAACATTGCCGCGCATCGGCGAAATTTTAGACGTGACAATCGCGAAATCGGGTCCCAAAGGTTCGGGGTTAGTGCAACTTTTCGAAAATTTTACGCTTATTGTTCCTAAAACGCAAGTAGGCGAGCAATTACAAGTAAAAGTTACTAGAATTAAGTCAAATTATGCTTTTGCTAAACCGTTAAACGTGGCGATTGACAAAAACATCTCAAATTCTCAAAGATTATTAACGCATGAATCAAAAGGTATTTCGACTGAAAATTTCGCAGTAGGCAGTAAAATCGATTTAATATTACCAAACTCTGCAAAATGCTATTCTAATTATATAGTCGTGAAATTAAATAATGACAAAATGTTTTATGTTTTTGTCAAAATGGGCTTAGGAGCACAGTTGGGTGATTCTGTGCGTATTAAAATTATGAAAGTAGGTTCTAACTTTGCAATAGCTAAAATTTTAAAAGTCTCTCCTATGAGTAAATTTCAAAAGCAAGCACTTGCGAAAAAAACCGTGAAAAAAATGGTGCAAACAGGTATGCATTTTGGAGAAAAAACCATTCGTTGTCACGCTAATATGCGAAAATTTGTTTGGCTTAGAAAAAAAGGTAAAAATCAAAACAGACCTTTAATCAAGAGAGGTCGCCATTTAATTAATTTATTAAAAACACGTCGTTGTTTGACGAAAGCTTTAAAACAGTTATCTAAATATGCTGCTAAAGGTCGAACATTCTTATTTGTCGGTACGAAAAAATCAGCTGCAGCGTTAATTGCTCGAACAGCAATGTTGACAAAAACTTCATTTTTTGTAAACACTCGATGGTTAGGTGGAATGTTGACAAACTGGAAAACAATTTTAAAATCAATTTCTCAAATTCGACCAATTTTAAAAGAAAAACAAAGAATCATCAAGAAAATTTTAGAAAAACGACAAAAAATTAAAAGCCGTTTAATCAAAAAAGTTAATTTCCTAAGAAAACGCAGTCAAAAATTAATGACAAAAGGAAAATCTTTAATCGCAAAGATTAAAAATAACAAAAATCGTTTTATTGAAAATAGTCAAAAATTAATCAATAAAAAAACACAGTTGATTCAAAAAAATGAAATGTTGATTCAAAAATATATGCAATTGAATTTAAAACGTAAAAAACTTATTCAACAAAATCAACAGTATAAGAATCAAGGTAATTTGTTAATTGAACAAAAAAATAACTTACTACGACAACTTAAAAAAGATCAAACGAAACTAAAACAGTTTACACAATTATTTTCAATTGGTCAGGAATTAATTGTTTTAAAAAAATCTAGTAATGAACAAGGTAAACAATTATTAGCCATTTCTTATGCAAAATTTACAAAACTCGTAAAACAGGCTGAAATCGGTTCCGACTCTGCGCTTTATGCTGTGCCAAATCCTCCAAAACAAGTTTTAAACACGATGATCAATAGCATGAAAATGAGATACGATATTAATGCTGAACAATTTTCAACAGTTTCATCAAATCGTTCTAAAACAGAAGAACAAACAAACTCAATTTCGACGACGGTTGCTGGAGTGACGCAAAATACAAATACAATTTTATGGAGTAAATTATTAAACAAATTTACGCGTTTCTTACCATTTATTCAATTATATATCGAAACATTAATTTTACGTATTCAAAATAATCAAACCTTATTGATGAATGTTCATCAAAATATTCAAATCATTCGAACAAAAATCGATGAGTATTACACTTTAATTCAAAAAATCACTTCACAACTTCAGATAATCAAAGGAAAACTTTTAACAGAACAAAAAAATCTCCTTAAACTAAAAGTTAAATTGAAAAAATTAGCTTCAGAACAAAGATTATTGAAATTTTTACCGAAACTTCGTTATTTACCTACACCAAAAACGAAAATGTCGGAAACTATTCAAATTTTAATGAAAAAATTCGTAGATCCTAAAATGAGTTATCCGATGGATCAAATTTATGATGATAAATTAAAGTTTACGTCTAAAAAAATTGCCGCCGCTCGTAAACAAAAATGGCAACGTTTAGAAAAGTATTTTGGTGGACTGACTAAAATGGCTAAAATGAATAAGAAACAAATTTCAAACAATGTCGCAATTATTGTTGGTCAACAAGAAGAAATGAATGCTGTTTGTGAATGCCAGAAACTTGGCATAAAAATGTTCACTTTAGTAGATACTAACTGCAATCCACGATTAGCAGATCACATTATTCCAGCAAACGATGATTCGAGAAATTCAATCAAATATGTTCTTGGTGAAATGTTGATTCGTATTCGCTTAGCTCAAAAATTACGCAAAAAGATTCTTTCTAGAAAAATTCGAAAATATTCTATTAAAAAATAAACATGTGTTTGATTTTTTACGATTTTTGCGTTGCGTTCACAGTGAACACATTATAAATTTTTAAGGTTGCAATTTATAGATTTTCTATAAGTCCATAAGAATTAAACATTTATACAGAAAAATATTTAGCTATTTTTCAGTTCTCAGTGTGTTTTAAAAAATTGTGTATCGAAATTTGTTAACTCCTTGGTGTTATTATTTGATATAGAGAGAATCTCTCGTCACCGAAATACTGTTATATGGTTTCTTGCATGTCTTTGGTCCTATTGGCTTTTGGCTTGTTTCAATCCAAAAAACCAAAAGCCAATAGGACCAAAGACATGCAAGAAACCCAATGCCAAAAGTCATAGAAAATACATCAAGCTCAATTTTAATTTTTCTGTTTTTTCGTTTTTATGAAGCGAGAACTTTTTTCAACGAAGAAATTTCTAGTTTTGAATTTTATGAGCTTAGTAGATTTCACCCAAAGTCTCAATTTTTTTGTTCGAAGCGTTTTGTTGAAGTGAGTTTGCCACGTTTTTCTTATTATCAAAGACAATAAAACTTCGTAACTATTCACAAACGTGCAAACAAAAAAATTCATGAAATCTTCGAGTACGTAAGACACTTTTCATTCTATACAAAATATTTTTGTATCCTCTATAAATTTATAGTGACACAAAATAAACAATCAATTATGTGTATGATTAATTAATAAATTTCTATTTTTTAGTGAAAATTTTCAGCTTTAATTACTAAATAATAATTATGACCCAAAATTTTGAACCGGTTGAAGAGAAAAATTTCTCACAAAGTCAAAAACGAAAACAAAAAAAATTAGTAGATGTGTTAGGCATTGTTACTCACAATTTATCAAATGGTAAGTTTAGAGTCAAATTGGAAAATGGTGTTCAAGTTATCGCTCATTTATCTGGAAAAATTCGACAAAATCGAATCAAAATTGTGGTTGGCGATAAAGTTACTGTAGAATTAAGTCCATATGACTTAACTAAAGGTCGACTCGTTTATCGACATCGTTAATAACTAAATACAAATAATTCTCACCAATATTTTTTAAAAAATAAAACCTTCCTTTTCGAACCTATACGCAGAAAATAAATAAAATAAAAGTACGTTGAATTTATTCAATCAATGACTAAAATAATTGTTTTTATGATTTATTTTCAATTGTTTTCGACTTTATTTGGAGCTTTTGTTTATGATAGACAAAATTACAGATAAATTAAAAATTTGTCGAATTGATAAAATCAGATTTCGCTTGAAGTGAGACAAAAGCTCTCTTTTTACGAACTCGGTTGTTCTTAGTTCGAATAAAATTCAAATCAGGAGACTGCTACCAAAAGTCGTTTTTTCTCTGATCTTTGGTGTTTGGTTTGGATTTTTCTTTTGATTGACCTAAGAATTCTTCGAATTCGAGGTTGCAAACGAAGTTTGCTACCAAACGCCAAATGTACTTTATATTCATATATGTATATGTTTCGAATGTCATGCTTTTTGATATTAGTTAAAAAATCACTAAAAAAATTTAAAAAAAATTTATAGCTCTTCATGTCTGTATTTATTTTTGAAATTTTAATTTTATGATTTTTTCTTTTTGAATTTGTGTTTTTATACTATTTTTTAGTTGTAAAATGTACATCGTAGACGCATTTGAGTTATACTTTTTTTGTCAGGTTGTTTATTTTATTTCTGCTAATACTATATTAACTTTTTCAAAAATCTTTAAAAACTTTCCTTCCTAAATAAAAAGAGCATCAAATAACGTTAAATTTTAACATTAAACTATCAAATCAATTTATAATATATAATATATAATATAGATTGTATTTTATCATGACGCTTTTACTTTACCTATAATTCTTGTTTCTCGAAAAAACAGCAACACATCGTTCTGACATCAAATGTTGACACAAGACTTATCCAGAAACTGTTATAGCAATTTTTCGACACTGCTTGTTTGAAAAATAATACAGGAATTATAAAGAAAGAAATCATACAAAAGTTCTAGTTACGCTTGTGCTTGTTGTGTTTACTTTCTAGTCAAAATTATGGTAAAAAACTTTTGTTTTTTATTCATTTTGATAGAATATTGGAGATGTATTTTTTGAGTAATTATTTTTTGAAATTCTAAACTTTAAGTATTTTGGAAAGTTCACCGCTTGATAAAGAAATTGACAATATTTTTTGGCTTTGTTAAAATGTATATCACTCTCAGTTAGATTATAATTGTTTTTAACAAAAATAATTTGCGATCTACTAAAAAATATTATGAGTTGTTTGATTTTTTGAATTTTCAGGTTGACTCACACACTTTAAATGTTTTTTCAATTTAAAATCTATATATTTATTTCTATTTTAAAAGAAAATTAATTAATTTTTTTTAATAAATAAAATAAAAATTAATCTGATAATGGTGGATAAGTTGATATCAATTCCAAAAATGTGATTTTTGTTTTATTAGTTTCAGGTGCTTATAAATAAACTTTCCATTTTTATTACCTGTGGCAGGCTAATCCCTAGGGTGCGCCTGTGTGATTTTTGCCTTTAATTTAAGTCTGGGTTTTGGTAGCAAACTTCGTTTGCAACCTCGAATTCGAAAAATTCTTAGGGCTATTGGATTAGAAAAATTTAACTAAAAACATCAAAAGGTGAATTTACGCAACGAAAAAATTGTATCAAATTTTTGATGGCATTAAATTGGCGTAATATTGTTAAATTTGATCTTTGTTTTGAAAGCTTAGAGACAAAATTATAAAAACAAAGAGCTTTTCTGCTTTTTGTATTTTTTGAAATTCAAATATGATGGTAAGTTTAAAACTAGCATGTTTTTATATTAAAAATAAAACAAATACGACTAGAATAAGAATAAATAAATATTTATGAAAAAATCGATTAATCTCAATTAGCAATTAAGTAAACAGAATTTATTAGATAAAAATAACGATGGGTTTACCTTGGTATAGAGTTCATACAGTTGTAATCAACGACCCAGGCAGACTAATTTCTGTGCATTTAATGCACACGGCATTAGTAGCGGGTTGGGCAGGTTCAATGACATTATTTGAAATTGCAGTTTTTGATCCATCAGATCCAGTATTAAACCCTATGTGGCGTCAGGGGATGTTCGTTCTTCCGTTTATGACACGTTTAGGTGTAACACAATCATGGGGCGGTTGGACAATCAGTGGTGAAACAGCAACAAACCCAGGAATTTGGAGCTATGAAGGTGTTGCAGCATCACACATTATTTTATCTGGATTATTATTCTTAGCTTCTGTTTGGCACTGGGTATATTGGGATTTAGAACTATTCCGTGATCCAAGAACAGGAAAAACAGCTTTAGACCTTCCGAAAATTTTTGGGATTCATTTATTCTTATCAGGTCTTTTATGTTTTGGTTTTGGTGCATTCCACGTAACAGGACTATTTGGACCTGGTATCTGGGTTTCTGATCCTTACGGATTAACTGGAAGTGTTCAACCAGTAGCACCTGCTTGGGGAGCTGAGGGCTTTGATCCTTATAATCCTGGTGGAATTGCTTCTCACCACATTGCGGCTGGGATTTTAGGTGTTTTAGCAGGTTTATTCCATATTTGTGTACGTCCTTCAATTCGTTTATACTTTGGTTTATCTATGGGTAGTATTGAAACGGTATTATCTAGCAGTATCGCAGCAGTTTTCTGGGCAGCTTTTGTTGTTGCAGGAACAATGTGGTATGGATCAGCTGCAACTCCAATTGAGTTATTTGGTCCAACTCGTTATCAATGGGACCAAGGATTTTTCCAACAAGAAATTCAAAAACGAGTTCAAACTAGTGTAGCATCTGGTGCTTCTCTGCAAGAAGCTTGGTCGAAGATTCCAGAGAAATTAGCTTTTTACGATTATATCGGAAATAACCCTGCTAAGGGTGGTCTTTTCCGTACAGGGGCTATGAACAGTGGTGATGGTATCGCTGTGGGATGGTTAGGCCATGCCGTATTCAAAGATCAACAAGGACGCGAGCTTTTTGTTCGACGTATGCCTACTTTCTTTGAAACTTTCCCAGTATTACTGATCGATAAAGATGGTGTTGTACGTGCTGACGTTCCTTTCCGTCGAGCAGAATCTAAATACAGTATTGAACAAGTTGGTGTTTCGGTGACTTTCTACGGTGGTGAATTAGACGGTTTAACATTCACAGATCCTGCTACAGTTAAAAAATACGCACGTAAAGCTCAGTTAGGTGAAATTTTTGAATTTGATCGCTCAACTTTACAATCTGATGGTGTATTCCGCAGCAGTCCGCGTGGTTGGTTTACTTTTGGTCATGTATGTTTTGCGCTATTATTCTTCTTTGGTCATATTTGGCATGGTGCTCGTACTATTTTCCGCGATGTATTTGCTGGAATTGACGATGATTTAAATGAACAATTAGAATTCGGTAAATACAAAAAACTTGGAGATACTAGTTCTGTTCGTGAAGCTTTCTAAATCTAATCCTTATAAAGGTTTAGCTGTTTTGCTTCATGTCTGCTTTGCTATTTCGTGAGTTTTTTGTTTTTTATTCGTTGCTCAATCTTTTTAGCCTGCTCCTTGAGCAGAGTGGCAATATCTATTTTAAAAATTGCCTTTGGTCTGAGTGTTTCCCCTGGCTTTTGGTTCGAACCAAAAGCCAGGGGAAACACTCAGACCAAAGGCAACATAATTGCCAGAGGTGCAGTCTTACGCAAAACAAACTGAGTGATATTGCATTTTCAATGCAAGTTTTCCCTGCGGTTCAAACCAAAGGCCAAAAGCAAAAAGTTACAGAGATAAAGACAAATTCATCGTTGTGTTTAGCTCTAGATGGGACTGGATATTATCCAAGCAAATGAATTTTCACTTTATCGTTATGTTTTACACATAGCGCATAACAGTTTATTTTTAGAAATTTATGAATTGAATCGAAATAATCCATACATTTTGGTAGAATGGCATATTTGGATATATATTATAATGTTTTTATCTGAAGACACTGTGCTTCGTTTTGTAAAACGTGACAAAATATAAAACAAAAGCCATAAATTTCTTTTAAACAATACTGTTCACATGAAAATTTGCATAAATTGCTCTTTTCTAGAAATTTAAAAAATTAGAAATCAAATTTAATTTTATGGAAGCTTTAGTTTATACATTTTTATTAGTTGGTACGTTAGGAATTATCTTTTTCGCTATTTTTTTCAGAGAACCTCCACGCATGGTAAAATAATATTTTGATGATGTCGATTGATGAAACGACAATTAGTCGAGCTTTCGAAAGCTCGACTAATTGTCGTTTCGAGAAAAAATATTTCTTGAGCAAATAAAGTTTATTTAGAAACAGATTTTGAATTTTCGATTCAGCTATTTTTTCTGCTTTTTGTGACATTTGGATTTTTTGAAATTTTTCCTTTGATGTTTTTAGTTGGATTTAAAGAATCCAACAAACCAAAGGTTTAAGCAAAAAACTAAATAAACTTTTTGTATTTTCAATTTTGGTTTGATTTTCGTATGCTATATACGAAATTGGATTTTTTAAATCCAACTAAAAACACACTTGGTAAAGAAATTTCAATTATTGACAATCTAACAAATTCTGAACAATCCTACGGTTTGTTCTAAGAATACTACGCAGACGTTTGATGAAACAAACGTTGTTAAATTCAGATCATTATGTGCCGGGTCACAAAACATGTGTTTGGTTTTAAACAAAATGGTAGTTCCATCTTTTGGATCTGAATTGTTTTTGGGCTTACGTGACATTGAGTTTTTCTCTGGATCAATTGGATTTGTCAAATTTAGGCAAAACAACCAAAAGTCACAGGGAAAATGCCAAAAATACCATCCCTATAATTATTACAAACTTATAAACTAAAACTGGCGCTTTATGCATGATATGTCTTACATAAATTAGGTGACACTTTTCATGGATAAAAAGAAAATCCAAAGTGCCACCTTAATAAGTTATTTGAACTTCTGTCTCACTTTTATTAATGACATTGTTTTTTAATGTATTATGCGTTTTGTTTGAAACATAATAAATTTACTGCATAATTTTAAACAAAATAGTTACTTTTCATATACAAAATTATAACGAATTTTTCACAATTTATGTGTTTTTAAAAAGCACAGATAACATTTAATCTTCATGCTCTTCAAATGGGTCTCTAAGTTTTTTAGATGGAGGTCCAAAACTCACATAAATTGAATATCCTGTAGCACTTAATAAAAGAAACCCTAAAAAAAAGGTAAAGAAAAAAGCAGGACTATCCATTAAACATTTTTTTCACAAAATTATTCTCCAATGTTTATAATATTACAGAAAGTAAAAAAAATCAAAAAATTTGAAAAACATGGCAACAGTAACTTCTAAATCTAAAGCAAGTTCATCAGATGCACTTCAAGAACCTGGAATTGTAACTCCATTAGGAACTTTATTAAGACCCTTAAACTCAGAAGCAGGTAAAGTGTTACCTGGCTGGGGTACTACAGTTTTAATGGGCGTATTTATCGTTCTTTTTGCTGTATTTTTATTAATTATCTTAGAAATTTACAACAGTTCTTTACTTTTAGATAATGTAACTATGAGTTGGGAAAGTTTAGCGTCATAATAGAATTTTTTTATTAAAATAAAAATCTTTTAATAAAAAATTCTATTAATTCTGTTTTTTCTTAGATATGCAACATAATGCATTTAAAATAAAACATGTTTGATTTTTTCACTCTAATAAATAGACAAAACCAATGACAAAAATGAGATTATTTGTTTATTTCATTGTGAGTTAAATATTCATGTTTTAGATTATTATAGAATGAAAACTATTTAGTTCGAAGTTGAACTAACTTGTCACATTTAATTAAAAAACCTAAATCTTTCACGTTAAATTTTTCATAGAATTTTTTCTAAAACAATCCTCTCACCTTTGGTGTGTTGTTTTTAGGTTGAATCATATACGTTAAAAACGAGTAGCCATGATGTTTGTTTAGATTTAGGCTGGTTATGTTTTATCAATCAAATAAAATTTTGTGAATTTTAAATTAAATTGTTGACAAGTTTATAGTCATAAACTATTTCAATTATATTGAAGGATTCTCGTGCACTCTATGGCTTTAATTCTTGCAAAATTACCTGAAGCTTATGCTCCTTTTGACCCTATCGTAGACGTTTTACCTGTTATTCCTGTATTATTTTTATTATTAGCTTTTGTATGGCAAGCTTCTGTTAGTTTCAGATAATAAAATGAAATTTGCCTATTGAACATTAAATATGTGTGTTTTTGATTCACATATACAAAAAAGTTTTATTTTTCAGACAAAAATATGAAATGAAATTTTTTGGTGTGCTAGCGCATTCAATTTTGCGCTAGCACAAAAACATAGAAAATTGGTCTATGCAATCTCGCACGTGAGATTTCTTTGATATAAATAACATATGAAAATGACATTTTTCTTCTAGAAAAAAAGATGATATCTGTTCTCTACAATAGCAGATTTCTCAATTTTTAGGAAAACAAACCGTTGGTTTGTTGGATTTAAAAAATCCAACTAAAAAGACCAACGGGAAAACTTCTTTTGGTTGGATTTGTTTGTTATTTTTAATAACAAACAAATCCAACAGACCAAAGGCAAATATAAGATATTAGAGAGGCAAAAGCTTACCTACACTGGTCTATGAAATTTATCCCCTATTAAATATAGGTATTTAGCAATTGTATATTTCAAAAATTAAGAGTCTATAGAGTTATTTAGAGTGTTTTCAGAAATGTCATTTTGATTAGATTTCGTTTGAAGAACGTATTTTGCTAAATATAGAGCTCGCATAGCTTGTTTCGAAATTTGTTGTTTCCAAACAGTTTTTCTTAAATTTTTTTTTGATTTTGATGTACGTTTTTGTTAACCTGAAACGACTCGATACAAAAATCGAATACTTGTTAAATTTTGAGTGTTTTAATATCAAGGATCGTCTCGGCTTCGAAACCTTAGATGAATCTATTTAAATTCTTAAGGCTTTTCTCACTATAAAATAAATGTAATTAAATTTTACTTGTATGACAATTATATGTTTGGTTCGATTTAAAAAACAACTCGAACCAAAGGGGTATACTTAAAATTGGTAACTAAATTAATCTGTTAAAAATTAAAGACAAAAATTTTAATTTTTTTTTATACTAAACAAATATTTCTAGGTTCACATTTTTTTTGGCTTTTGGCATGTTGGATTGGCACAATCCAACATGCCAAAAGCCAAAAAAAATGTGAACAAAAATGTAAAAAAATCCAAAAACAAAATTTTTTTTGTTTGGACTTTTGGTTTGAGTTTTTTCGTTGTTCTTTGCAAGTGACGAAAAGAGAACTTCTTTAAATCCGACAAATTAAAGACTCTATAAATGAGAGCTAAAGGCGCATTTAAAAAATACAATATCTGATGTTTTATTTTTATTTATAGTTAATATCTAAACATAAAATGATTTTAACTTTTTAAAGCAAATTGTTTTAGTGTGTTTTTACTCTTTTTAACAAGTTAAGAAGATTTAACATATAAAACAAATTGTAAAAAACTTTCTGGATCACAGATCGATAATTGAGCTAAAACTTTACGATTTAATTGAATCGAACACATTTTTAAATAATTTGCAAATTCGCTGTAATTCATACCGTAGCGATGGATAGCTGCATTTACACGTGTGATCCAAAGACGACGAAAATCGCGTTTTTTTTTACGACGATTCGCATATGAATAACGTAAAGCTTTCATATTTTGTTGATTTGCTGTACGAAACAAAAGAGAAGCAGCTCCGCGAAAACCTTTTGTCATGTTTAAGACTTTTTTATGTCTTTTTCGAGAAACATTACCACGTTTAACTCTAGTCATAAGTATGTTTTAATTTTTATTATTTTTAATTTGACACGCATATCCGATTGTATGTATTAAAATCAAAACAAAGTTTTATTTTGTCTTTATTTTATAGTAAACTTTTTCTGAAAAATTAACATATTCATATTGACTCATTTGGCTTTAATAATTTATTTACAAATATCTATATATTTATTTATAATGCGGATATTGTTCTAATTTTTACAGCTCAAGTACGTTAGAATTTTACAATGAAAAAGTTTTTTAAACAAAAACATTTAATATCAAACTATATAATGTAGTTTTGCGTTGAATTATTAAATTTTTGATGAAAAATTTAATAATTGTTATTAAAAATTGTAGTAGTAAATTAGAATCTTGTCAACGGCTTTTAATTTGAGTTTTTTTGGTAAAAATAAAAGCTAATAAATTTCGAATGAAAATCAAGTTAATTCACAAAAAGTAAGTTTTTATTAAGTCAGATAAATTGCAAAATGAGATAAATTGGAAATAAAGGTCTATCTTATAATATGCAAAAATCAAACACATGGAATTAGAAATGAGTTTAATAATAAAAACTGTTTTCTTTATTTATTTGAAACTATGTTTTTGTTTAAGATGGAAAATGCTGAACAATTGCATAATCCATAATTAAAAAATAATTAAAAAATACAATCTTATAAATTGAAAAATTTCATATATGTTTATTTACTTATGTGCGCAACCCATATTTTCATGTTTTAGTTATTTTTTTATATGTTTTTAACTATGATTAAACAAAAATCTATGCAATTTTTATTTTTTATGATAAACTTATAAATAATGTATGTTTAAAAATGTTTAAACTTTTAAAAAATTTTGTTATTGGTTCGAGTTTTTCTTTTGGTTTTTTAGAATGAAAAATAAATGACTGAAGCATTGCGTCTGTTATTTTCTCATATCAGAGATATGGGCAATGTCCCCTAAAAAATTACCCACGGCTAGATTATAATAGGATCGTCAAGATGTTCTTTGAGCTTTTTTGCGAAATGGTTCCACAAACTGAAACTAAAGCGGGTGCTGGATTTAAAGCAGGTGTAAAAGATTACCGTTTAACATACTACACTCCAGATTACGTAGTTAAAGATACTGATATTTTAGCTGCATTCCGTATGACTCCACAACCAGGTGTTCCTGCTGAAGAGTGTGGTGCAGCTGTAGCAGCTGAATCATCTACAGGTACTTGGACAACTGTATGGACTGACGGTTTAACTAGTTTAGACCGTTACAAAGGTCGTTGTTACGATTTAGAGCCAGTACCGGGTGAAGAAAACCAGTATATTGCTTATGTAGCTTACCCTATCGATCTATTCGAAGAAGGTTCTGTAACTAACTTATTTACTTCAATCGTAGGTAACGTATTTGGTTTCAAAGCTCTTCGTGCACTACGTTTAGAAGATCTTCGTATTCCTCCAGCATACGTTAAAACTTTCCAAGGTCCTCCTCACGGTATTCAAGTTGAACGTGACAAACTTAACAAATATGGTCGTGGTTTATTAGGTTGTACAATCAAACCTAAATTAGGTCTTTCAGCTAAAAACTATGGACGTGCTGTTTACGAGTGTTTACGTGGTGGTTTAGACTTCACAAAAGATGACGAAAACGTTAACTCACAACCATTCATGCGTTGGAGAGACCGTTTCTTATTCGTTGCTGAAGCTCTTTACAAATCACAAGCTGAAACAGGTGAAATTAAAGGACACTACTTAAACGCTACTGCAGGTAACTGCGAAGAAATGCTAAAACGTGCAGAGTGTGCTAAAGATTTAGGTGTACCAATCATTATGCACGACTACCTAACTGGTGGTTTCACAGCTAACACTTCTCTAGCTTCTTACTGTCGTGATAACGGTTTATTACTTCACATTCACCGTGCAATGCACGCTGTTATTGACCGTCAAAAAAACCACGGTATGCACTTCCGTGTACTAGCTAAAGCTCTACGTCTGTCTGGTGGTGACCACCTTCACTCTGGTACTGTTGTAGGTAAATTAGAAGGTGAGCGTGAAGTAACTTTAGGTTTCGTAGACTTAATGCGTGATGATTACATCGAAAAAGACCGTAGTCGTGGTATTTACTTCACTCAAGACTGGTGTTCTATGGGTGGTGTTATGCCAGTTGCTTCTGGTGGTATCCACGTATGGCACATGCCAGCTCTTGTTGAAATTTTCGGTGATGACGCTTGTTTACAATTCGGTGGTGGTACTCTAGGTCACCCTTGGGGTAACGCTCCTGGTGCTGCAGCTAACCGTGTAGCTTTAGAAGCTTGTACTCAAGCTCGTAACGAAGGTCGCGACCTTGCTCGCGAAGGTGGAGATGTTATTCGTTCTGCATGTAAATGGAGTCCTGAATTAGCAGCTGCTTGTGAAGTTTGGAAAGAAATTAAGTTCGAATTCGAAACAATCGATACTCTATAATTTTGTTTTCAAGTTTCAAAACCGTCTTTGTTTAAAATTTAGAGTGTGAGTAAAAAACTCACACTCTAAATTCATTCTATTTTTCTTATAATATTTACTTTTATAGTAAAAGTATGAGTTTTTCATTTTTTAATACAAATTCATAAATAATTTTTTATAACTCCAAATTATGCTTAGCTTGTTTGATAAACGAATACAAAATTCACGTAAATAATACTTGCAATTTTGTAATCTTTTTGTTAACATATTTAGACAAGTAAAATTAAGATTTAATATGAAAAAATTTTTAGCTTTTTGTTTATTCGTAGTCGAATTTGGTAGGTTACAGATGTTTAATCTGTTTCGTTGCAGCTACTTATTCAAAATGTTAAAGCAAAACTCTCTGCATTGAGTCGAAAGCTTTGTTTTGAATAGAAATGACCAAATTTAAATACACAAATTGATCAAAATATAAGGGTCGATGCCCGAGTGGTTAATGGGGGCGGATTGTAAATCCGCTGGTTAATCCTACGTTGGTTCGAATCCGACTCGACCCATAAATTTATGTGTGAAGAAACTTTCATCGATAATATACAATAAAGTGCGCTTGTTTATTATTTTAGAAATACATTTTATTAGAGTTTTGCGGTTTGTTGTGTTTATATTGTTTTAAATTTAGAAAAAAGGGTCGCTTTTTATTTTAATATTCAGAAAAAAAGTTTAAACGTTAAGCATATTGACAATTTTTAATAAAAGTAAACCTCCGTTAGGTCCGACATGATACGGTAAAAAAACTTTCTACAGAAAGTTCTTTTAATAGGATAGAGATAGCAATGCTGAGTAATTATTTAGTCAAAAATTAATTTCCAGATTTTTAACGGTATTAAACAGTTTATATTTCTATCGTTTTATTTCTAAATTTCATAATCCTATCTTTTTATAAGATAATTTTACAAAATATAACATTATGGCAAGACAAACTCGAAAAGCTTCACCCAATAAACTGAAAAGACGTATTTATAGAGGTGTTGTTCATATTCAAGCAGGACATCACAATACAATTATCACAATTACCAATATTCGAGGCGATGTAGTTTGTTGGAGCTCTGCAGGAGCTTGTGGGTTTAAAGGTAAACGTAAATCTACAACTTTTGCCGCAAAAAAAGCAGCAGAAACTGCAGCAAGAAAATCGCGTGAATTTTTAATGAAAGAAGCTAAAGTATTGGTTACAGGTCCTGGACAAGGACGAGAAACAGCTATTCGTGAAATTTTCAAAGCTGGTATTAAAGTTAATGTTATTCGTGAAAAAACAGGCGTTCCTCATAATGGATGTCGTCCTCCAAAAAAACGTCGTGTTTAGATTTAATTTAAACAAATTCAATGTGAAAGAAATTTCCTTGTCTTATTAAATTTGTATAATTTATTTACATCTGTGTTTTTTAAGTGTATAAAACCAATAAAAAAATCCAGTTATTTATGTTTTTTGTATTTTTTCACATTGACTAGGATTTAAGAATAATTCTCTGATTTGTATTTTGATTAATTAGATTTGAAAAATTCAATCAAAATAACCATCCATTAAAAAAGCTGAAAGTCCTTTTTGCGTTTTAGGATATATAAAGTTTGAGTTTCGTTTACTTTTGGCCTTTGTTTCGAAACAAAGGCCAAAAGTAAAATGATCGGAATTGTATTTTTTTCTGAGCAAATTCAAAGTAATTTTAAATATTTTAATATGAGCATTTCAATAAAAGCTTGATAAAATATTTAAGAATTTTAGATTGTTTTTGTTAAGAATTCAAAAAATTTTTTAAAATGAAATCACAAAATATTGCATCTTGCAAAAACTTGTCTATTTATGCTAAAATTATTTAAATATAAATATAAAAAGGGATTGTAGTTCAATTGGTTAGAGCACCGCCCTGTCACGGCGGAAGTTGCGGGTTCGAGTCCCGTCAATCTCGTAAATAACTCTCGTTTATTTTAATTTATTTTAAAAATAATCATTTTTTTTAATAATTTTGTTAAAAATTGTAAAAACTTAGTTTTTTGAGATAGGTTGGATTTTATTAGGTATCTAAGTTTTTAGCTTTTCTCTTATTAAAAATAAGAGATTTTTGTTCTCAAAAAGAACAAACGATAATATATTTTAAAATACTTATATTTTAATGATAAAGATAATAAACCAAACACCCAATTAAAAAAAGTGAAACCCTTGCAAAAAAATGCGTGTTTTGGTATATTTTATAGTACCAAGCATTTTATAAATGCATGTTTAATCTCACAGAGATTCGGAGAGTTTAAAATAAAATATATAATAAATCATTATGACTGCAATTCTTGAACGTCGTGAAGCTTCTAGCCTGTGGGCTCGTTTTTGTGAGTGGGTTACTTCAACTGAAAACCGTCTATACATTGGATGGTTCGGTACTATCATGATCCCAACTCTATTAACTGCTACTTCAGTATTCATCATCGCTTTTGTTGCTGCTCCTCCAGTTGACATCGATGGTATCCGTGAACCAGTTTCAGGTTCTTTATTATACGGAAACAACATTATCTCTGGTGCTGTAATCCCAACTTCAAACGCTATTGGTTTACACTTCTACCCAATCTGGGAAGCTGCTTCTTTAGATGAGTGGTTATACAACGGTGGTCCTTACCAACTTATCGTTTGTCACTTCCTTTTAGGTGTATGCTGTTACATGGGTCGTGAATGGGAACTTTCATACCGTTTAGGTATGCGTCCTTGGATCGCTGTGGCTTACTCAGCTCCAGTTGCTGCTGCTACTGCTGTATTCCTAATCTACCCTATCGGACAAGGTTCTTTCTCTGATGGTATGCCTTTAGGTATTTCAGGTACTTTCAACTTCATGATCGTATTCCAAGCTGAGCACAACATCCTTATGCACCCATTCCACATGCTTGGTGTTGCTGGTGTATTTGGTGGTTCATTATTCTCTGCTATGCACGGTTCATTAGTTACTTCATCTCTAATCCGTGAAACAACAGAAAACGAATCTGCTAACGAAGGTTACAAATTCGGTCAAGAAGAAGAAACTTACAACATTGTAGCTGCTCACGGTTACTTTGGTCGTTTAATCTTCCAATACGCTTCTTTCAACAACTCTCGTTCATTACACTTCTTCTTAGCTGCTTGGCCAGTAGTTGGTATCTGGTTCACTGCTTTAGGTCTTTCAACTATGGCATTCAACCTTAACGGTTTCAACTTCAACCAATCAGTTGTAGACTCACAAGGTCGTGTATTAAACACTTGGGCTGACATCATCAACCGTGCTAACTTAGGTATGGAAGTTATGCACGAAAGAAACGCTCACAACTTCCCTCTAGATTTAGCGTCTGTAGAAGCTCCTTCTGTAAACGCTTAATTTAAAGCTTTGTTTTAAAAATAACCAGAGTTTAGGCTCTGGTTATTTTTAATTTTAAATTCAAATTAATAAATTAACACAGCTGCTTTAAAATAAAAAACTGCTTTTAGGTGGATGAATTATCCATAAAGTTGACATTTTATTTCAATGATAACGTTTTGGGTAAAATTTTTTAAAGC